ATATAACCAACCGCGAAATGTACTAAACCAACTAAACGAGCTTGAACAATTGAAAGAGCAACTGGTTTATCTCTCCAACGAACTAAGTTTGCTAATGGTGTACGTTCGTGAGCCCATACTAATGTTTCAATTAATTCTTGCCAATAACCACGCCACGAAATTAAGAACATGAAACCTGTTGCCCAAATTAAATGAGCAAATAAGAATGTCCATGCCCAAACTGATAAGTTATTCATACCAAATGGATTATAACCATTAATTAATGGTGATGAATTTAACCATAAATAATCGCGTAACCAACCCATAATATAGTTTGACGATTCATCAAATTGTCCTGGATTACCACCCCAAATTGTCATATGTTTCCAATGCCAATAGAATGTTACCCAACCAATTGTGTTTAACATCCAGAACATCGCTAAGTAGAATGCATCCCAAGCTGAGATATCACATGTACCACCACGACCTGGACCATCACATGGGAAACTATAACCAAAATCTTTTTTATCTGGCATTAGTTTTGAACCACGTGCATCTAAAGCACCTTTTATAAGAATTAGTGCTGTTACATGTAAGCCTAAAGCAATAGCATGATGAACTAAGAAGTCACCTGGACCAATTTTTAAGAATAAGTCATTTTTACTATCATTAATCGCATCTAACCAACCTGGTAACCAAATTTGATTACCTGCCACAGTTGCTGGACTTGTCGAAGATGATAATAAAACATTAAATTCATAAACCGCTTTACCAGATGCAGCTTGAATATATTCAGCAAACAATGGTTCAAATAAAATTTGTTTCTCTGGTTGACCAAAAGCAACCACCGTATCATTGTGAATATATAAACCTAATGTATGGAAACCTAAGAATAATGAAGCCCAACTTAAATGTGAGATAATTGCTTCTTTGTGTTCTAGCATACGTGCTAAAACGTTATTTTTGTTTAATTCTGGATCATAATCACGTACAAAGAAAATTGCACCATGTGCAAATGCACCTACCATTAAGAAACCTGCAATATACTGGTGATGAGTATAAAGTGCAGCTTCTGTTGTGAAGTCTTTTGATAAGAATGCATACGGTGTGATCGCGTACATATGTTGTGCTGTTAATGATGTTGCAACACCTAAACATGCTAATGCTAAACCTAGCTGCATGTGTAAAGAGTTTGTGATAGTTTCAAACAAACCAATATGTCCTGCACCTAAACGACCTCCTGGAGGACGATGTGCATCTAGAATTTCTTTCATATTGTGACCAATACCAAAGTTAGTGCGGTACATATGACCAGCAACAATGAAAACAACTGCAATAGCTAATTGGTGGTGAGCAATATCACTTAACCATAATGACTGGGTTTGTGGGTGGAAACCACCTAAGAATGTTAAAATTGCTGTACCTGCACCTTCTGAAGTACCGTAAACGTGATTTACACTATCTGGATTTTCAGCATAAACTGTCCAATTTCCAGTATAAAATGGTGTTAAACCAGCTGGATGTGGTGGTGTTGTTAAGAAATTATCCCAACCAACATGAACACCACGTGAAGCAGGAATAGCTACGTGTACAATATGACCAGTCCATGCTAATGAACTTACACCTAATAAACCTGATAAGTGGTGGTTTAAACGTGATTCATTATTTTTAAACCACGCTAAACTTGGACGGAATTTTGGTTGTAAATGTAACCAACCTGCAAATAATAAAGCTGATGATAATAATAATAAGCCAATTGCACCTACATATAATTCTTGGTTTGTTCTAAAACCAATCGTGTACCACCAGTGATATACACCTGAAAATGCAATATTGACTGGATATGTATTACCTTTACTAAATGCTTTAATTGCTGATTCACCAAAATGTGGATCCCAAATTGCATGTGCAATTGGTTTTGTTTTTAGTGGATTTGTTACCCATTTTTCAAAATTTCCTTGCCAAGCAACATGGAATAAGTTTCCTGCTGTCCATAAGAAAATAACAGCTAAATGACCGAAATGTGACGCGAAAATTTTTTGATATAAATTTTCTTCAGTCATACCATCATGTGCTTCTAAATCATGAGCAGTAGCGATACCATACCAGATTCTTCGCGTTGCTGGATCTTGTGCAAGGGCTTGGCTAAACTTTGGAAATTTAGTTGCCATAATTGTTAGATGCCTTTTTATATAAATTTTAGTTTTGAATAAAGATAAATCTTTTTTTTCTAATGAGACAAAAAAGTTTTATTTTAGCTAATAGACAATGCTCGAGCTAAGAAGAACGACCATGTTGTTCCAATACCACCTAATAAATAGTGGGCTAAACCAACAGCTCGACCTTGAGTAATACTTAATGCACGTGGCTGAATCGCTGGTGCAAAGTTTAACTTATTATGTGCCCAAACAATTGATTCGATTAATTCTTGCCAATAACCACGACCACTGAATAAGAACATTAAACTAAATGCCCAAATAAAGTGTGCACCTAGGAAGATTAATCCATACGCCGATGATGCTGAACCATAAGACTGAATTACTTGTGATGCTTGTGACCATAAGAAATCACGTAACCAACCATTAATAGTAATTGCACCTTTTGCAAAGTTTCCACCTGTAATATGAGAGATACTACCATCCGGTGCAATTGTACCCCAAACATCTGACTGCATTTTCCAGCTAAAATGGAAAATTACAACCGAAATTGAGTTGTACATCCAGAATAAACCTAAAAATACATGATCCCAACTTGAACTTTGACAAGTACCACCACGACCTGGTCCATCACATGGGAAGCGGAAACCTAAGTTTGCTTTATCTGGAATTAATTTTGAACTACGTGCGTATAAAACACCTTTTAATAAAATTAACACTGTTACATGGATTGTAAAGGCATGAATATGGTGAACCATGAAATCTGCTGTACCTAATTGAATTGGCATCATTGCAATTTTTCCACCAACTTCTACTACTTCACCACCAAATGCATAACTTGTTGTTGCTAAAGCATTTGGCGCTGTAGTACCTGGAGCTAACAAATGAACATTTTGAATCCATTGCGCAAAAATGGGTTGTAGTTGAATCGCTTTATCTGAGAACATATCTTGAGGGCGACCTAAAGCTCTCATTGTATCATTATGAATATAGAAACCAAATGCATGACAACCTAAGAAAATACAAACCCAATTTAAGTGTGAAATGATTGCATCACGATGACGTAAAACACGATCTAATAAGTTATTATAATTATTAGCTGGTGTATAATCACGAACCATAAAAATAGCTCCATGTGCAGCACCACCTACTACACAGAACCCACCAATCCACATATGATGTGTAAATAATGAAAGTTGTGTTGCATAGTCTGTAGCAATATACGGATATGGTGGCATTGCATACATGTGATGTGCTACAATAATACTTAATGAACCCATCATCGCTAAGTTAATTGCTAATTGAGCATGCCATGACGTTGTTAAAATTTCATATAAACCTTTGTGCCCTTCACCTGTAAATGGACCTTTGTGTGCTTCTAAGATTTCTTTCATACTATGGCCAATACCCCAGTTTGTACGGTACATGTGACCAGCAACAATGAATAAAACTGCTAAAGCTAAGTGATGGTGAGCAATATCGCTTAACCATAAACCACCAGTAACAGGATTCAAACCACCTTTAAACGTTAAGAAATCTGAGTATTCACCCCATTGACCACTGAAAAATGGTGCTAACCCTTTTGAAAAACTTGGGTATAACTGACTCATTAATTCACGATTTACTAAAAACTCATGTGGTAAAGGAATTTCTTGAGGTGCAACACCTGCATCTAGTAATTTATTAATTGGTAACGCAACATGAATTTGGTGACCTGCCCATGATAAACACCCTAAGCCTAATAAACCAGCTAAATGGTGATTCATCATTGATTCTGCATTTTGGAACCATTCTAGTTTTGGAGCAGCTTTATGGTAGTGGAACCAACCAGCAAACAACATAATTGCTGACATTGCTAGTCCACCAATTGCAATCCAATATAATTCAACTTCACTTGTAATTCCTTCTGCACGCCACATTTGGAACCAACCAGAAGTTGTTTGAACACCTTGGAAATTACCACCAACATCACCGTTTAAAATTTCTTGACCCACAATTGGCCAAACAACTTGAGAACTTTGTTTAATGTTAACTGGATCTGTTAACCAAGCTGAATAATTAGAAAAATATGCACCATGGAAATGCATACCACTAATCCATAAAAAGATCACTGCTAATTGTCCAAAGTGAGCACTAAAAATTTTACGAGAAACTTCTTCTAACGAACTTGTTTGACTATCAAAATCATGGGCGTCTGCGTGTAAGTTCCAAATCCAAGTAGTTGTCTTTGGACCTTTTGCTAAAGTTCGAGAGAAATGACCCGGTTGTGCCCATTTCGCGAAACTAGTTTCGACTGCGTCTTTTTCAACAAAAATTTGCACATTTTTTGCGCGACGGTCAGTTGAGCTTATTGCCATTAATTTTCTCCTTGTTGGGAGACGAAAATTTCTGAAACTCTCATAACATAAAAAATAAATAGAATCTTTATGATAATCTATTAATTATGAGTTTTCACAAAAACATTATACACTTTTTTGCACATTTTTGACTTAATTAAAAAATAGAAAAGATAATTATTTTATAGTAATTAAACTCTAAAATAATTATCGATTTTGTTATTAGAAGTAAAATCCTAATGTATCAGGGAAGAAACGATTAATTTCAATAATCATTCCAGCAGTAAAAGTTAACAATAGTGTTAATAAAACAGGTGCTGTTGATAAATATTTTTGAAAATTTTCCATAGAGTTTATTTAAAACCGTGAATAATAGTTTGATTCTATATTTTATTTTTTGTTTATCGAGGTGAAACGGTAACTTCATCTTTTGGTGCAACTAGATCTCCACTGATTAATTCTTGCCAGGCTGAAATTGGCCAAATATAACCAGTTGTCATAATCTTTAATGCTAATGGTACGTTAATAATAATTTCGCTTTCCGCAGGGTTTTTAGTACTACTGACAGCACGAAGATATTTTCGACCAACCCAACCAATCCAACCAGAAATATAGATAAATCCAAAACCTGGAATGATAAATTCTGCAGCGTGGCTCCAACGCCCATCGGCAATTAAATGTGGTAAACCATCCTGCCCACATAATAAATCCGAACGACTATATTTATCAAATCGTGCTTTAGTTCTTTCAATTTGCTGATCTAATGCTAAAGTTGGAGGTGAATCAGCTTCATATAAAGTTTTGCGTTGTTCAAGTTTTTTAACACTTGCATTTAAACGTTTCGTAAAAGCTGGTGAATCACTACATTTTGTTAAACCACCAATATCAGCTGAGGCTTGCTGTGGAGCAAAAGCTAAGAAGACTAAACAAAGTAAAGCTATTAAATTAAAATGTTTCATTATTAATTCAAAATTAAAGTTGTTAGTTTGGTAAAAAACTTCAAAAAATAAAGTTACTATATACTTAATTATAATTATAGTGGTAAATTCAAAATTTACATATATTTTTTTTAAGGACTATAAGTTATTTGAAAAGAAAATAAAAAATAGTTAACTTTTAATTTACTAGGTTTTTGAAAATTGAATCCTCAAAAACCTAGTAAATTAAAAGTTATTCGAAATCTTTACGATTTGGGTTTCTTGATGGATCACTCGAAAGAAGCCCAAAAATAAATAATGAAACAAAGAAGATAACTGCTGTATAAACTAAAATTTTTAAAGTTAACATTTAATTTTTCTAAAAAGTTATTTTTGATAATATTAATTATACTAAAACAAAATAATTCTAAATTTTTTATTTTTAAAAAAGAGATTTTTAAAGTCTTGAATTAGAATGATTTACGCTAAAAAGAAATGGATAAACTTTTAAAACAGTAAATCTAGGATGTTTTAAAAATTTTCGATTAGAATTTGGCTGAGACAATTTTCGTAAAGATAAATAACCTTCAACTAGAATATAATCATTCTTACTATAATACTTTGCCATATCATTGGCTAGATTTCCCCAAATAAAAATTTCGATAACTTGAGTTTTTCGAATTTGAGGTAGTTGAGCACGGAATTTCGTAACTGAAATTTTATCTTTAATAATTTTAGTTTTGGGTAATTCTAAAATTTTAACTATAGCTGTAATATAGTTTGTATCGCTCATGTTTTAAATAACTAGATTTTTTTGTTTTTGCACATCTTCAAAGTTAATATCACGTAATCGTTTTAATAAACGAATAAAATACTCTAAGAAATAATCATCTAATTGAATAATCTCAGATGGGTCAATTTTAAATGTTTTATAGAGTTCAAAGGTTGATTTTGAGAAATTATTTTCAGCACTTAGAATTTCTGCGAACGATAATCTATCGCTAATATTTTGACCCCACTCAAAAAATCCAAAAAACCTACTCACAAATTTTAAAATAAATAAAGGAATTTTTTGAACTTTCGCTTCTTGACCTGCTAATTGTTCGCACAAATTAATAATTTCTGACGAAACCCAGCCTTTTGAACCACTTAAAAAAAATGTTTGATTGGTAGTTTGTGGAATTTGTAAAGCTTTTAAACAGAATTTTGCGATATCTTGGGTATCCATATAGGAAATATAAGTATTTTCATTAGTCACCCAAATTGGTAGATTTTCTAAAATAGGAATAGCATATTGTTCGATTAACCCTTGGTAGAAACCAGTTAACCGAAAAATTGTGTAAGGTATACCTGACTCTTGTAATTTTGTTTCAATCCCATATTTCAGTTTCATTAAAGGAATATTATTAAATTGTTCAACATTTTGAGCTGAAAAGAAAATAAAACGCTTAATATTAGCTACCTTTGCGGCCTCAATTAAACATAATTTTCCATCCCAATCTACTTTTTTTAGAGAATCTAATTCATTGGCTCGACTTGTTGAAGCATCGATCACAGCAGTGATCCCTTTTAAACAAGGAGGAATTGTCTCAGGTCGAGCTAAGTCACCATAAACTAATTCAACTCCCCATTCTTTTAAAAAAGCTGCTTTTCTAAAATTACGGACTAAACAACGGACTTGATAACCTTTGGTTAGAGCTTGTAAAACAATTTGTCGCCCTAATGTTCCGGTTCCTCCAATAACTAATAAACTCATAAAATAGTTTTATTTAAAATATCTTCTTAATCGTTAAAGACTGAACTTTGTAAAATATCAGCTGCTTCTAGGTTAACTAGTTCACGTTTTGTTAATACTTGACCACGACTCTCAAAAATTCGATTTGCTTGACGCATTCGGGCACGATCTAACGCATTTTTCACACTTCTAGCATTAGCAAATAGAGGTTTTTTACGGCGTTTTTCAATATATTGTTCTAAAGCTACTTCGGCATCTGGTGTTAATTTATATTGTTGATCCTCTAACATTAGCTTAGATATTTGTAATAATTCCTCAGTGGAATAATCCGGGAAATCTATATGATTAGCAATCCGTGATGATAGACCTGGATTTGACTCATAAAATTTATCCATGGGTGCTTTATAACCTGCTAAAATAACGACTAGTTCATCACGTTGATTTTCCATGACTTGTAATAAAATTTCAATGGCTTCAGAACCATAATCTCTTTCATTATCTGGTTTATACAAATAGTATGCTTCATCAATAAATAAAACACCACCCATAGCTTTTTTTAAAACTTCTTTTGTTTTGGGTGCAGTATGACCAATATATTGACCTACTAAATCATCTCGTGTAACAGTTAAAAGATGACCTTTTTTAATATACCCTAATTGATATAAAATATCCGCCATTTTTAAACCAACTGCAGTTTTTCCTGTACCTGGACTACCAGTAAATGACATATGTAAGCCAGGATTTCCTGAAGTAATTCCTAAACTTTTTCTTAGTTTATCAATTAATAATAAGGCAGCAATTTCACGAATTCTTGTTTTTACAGGTGCTAAACCTACTAATTCTTCATCTAATAAATTTAAAATTTTAGCGATTTCGGTTTTTGAGTATTCTTCTTGTAAATATACTGGTGTTGAATCCATATTATTACGTATAAAATTAAAAGTTAGTTTATAGAATAAATCAGTTAAATTTTAACTGATTTAATAGTTTTTATTGATAATATTATACATCATTTAATTAGCTAAAAGCTGGAATACTTGATAAACAGATGAAAGCAAAGCCAGCACTCCCACATGCACCTACAAAGAATCCACCTTTAAATTGATCCCAAGCTTTTTTAGTTTGTAAGTCATTTTCATTCGCTGACTCTACTTTTTCCTGCCCAAAAGTAGCAATACCATAAATGGTTAATCCTAAAGTTAAAATTACAATTAATCCAATTGTAGACATAAAACCAGCAAGTAAGCCGACACTTGAATCACGTAATGGACCTAACTTAACAAAAGGGCCCATTAAGAAGTAACCATGGGCTAAACCAATTTCTAAACCTCGTAATAAAGGGGTTAATCCAAATCGATAGGCTGGTAAATTTTGTAAAATTGCTCTTGTAACTGCTGAAGATGTAATTGGCGTTGCTAAATGACCCACAAATGGATCATCATTATAAGGTTTAATAAAGTTAGCCATAAAATTAATTTGAAGATTTTTTAAATTAGTAATAAAATTTTTTGATTAAATAAACATGAGTTAGTGAAATTTTTACGAAAATTTTTACTAACCAAAATTTTTATATAGATTACTATATAATATATATTAATATACAGAAAAATTATTATAAACTTCATTTTAATAAAATAATAAAGATTTTATGACAACTGTTATCGATTACTTTTTATTAGTAGCATTCTGCTTTGCGCTTACATCTGGTCTATTTATAGGATTAAAATCAATTAAACTAATCTAATTTTTACTTGAATATACCTAATGCAAAATGAAATTCGTCAAGATCAAATTCTTGGGTCAAGAAGATTTAGCAATTATTTCTGGTCATTTTTTTTGCTGATAGGAGGTTTCAGTTTCTTACTAGCGGGAATTTCAAGTTACTTTAAAATTAATTTATTACCATTTGCCAATCCTACAGAACTAGTTTTTATACCTCAAGGTTTAGTTATGATGTTCTATGGAACTTTAAGTCTGGGATTTAGTCTTTATATTGGTATAACGATTTTGTTAGATGTTGGTAGTGGTTATAATGAATATAATAAGGTTGAGAATCTTGTTAAAATTGTTCGAAAAGGTTTCCCGGGAAGAAATCGTGAAATTCTTTTAACATATCCTTTAACTAATGTTCGAGCAATCGGCATAAAAATTACAGAAGGATTGAATCCTACTCGTAGTATTTATTTATGTTTAAAAGATGAACGAACGATACCGTTAACGCCTGTTCAAGAACCCACTGCAATTTCAAATCTTGAAGAAGAAGCTGCTGATCTAGCAAAATTTTTAGATGTAAAACTAGAAAACTTATAAGATTTTATTGCTTTTCAACCCGCATAATTTTATAATATAATTATGCGGGCATAGTTTAGTGGTAAAACCTTAGCCTTCCAAGCTAATGATGGGGGTTCGATTCCCCCTGCCCGCTTCTATCAATTCAAAAAGAATTTATATTGGACTGAGTAACAATCTTTTTTTTATAGGAGAATATATAAATATGTCTGGTGGATCTACGGGTGAACGTCCGTTTTCGGATATTATTACTAGTGTACGTTATTGGATCATTCATAGTATTACAATCCCATCACTTTTCGTATCAGGCTGGTTATTTGTAAGTACTGGTTTAGCATACGATGTTTTTGGAACACCGCGTCCAAACGAATATTTTACACAAGATCGTCAACAAATTCCATTAGTAAATGATCGATTTAGTGCGAAACAAGAATTAGAAGATTTAACGAAAGGTTTATAATTGAGGTAAAATAATGGCGAAAAATATTAATCAACCTGTAGCATATCCAATTTTCACATTCCGTTGGTTAGCCGTTCATGGATTAGCAATTCCAACGGTATTCTTTTTAGGCAGTATTACTGCAATGCAATTCATTCAACGCTAGAAAATATACTAATACAGAAATAAAAACGAGGTAATCTTTCTTATGACAGGTCCAAATCCAAATAAACAAGCAGTAGAATTAAATCGAACTTCTCTTTATTGGGGACTTCTATTAATCTTTGTTTTAGCAGTTCTATTCTCAAGTTACTTCTTCAATTAAAATCAATCTAATAGGAGCTTTCTTATGGCAAATACTGGTCGAATTCCTTTATGGCTTGTAGGTTTAGTAGGTGGTTTAGCAGTAATCACAATGCTATCATTATTTATTTATGGTTCATATTCAGGCTTAGGCTCATCAATTTAACCTTAAATTTTATCATCGAATATTATATTAGTATTCGATGATAATTAGTTAGAAAATACTTAGATACATATTTTTTAAGTGAATTTTTTATTCTTTAAAAATTCTTTTTAACCATTTCAAATTTAATTTGAACCCATTCCCTGTTCCGCGACCGAACCATCCATACCAAAGTTTTGGAATAAAACGATTCAAACTTTTTTCTTTTTCTTTAGGATCTTGCCATGCTGTTTGACCCCCACTATAAATACTATTTTTTGGCCTAGGGCCAATATGTAATTCTGTATTTTCAACAAAGAATGGGAGATAAAAATATTGTCCCCAAATAGCATGAAATAATCCAAAAATAATAAACCCAATATGTGCCAGAACGACACATGCAATAACAACATTCAAAAAATTCATCTGGACAACTAAATTTGGATCTGTATAGTTTTCATACATTTTTGTCTGTGGAAGAATGACAAATGTTTGAAAGTAATAAACTCGATAAATAAAATAAATAAAGATTTGCTCAATCATTCCAATAATTAATAGAAAAGTCCAATGCCATCGAACTAAATAAGGACAATATCGTTTTCCAATCCGAGTAATTACTGCATAGGCTGCTACCCCAGAAAGTTGGTTCCAAAATTTACTGCAAATATCATAAATTTTGGGGATAATTTTATTATAAACCTTGTAGTAGATAGGAAGAACAATGGATCTAGCTGAATCTTGTAATTTTGAAACCGCCATTGAAATTGGATCAATATAATATCGAAATCCAGTTTCGGGATCCATCTGAATAATACCTTTTGTAAATGCATAGTATAAAACTTGACCGGGATTATACCAATGAGCATCTTCACCTAATTTTAAATCTGTCAGTACTAGTTGGCGATGCATCGAACGTAATTGAACCGCATCCATGCCAAGTTTATGTAAAAATGGAAGTTTTAATAAAACGCTGCGATACATTGCAATAAGATCAATTAAATGACGATACCATAGGTAGCCTGCGAAAAGTCCAATACAAGTAATATAAAAAGAGGTTTTCAAATTATAACGAAAAGCAAGAATCACAAATCGTATAAACAGAATAAAGAACAACACATTTTCAATGTCAGCCAAAGTAAGGCCATCTTGGATTTTTTCCCATAAACCTTCAATAATTAGACGAAAAGTTTCAAAAGAAACATCTGTTGATGTTTCAACGCTTGAAATACTTAATTCATAACCATATTCAGCTGACTGGTAAACATCTCGACTATTTGGATCCTCTAGCCCAAACCACTTTAAAACTGTTTCTTGATCAATGTGGATAAGAAGTGACAAAAGTCTAGGAAAATATAACATAAATTAATTCTATAAATTCGTTAAATAAACAATTTCCATACACTGGCTAAACTTACTTAATTTTGATCCAAAAATCAAGGCTTTCTTAAAAAACTTTCGATTAATTTTTAGAAAAGAGAGTTGGAACTAAAAAATAGTACCCCCAAGGGAATTCGAATCCCTGTCTGCTCCGTGAAAGGGAGCTGTCCTAGGCCTCTAGACGATGGGGGCAATTACAAATTTTTGAGTTAGATTATCAAATTAGAGGTTAGTTTTTGAAGCGGGCAACGCGATTCGAACGCGCGACATCAACCTTGGCAAGGTTGCGCTCTACCACTGAGCTATGCCCGCTGACAAAAATTTAGACCTTTAAAACTGAATCTATAATCTCTACGACTATATTATAGGAAAGTAGAAAATTTGTCAATAGTTTTAATTATTTTAGAAATTATAGCTAAAACTATAATTTCTAAATTGATGACGCAATACCATCTGCAGTCGCGATAATAATAACAAGAGCTACCCAAGCTTGAAAACCTTTTGTAAAGTTGTCTTTCGAACTTTCCCACTCACCAGGTGTTGCTAAAGCCACTGGTACTGTCACAACTAAACCTAATGAAATTAAAACTAATAAAGCTGTTAAAGCAGTTATCATAATTATTCTAATAAAAAATTTTATATTGATGATCAAACTTAAATTAATGTATTATTAAAGATTACCTTTTTTTAAAGCTAATAAAATAATTACTGCCGGACCTGCTAACATAATAACACCTGTAGCGATAAGTTGCCCTAGAACTTGCCAATTAACCATTTTCTAAATCCTTATTTGTTAATTTTTAATAAAATTTAAAGTAATAAAATAACCTATAATGTTATTTTTCATTTTACTTTAAAATTCCTAAAGTAAAAATATTATTTTCAATAATATTTTGAATTTTAAAAATTATTTTTAAAAAATATGCAAAAAAAGGGTTTAATATTTTACCTAAATCATGGTATTATGATAGTATGGGTTGCTAACTCAATGGTAGAGTACTCGGCTTTTAACCGAATAGTTCTGGGTTCGAATCCCAGGTAACCCAATCACTATAAATTTTTGCTATTTTCACATAAACGAAATAAATCTTTAAAAAGAAAGATAGTTCATTTTTTACCTAACATTTAGTTAGGTAAAAAATTATAAATTATTAATCAATAGGACGCATTGATAATACAGGCTCATTTGCACGATTAATACCTTTCTCAAAACCAGCAGCTGCTGCACGAGCACGACCTGAATGCCACCAGTGACCTACTAAGAAAAAGAAGGCTAAGAAGAAGTGTGAACAACATAACCATGAACGAGGTGATACGTAGTTAACTGAGTTAATCTCTGTTGCTACACCACCTACTGAGTTTAATGAACCTAATGGAGCGTGTGTCATGTATTCTGCTGCACGACGTTCTTGCCAAGGTTGGATATCATTTTTAATTTTGTTAATATCTAAACCATTTGGACCACGTAAAGGTTCAACCCATGGTGCACGTAAATCCCAGAAACGCATTGTTTCACCACCAAAGATAATCTCACCACTTGGTGAACGCATTAAGTATTTACCTAAACCAGTCGGACCTTGCGCTGAAGAAACATTCGCGCCTAAACGCTGATCTCGAACTAAGAATGTAAATGCTTGTGCTTGTGAAGCTTCTGGACCAGTTGGACCATATAACTCACTAGGATAAGCTGTGTTATTATACCATGAATATAATGCAGCTGTGAAACCCATTAATGAGATTGCTGCTAGACTGTATGATAAGTATGCTTCACCTGACCATACAAAAGCACGACGTGCCCATGCAAATGGTTTAGTGAAAATGTGCCAAAGGCCACCAACAATACATAATACACCAATCCAAACGTGACCACCAATAACGTCTTCCATGTTGTTTACTGAAACAACCCAACCGTCACCACCAAATGGTGAACGGAATACGTAACCAAATACTACGATCGGATTTAATGTAGGTGTTGTAATAAAACGAACGTCACCACCACCTGGTGCCCAAGTGTCATAAACACCACCAATGTACATTGCTTTCGCAACTAGTAATAAAGCACCACCACCTAAAAGGCATAAGTGAATACCTAAAATTGTTGTCATTTTGTTTTTATCACGCCAGTCATAGCCAAAGAATGGGAACGATTCTTCTAAGGTATCCGGACCTAATAATGAGTGGTAAATACCCCCAAAACCTAAAACAGCTGACGAAATTAAGTGAATAACACCTACAGCAAAATATGGTACAGTTGTTGTAATTTCACCACCTGGGCCAATACCATAACCTAGAGTTGCTAAGTGTTGCATACAAATAAAACCTTGTTCATATAAAGGTTTTTCTGGAACAAAGTGTGATACTTCAAATAAAATCATAGCACCAGCCCAAAATACCATTAGACCAGCGTGCGCTACATGCGCACCTAATAATTTACCTGAAACATTGATTAAACGCGCGTTACCACTCCACCAAGCAAAACCTGTTGACTCGATGTCGCGACCTGCGATACTACTATTAAAGGGCGTTTCCACGTGGTAATACCTCCTCAGGGAATACAAAGTTTTCATGTGGTTGATCTTGAGCAGCCATCCACGAACGAATACCTTCGTTTAATAAAAGATTTTTTGTATAGAATGTTTCAAATTCTGGATCTTCTGCAGCACGTAACTCTTGTGATACGAAATCGTATGCACGTAAGTTTAAGGCTAAACCCACAATACCAATAGAACTTGTCCATAATCCTGTTACTGGCACAAATAACATAAAGAAGTGTAACCAACGTTTGTTTGAGAATGCTACACCAAAAATTTGTGACCAAAAACGGTTAGCTGTAACCATTGAATATGTTTCTTCTGATTGTGTTGGTGTGAAAGCACGGAACGTGTTCGCAGCATCACCATCTTCAAATAAAGTGTTTTCTACTGTTGCACCGTGAATAGCACAAAGTAATGCACCACCTAAAATACCAGCAACACCCATCATGTGGAATGGGTTTAATGTCCAGTTGTGGAAACCTTGTAAGAATAATAAGAAACGGAAGATTGCTGCAACACCAAAACTAGGTGCGAAGAACCAACTTGCTTGTCCTAATGGGTATAGTAAGAATACTGAAACAAATACTGCAATCGGACCTGAGAATGCAATAGCGTTATATGGACGAATACCTACTAAACGTGCAATTTCAAATTGACGTAAACAGAATCCAATTAAACCAAATGCACCGTGTAATGCAACGAATGTCCAAAGACCACCAATTTGACACCAACGTGTAAAGTCACCTTGTGCTTCTGGACCCCATAATAATAATAGTGAGTGTCCCATACTGTTTGCTGGACTTGAAACAGCAGCTGTTAAGAAGTTACAACCTTCTAGATAAGAACTTGCTAAACCATGCGTATACCATGAGGTAACAAAAGTTGTACCAGTCATCCAACCACCTGCAGCTAAATAAGCTGTTGGGAATAATAATAAACCTGACCAACCAACGAAAACGAATCGATCTTTCTTTAACCAATCATCAACAAGATCAAAAATGCCACGTTCTTGGTTTTGCCCAATAGCAATGGTCATATTTTAATAATCCTTTAATTCAATTATTGATAGAGTAAACTATAAAAGAATTTTACTCTAGTCTTTTCAACTTGTAATTATTATTATACGTCAATGGTGAGAAAAAAATAGATAAATTACAAAAAATTTTTTAAGTTTAGATTCAAATTAATATGTACTAATCTGAATCTAAACAAAATTTTTATTCAACATCATCTACTGATACGTAAATGAAAAATAATGCCATACTTAAAGCTGGAAAAACTAATCCAACAATAGGAACCAAAATCGAAGGTAAAAAAGCTGCTGCCATATTCTTTTTTAAATGTTTTATATATTAAATTATTTCTAGTCTTATAAGTAACCATGATTAGTTCTAAGCATTCTGAGTTACTAGTTGCCACCCGACAAGTATCATCCCCCCGCCAGTAAAGAAAGTACGCTCTCCAGCTCCATTAACACAACCAACTACTATCGTTCCGAATCCTCCGAAAATCATTAAAATACCTTTAAGATGTCGTGCCTCGCGAGGTGTATCCGCATCGAAAAGATCTCTCCAAGTCGACGCTGGTTTTTCAACCTCAACAGATACAGGTTCCATGTTGGAGTTTTTAAAGAGTAGAAATGTTCCTGCTCCAATGATTAGAACAAAAATCACTTTCAATCCATTTTTAAATCCGAATGGGCTGTTTTTTGAAGTTGGACTATTTGAACTTTCTCTGACTGCCTTATTCTCAGAGTTTTCCTCAAAAGTTTTTAAAAATTCACTCTTTAACTGGACACCAATTAAGCTAATGGTCCGACGAATTGGGGCATGGTAATAAGAACCTATAAGAATTCCACCAACTAAAGTTAAAGAAGCAAACAACGCAATCTTTACATATCTATACTTTGGGCTTTTTCGCTTAGACTTTTTGACCTTTTTAGTTGGCGAATCATTTTCATATAATTTACTTCTAAGACTGGTTTTAAAAATACGTTTCAACGGAAAACGAACCTTAAAAAATCTTTTGGCGTTATTCATGAGAGTACCTCCCTTATAAATAACATTGATTAGATTCTATTTACTAGATTATATTGTAAACTAATTTTTATTATTTCAAAAAAAAATTAAATGTTTAGAGTTGTTTCTGGAAGCTTATCCTTATCTCCCTTTCAATATATTATTTTATACTTTTTTTAAATTTTTTAATTTTAATTTTTTACACTTTTATATTAAAATTAATATTATAAAACTTAGAAACTCTAATTATAAATATTTTTATTTATGGAAACTTTATTATTATCTCGTTTACCAGAAGCATATGTTGTTTTCAGCCCTATTGTAGATGTATTACCTGTTATTCCTGTGTTTTTCTTATTACTAGCATTTGTGTGGCAGGCAGCTATTGGATTTAGATAATTTTTAATTTTTAATTGAAATTTATTGCTATATAATTATACTAAGAATAATATTCACATTTAATTTAAAAATAAAAATGGTAGAACCTTTATTATCAGGTATAGTTTTAGGCTTAATTACTGTAAGTGCGTTTGGTCTTTTTGTTGCTGCTTTTTTACAATATCGTCGTGGCAGTCAGTTTGAAATTTAAAATTTAATTTTGAAGATATTTTAATAAATATCTTCAAAATTAAATTTTATAAGTTCTATTGACGAGTCAAGACAAGTTTGGTAAAATAAATCTATGCAGAGTATCTTTAACTACCTTTCAAATAGATTGCTGGTGTAGCTCAACGGTAGAGCAACGGATTTGTAATCCGTAGGTTGGGGGTTCAAATCCCTTCACCAGCTTTAAAATTGTAATCAAAATGAATTCTAAAAATAAATTTAATTTACTAATTCTTCTCAACTTAATTAAACCAAGAAGTCTTTAAGCTTATTTAGGAAAAATTAATTGTAAAATCCAAATAAGCTGAATCATCATAATTACCCAGAGCGTTGAAGTTAGCAAAAGTTTTGCTAACTAAAAAAAAGATATCTACAAAGGCTTAACAAAACCAAATCTTTTAAACCTGACTTCATTAAAAAATCGTCAATTTTTCTATTGAGGTGACTTGAACTCGAAATTTATTTTCATTTCAAACATTTCTTCACGAGTTTGAGAAGGCTTTACTGATACTAGGCCCAGTAGGAATCGAACCTACATTGGAAACTTAGAAGGTTTCTGTCCTAATCCGTTAGACGATAGGCCCGTTAATTTTATATTATCTGGGTAATACAGGATTTGAACCTGTGACCTTCTGCTTGTAAGGCAGACACTCTACCGCTGAGTTAATTACCCACTGCTTGTCTCTTTGAAACACTAGTAATATTACTTCTATAGTAATTATATAAAAAAAAATAGTGGAAGTCAAGATTAGAATTTTAGAATGATTTTCTAAAATTCTAATCTTGTTTTTTACATGAAAATATGATACTTTATTACAGAAACTAAAGAAGGGTCGGTGCCCGAGTGGTTAAAGGGGGCGGATTGTAAATCCGCTGCGTTTCGCTACGTTGGTTCGAATCCAACTCGGCCCACTAGAAAAACATTAAATTTTAAAGACCAGTCATGTTGACTAAAATAAAATATAAACTAACAAGGAATCCAATTAAAATTAAAGGAAAAAAGATTCTAAATTTTTTTACTTTCAATAAGTTACGAAATGGTGTTAAAATAATTAGAATTAGACCAACTAAACTACTAATAAAAAATCGTGGATACCTTGAGACATTTGTCCAAAAATCGCTCATAATATATATATAAATATTCAGTAAATGTTTGTTAGTATTATAGCTAATATCTAAAAGATAATAGAAATTAGTACCATAAATTCATAAAATTATGGTAAAATTTAAATTAGATAGTTAGGATAAGGCTCTGTAGCTCAGTGGTTAGAGCAGGGGATTCATAAGCCCAAGGTCGTAGGTTCAAATCCCACCAGAGCCATCTACTATTTTATGAGATGTCTCTCTAAAAGTAACTCCTATTTTAGAAGGAGAAATGGCTGAGTGGTCGAAAGCAATAGATTGCTAATCTATCGTACAATTTATTGTACCCAGGGTTCGAATCCCTGTTTCTCCTTAAATAAAAAGAAAGTTCAAAAGAAAATATTGACATATTTGAAAGTTCTATTAATATAGACGTAATAGATTTATGGGATTGTAGTTCAATTGGTTAGAGCACCGCCCTGTCACGGCGGAAGTTGCGAGTTCGAGTCTCGTCAGTCCCGGTTTTTTCATAACTTTCGAAATGATTACTTTTTATTTGATAATATACTATCTTGTTATAGTTAACAACACTTAAACTAACTATAGCATGTATATTTTTTATCGTAATATAATTAAAAACTAATTATTAGATGTAAGGTAGTTATATTTAGATAGTAAAGGAAAACTTTAGTAGAAAATCTTTAATAAAAGAAACTAAAAAATATTCCTCTCAGAATTCATTTAATAATAATATATCCGATATTATTATTAAATGGATTTTTATTCACCCTGAACTTTTAATAGAGCAAATCCTAAAGAAAGGCCAAATAAAGTCATAAAAAAACATACAGCTGCTGCTGTAACAATTTCTTGACTTGCATACGGGAATATTGACTTGATTAATTCCATAATAATTTTAATTTCAATTTTACAAAAAGTTTAAATAATTAGAAACCATTTCGAGCCCAGACAGTAATAGCTAATGAAAATGTAAACATTGTCATTAAACTAGCCCACCCTAAACTTAAAATATCCATAGATTTATATTTTTAATTTATTTAAGTTTTATAATTTAAAAGGGTTTTATATAAATAAAAAATCCTCTTAAATTATTTTTTCTAGATATTATACAATACCATTTGTCCAATCTACATCTACATTTTCAATAATTAATGATGAATTATAGATTTGTAAAATAATTAGTAAAAATACTAAAAATGAACCCATTACTACAGCCATAATTGGTGTTGTACCCCAACCTGGGGCAACTTTACCATACTCAGCATTTAATGGGCGTAAAAGTTCACCTAATCTTGTTCGTAATGCCATAAAATATTTATACTTTTAATAAATTAATTTTTCTAGTATATGTTATATAATATTAAAATGTTTAATTTAAATAAATATATAACATGGAAACAGCAACTATTCTCGTAATTTTTGTCTCAAGTTTACTCTTAGGAATTACCACATATTCTGTTTATACAGCGTTTGGACCAGCTTCAAAAAATTTGCGTGATCCATTCGAAGAACATGAGGATTAAAAAAATAAAACCAATAAATTGGTTTTATTTTTTAATAATTCGAGGTGTTTCTCTGAAAAATACGGCAAAGAAAATTACGATTAAAGTACCAATAAGTAAAAATGTGTAAACTAACGCTTCCATTGTTTGATCCTATTTAAATATAAAGAATGCCGACTGTAATCTATACAGCACCTTGTTTTTTCGTTGATTTATCACCAAGTTTTTGGAATGCACCAAATTCTACTTGCTCTGTAACTTCTGCACCAATACCCGTAAATACATCACGGAAAATAGTACGACCACCATGCCATAAGTGACCAAAGAAGAATAATAAAGCAAAGTTAGCGTGACCAAAAGTATACCAACCACGTGGACTACTTCTGAATACACCATCTGATTCTAAACTTGTTCTGTCAAATTCGAAAACTTCTCCTAATTGAGCTTTACGTGCAAATTTTTTCACAGTTGGAGCATCTTTAAACGTTTGACCATTTAATTTACCACCATAGAAATCTACTGTTACGCCAACTTGTTCAATACTGTATTTTGACTCAGCACGACGGAATGGAATATCCGCACGAATAATACCATCTTTATCTACTAAGATTACAGGGAATGTTTCAAAGAAGGCTGGCATACGACGAACTGTTAACTCACGTCCTTCTTTATCACGGAAAATTGGATGTCCTAACCATGCTTCTGCAATACCATCACCTTTGTTCATTGGACCAGCACGGAATAAACCACCTTTTGCTGGGTTATTTCCAATATAATCATAAAATGCTAGTTTGTCAGGAATTCGTGACCATGCTTGACTTTCTGATAAACCTTCACTTACAGAAACTTCAACTTGACGTTCAATTTCTTGTTGGAAGTAACCGCTATCCCATTGGTAACGAGTTGGACCAAATAATTCAATTGGTGTTGCTGCAGCACCATACCACATAGTACCTGATGTAACAAAAGCCGCGAAGAATACAGCTGAGATACTACTTGATAAAACCGTTTCAATGTTACCCATACGTAAGGCACGATATAAACGTTGTGGAGGTCGAACCGTTAAGTGGAAAACGCCTGCAAGAATACCAAAAAGACCTGCAGCGATATGATGTGCTGCAATACCACCTGGGTTAAATGGGTTAAAACCTTCAGCACCCCATGCTGGTGCTACTGGTTGTACTTTACCTGTAATACCATATGCATCTGAAACCCAAATACCAGGTCCAAATAAACCTGTTACGTGGAATGCACCGAACCCAAAACATAATAAACCTGATAAGAATAAATGAATACCAAAAATCTTTGGTAAGTCTAAAGCAGGTTCGCCTGTTCTTGGATCACGGAATAATTCTAAATCCCAGTAGACCCAATGCCAAATAGCAGCTAAGAAACACATACCAGATAAAACAATATGTGATAATGCTACACCTTCAAAACTCCAAATACCAGGATTTGAAACACTTTCACCAGTGATACTCCAACCACCCCAAGAATCAGTAATACCTAAACGAGTCATAAACGGCATTACGAACATGCCTTGTCGCCACATAGGGTTTAAAACTGGATCTGATGGATCGAATACTGCTAATTCATATAAGGCCATTGAGCCAGCCCAACCTGCAACTAAAGCTGTGTGCATAATATGTACAGCAATTAATCGTCCTGGATCATTTAATACAACAGTGTGAACACGATACCATGGTAATGCCATAGTAATAGATTCCTTAATATAAATAATGGTTTTTGACTTTCTTACAACTAAACTACATAAAAGTTAGCTACTATATTATTATAAACCAAGATCCAAAAAATTAAGATAAAAAATTAATTTTTAATTGATTAAAAAACAATTAATAAATTATGGTTAGACTTGCGAAAATCTTAAAGATACAATAAGCTTAACAAAACAATTATCTTGAAAAAATTTTTATATTTAATAAATAAAGTATTTTATGGCAAAGAAAAGTATGATTGAGCGTGAAAAAAAGCGAATTAAATTAAATCAAAAATACGCTTCAAAACGTACAACCTTATTAAACAAGTATAGAGCTGAAGAAAACTTCAATATGAAATTAGAAATTCATTCTCAGTTACAAAAATTACCAAGAAATAGCGCAAAAACAAGAATTCGAAATAGATGTTGGAAAACAGGTCGACCAAGAGGAGTGTTTAGAGATTTTGGTTTATCACGTCATGTAGTTCGTGAAATGGCTCATCAGTGTTTATTACCTGGTGTAAGAAAATCGAGTTGGTAAGAAATATTTAATTAAATTAAATTTTTGGATTTTTAGAATTTCATCTACAATTAAATACATATAATTAAAATAACTATTTAATGTAAATGAGTATATTAAATTCTTTAGAATTCAACCCAATTTAATTTAAAGTAAGGAGTCTTTAATGATCTACGATTCACAAGTGTACACTGCGTTATGTATTGCTTTATTAGCAGGAATTTTAGCTATTCGCTTAGGTTCAACCCTTTATGAATAATCAGAACCGAAAAAGTTAACATAATATTACAAAGATTTCTAATTTTAAAAATTTTTATCGAAAAACCTATTAATAAGCTATGGTAACAGAAAACTTAAAAAAATTTAGTACCCCAGTTTTTCCATTTACTGCAATTGTGGGTCAGGAAGAAATGAAATTAGCTTTACAGCTAAATGTAATTGACCCAAAAATTGGTGGCGTAATGATCATGGGAGATCGCGGAACCGGAAAATCAACAACAATTCGTGCAATTGCTGATTTACTTCCAGAAATTGAAATTGTAAAAGATGATCCATTCAATTCTCACAAATCAGATTTAGATCTAATGGGAAACGAAGTAAAACAAGCAATTCAAAATAATGAAGCCTTAGAGACAGAATTTATCAAAATTCCTATGGTGGACCTCCCACTTGGAGCTACTGAAGATCGAGTATGTGGTACAATTGATATTGAAAAAGCCTTAACAGAAGGTGTTAAAGCATTTGAACCAGGATTACTTGCAAAAGCTAACCGTGGAATTCTATATGTCGATGAGGTTAATTTATTAGATGATCATTTAGTTGATATTTTATTAGATTCTGCAGCTTCTGGTTGGAATACTGTAGAACGCGAAGGAATTTCAATTCGTCATCCAGCACGTTTTGTTTTAGTAGGCTCTGGAAACCCAGAAGAAGGCGAATTACGTCCTCAATTACTTGATCGTTTCGGTATGCATGCTGAAATTCGAACTGTAAAAGATCCAACCTTACGAGTAAAAGTTGTCGAAGAAAGAACATCCTTTGACCAAGATCCTATGGTTTGGATTGAAAACTATGAAGTTAAACAACAAGAATTACGAGACAAATTAGTCGCAGCTCAAAAAGTATTACCAACAGTTGAAATTGATTATGATTTACGAATTAAAATTTCAGAAGTTTGTAGTCGACTGGATGTAGATGGATTACGTGGTGATATTGTCACAAATCGTGCAGCAAAAGCGCATGCAGCTTACAATGGACGTGATAAAGTAACTGTCCATGATATTGCAAGTATTATTACTTTATGTTTACGTCATCGATTAAGAAAAGACCCACTAGAATCAATTGATTCAGGTGATAAAGTTTCAAAAATTTTTAAAGAAGTTTTTGAAATTGAAGATTAATTTATTGACTAATCTAGAATTGTTTGAAATAACTTATAAATAAGAACTTACGGTATTTAATCATATGATCAAGTTATTTTCATTTCTTATTAGTATTTTTTTAATTATAATTATTTTTTTACGAATTCCAAAAGAAAGTGTAGGATTAGGAAGTTTTGCTACAAAAAGTGATTTCTTAGGATCTCCAACTTCAGCAGAAAGATCATTGACTATTTTTACTACCTTTGGAATTTTAATTTATGTTACATTAGCTATTCAAATAAACTTTTCAAATATTCGATAGTTAAGTTTGTTTTTTCAAAGCTTATATAAAAAATAATTAAATTGTTAATTAACAAATTGAATAATTATTGTCGATTCTAAACAATAATTATTCAATCTCTCTTACCAGAAACCTAAACTTACTGCCTTATCAATTGGTAAACATGCACCAATTCCTAACCAAACTGCCACAAAGAAGCCTAAAATAAATGTTAAACTTGCGATTGGACGACGGAACGGATTTTGGAATTTATTCACGTTTTCAATGAATGGAACAGTAATTAAACCTAATGGAACTGCAGCCATTGCAAGAACCCCTAATAATTTATTAGGTAATACACGTAATAAATTAAATGTTGGGAAGAAGTACCATTCTGGTAAAATTTCTAACGGTGTATTAAACGGATCTGCTGGTTCCCCTAACTGTGTAGGAGCTAACACTGATAAACCTACAACACAAGCTAATGTACCTAACATTGTAATAGGAAAAACGTATAATAAGTCATTTGGCCATGCTGGATGAAACTCGACTCCCGCTTCCTTTTTAAGGATAACAAAAGTCTGTTCCCGAACCGTACGTGCGACTTTCACCGCATACGGCTCTCCGGTAAACTTTCTCAAGAACCCACAGTTTTTCTCATTTGCTTACGCAATGTTTCTAACGATGGGCCATCATAAACTCCCGAATGTACTTTCTGATGACAGTCTTTGCACAATGGAATTTGTTTTCGATTTAAAAGAGTCATCTGTTGATGAAAACCTTTATACCGGTATCCATTTTTGCGAACATGTTTAACATGATGCATTTCTATAGGAGCTTCTGTTGAGTCACATATGGCACAGGGTAATTCCAGGGAAGATCTTGAAACTAAATTTTTCATATAGCTATAGGTGGGTAAATTCACCTTTTTACCGCGGAGCCATTTTCGTTCCTTTAATCTCCAACTCGTTTTGTACGGAAACGATACTGTTTTATCTGTGTCTGATATTTTAACTTTTAAAGTTTTTCCGTGCTTTTTAAATATCTTTGAACATGACATTCTATGTCGATGTCCTAATGTCATAGCACAGGACATATGTAATAAGTAATGAATATATTGAAGTCGTCCTCTATTTGTACAACCCGAATAATAGTTTAATAAACCAAGCCATATACTCCGATAATGACTTACTATGACATGGTCTTCTAAGACTGTGTAAAAAGATCTACTAATTGGGCGAACTCCTTTAGGTTTTTGCTTTAAATATCCACGTTCCGTATACCTTTTTGTAATTTTATTTACCGGTACATCAAAACGTAGTTGGGGTTGTCCTCTTCGAATTGTTTTTACACCTTTACCTTTGTAACTAGAAATAGGCCGGTTTCTGGGTAAAAATATATCATATCCTAAGAAGTGTACATTTCCTTGTCTAAGGTCAGTGACCTTAGTTTTATATGGATGAATCTTTTGTTTTAGTGAATGAATCATAAATTCGCTTATGTCTTCTTTTATTGTTTGTGCCAGTTTCCTATTTCCTGATACACCAACCATCCAATCGTCCGCATATCGAACATATTCCACACGAATAGTCTTATTTTTCAGTGAGTTCACTGTCAAACGCTCCGCTCGTAATTGTTTTAGTTCTTTAGCAAGTTGTTTTCGTTCAGGACTTTGAGGTTCATGACTTCTCAATTTTTCCGTCACTTTTGCGATTTTATGTTCAAAGTATTTATAAGCAGGATTTTTTTGTTTATTCTGTTCCGATTTGGGAGTTTCATATTTCATTTTAAGTTCTTGAATATGCTCGTCCAATTCTTGATAGTAAATATTTGCCAATATAGGCGAAACGATACTACCTTGTGGTACTCCAGTTTTTAACCAAATCTCTTGATTTTCTTCTATAATTCCACATTTTAATAATTTCCAAATTAATCGGATAAATCTGGAATCTTTGATGCGTTTTTCTAGAATGTTAACTAAGATATGATGATCAATTGTGGGGTAAGCATTTTCAATATCCCCTTCTATTACATAGTCTATCCACCTAAATTTTTGTTCCACGTGATGTAGGGCATCATGACAGCCTAATCCGCTTCTGAAGCCAAAACTTTCTTCGACAAAAACAGGTTCGTAAATAGCTTCTAAAATTATTCTTATAACTTCTTGTACTATTTTGTCATTGACTGTCGGAAGTCCTAAAGGTCTTCTTCTTCCATCTGTTTTTGGGATGTAAATTCTTTTTACTGGCTTAAATTTATATTTTTCAGAACAAACTTCATTCTTAAGATTCATTACCCTTTGCAATGATAACCCATCCAACGTTTCTGATGTACTACCCGGAGTCAATGCTCCTTTATTCCCTTTTATATTTTCATAAGCAAGAATCCAAATTTCGTCTTTATTGAGGATTCGGAAAATATCTCTGTGTATCCATTTTTTATCTTTTTGACTCAACCTTCGAATTACGAATAGTTGTTTTAACTTTTTATCATCCATTCGGATTAAGTATTTATCTATTTGTATGGTTTACCTGGACTCTTAATGGAGTCCTCTTTTCACATAGAGATTGCGCCCCTTAGTGAACAATACAGTTTCTAAGATGTGCGAGCTTGACATGTAGGGATGATCGTTCGGAGTTTTCTATCTATGACAGACCATCGTAAAGAGAAAGGATCTTTAACAAAAACGGTGAACCTATTTTGTTAATTCTCTTTAATACCCGATTACTTAATATGGTATTTGGCTACTAGGGGCCAACGTACTCCTAATCTTCAGGCAGTCTAGCTTTGTCCCGATGTCATTAACCTTGGGAAAACCTCTTGATTTTTTAAGTTAAAATCTCATTTCCCTTTAATAGCATGCTATTGTCCCCTCTCGATTTCTCGTTCAGGTAAGCTACTGGTTTTATAATCTTTGATCCTAGATTAGTAATGGTGCTATTCATTACAACGCATCACAGTCTTTCATCTTAGCTTTCTGTTCGCACTTCACCGTAGTAATTGTGACCCATCCCTTTTGCTAATTTTGCTCGTAATTTTGGATCTGTTAAATCTGGTTTTTTAATAACTGACATAATGAAATCGATTACTAATTTAAATATATATTATATGTACATGGATAAGTTAAAAACAATTAAGTTTCAAAATTATAATGGTCCTGAAATACCTTGTTTCCGGATCATTAAGAAGTGTGTAAGCATTAATACTGCAGCTGCTAAAGGTAAAACAAAAGTATGTGCACTATAGAAGCGAGTTAAGGTACTTTGTCCTACACTCTCACCACCACGTAACACTAATACTAGAGGTGGTCCAACGATTGGAACAGCCGCTGGTACACCTGTAACAATTTTACATGCCCAGAACCCTACTTGATCCCATGGTAATGAATAACCTGTAACACCAAATGAAACTGTAACAACGGCTAATGTTACACCTGTAACCCAAGTTAATTCACGTGGTTTCTTAAACCCACCTGTAAGGTATACACGGAAAATATGTAATACCATCATTAAGACCATCATACTCGCTGACCAACGGTGAATTGATCGAATTAACCAACCAAAGTTAACACTTGTCATAATATATTCAACTGAAGCAAATGCATCTACAACACTTGGTCTATAGTAAAATGTCATAGCAAAACCTGTTGCAACTTGAATTAAGAAACAAGTTAAAACAAGACCACCAAAACAGTAGAAAATATTTACATGAGGGGGCACATACTTACTTGAAATATCATCAGCGATAGCCTGAACTTCTAAGCGTTCTTCGGTTAAAGTTAGCCAAAGAATTACTTCCCTGACTCCTCTTCAAAACCGGACTTGCGACTTTCACCGCATCCGGCTCCTAGGAAATATAGATAATTGAAGATGGATTAAATTGCCGATCTTCTTCTTCGGTAGATATTTGTCATATCCGTTTTCGTTTTTTGGGAATGACAGTAATTATGTACTGCATGGACGTTATCTCTGCGGTTTAATCCACCTAACGCTTTTGGAACAATATGGTCTCTTTCGATGATATCTTCTGGAAGGAAGTTCTTTCCACAAAGTCCACATTTACCTTTTTGTTCTTTTATCAATCGCGCTTTAATTGGAGGAATTAAAGGATTTTTACCTGTTCAATTAGCCCAATAAATTAGGTCACCATTGAAAGGAGATGAGGTTCCTTTTACCATAGCATGACGCTGAATTGGTATTTTCTGATGGTATTGTAATTGTAAAGAAAGTTCCTCATCATTATCTTTATTTTTAATACCAAATACCCAATTCCTTTTCCCTATTGAGTGCCAATATTTTTCTTTGAGCTTAAATACGGACATCTTTGGATGTCTGCGTTTGGCCCATTTCCAAAGATGTTCGTAAGTATACTTATCTAATTCTTGGAATATACGGCTGGAAATTTGTGTCCGTTTTGATAAGGCATAACCTCGTATTATCGGATTCAATTTGTATATTAGCCGTTCCTGGCTGACTCCACGATAACTACGAATTATGTCACGAAGTTTCTTTTTATGACATTTTATTCCTTCTTTCGATGGTCTAATTAATGTAATGAAAGTCTGTTTCGTAATTCGTTTAGTTGTCGCAGCTCGCATTCGTCTCCATTTTTCTTTTTGAATAACATGAAATCCTAGGAAAGAAAATCCAGGGTTTTCATTATCCGTTGGTTTAAATGTATGACAAATACGAGTCTTTTGAGGGTGTAATTCCAGACCCATAGGTTTAAGAAATTTTTCTACGACTTGTTTTAAGCCAAGAAGTATGTCTAAATCTGGATGCATTATAATGAAGTCATCTGCGTAGCGAACATAGGTGGTAGTTTGTCGATTGGCCCGGCGATTTCCACCTAAAGTATTAATATATGCGTCTAATTGTTCATGCATACCGTCTAATGCAATGTTTGCTAATAAAGGTGAGATTATTCCCCCTTGTGGCGTTCCCATTTCTGGAAAAGCATATGTTTCTCCCTCTAAAATACCTGCTTTTAACCAGGAACGGAGCTGCTTTCGCATTTCCGGAAATGTATTACATTTCTGAAGAAGATATTCATGATTAATTCGGTCGAAACATTTTGCAATATCTGCGTCTAAGACCCATTTTGGTTTCTTTGAAATTCCTAAGAAGATGGCTTCCATAGCATCGTTAACAGATCTTCCTGGTCTGAATCCGTAACTTCTTTCCTCGAAACTTGCTTCCCATTGTGGATTTAAAGCCAGATAGGCAAGTGCTTGTTTTGCTCTGTCCTCAATTGTTGGAATTCCCAGTGGACGTTGATTTCCATCCGGTTTTGGTATATAAGTTCGTAAAATTGGCGAACTTTTACCATCCAGTTTGAGATGTTGTGCTAATTGAAATTTCTCCCGAGGAGAAGTAACTAATTTATGATCAACACCTGAGGTCTTTTTCCCAGTATTATCTTGTGTGACTCTTTTTACTGCTAAGAATTTAGCCGACTTACTTGACAAAAGAAGTTTTTGTAGTTTGTAAACTTTCTCGTATTCCTGATTTTCCGCTGCTTTATAAATTCTAAGTTGAAGGCGGAATATTCTAGATTCGACAGAAGCCCATCGAATATCTTTCCAGCTATTTATGTTTTCCATTTTAAGTTTGACCTCATTAGTTATAAAGCAATCTATATTTCCCGCATCACGTCTGCATATCCCGGATATTACTCCTTCCTTCTGGGCAATGTAGGTTAGTTCCTACTGGGCGTTTGCTTCTTGATGCATCCTTCTCATTTCGTGCATCTAGTGGCCTTACCAACTTAAAGTTGGAGCACTAATGAGTTACTTCGTTCCATGTTCGTACTCTGCTTACTTAGGTTCTGTCTCTATACCGGTAGCAAAAGTGCTCTAAATCCAGTTGGTTAGCTTTCATCTTTTATGTGCTACAGTTCAACATACGTTACGATATTTTATTCCGACAGTTCTCTTGGCAGATAACCATATAAGCTTATGATAGTCAGTATGATCCTCCGTTGAACCTCTTGATCAAATTTGACATCCTGCTGGGCTTCCGATATTTGATAACCATTCTCCTGACCGGCCAGCTCATGTGACGATAGAGCACAATCGTATGGGACTTGAACCCATCTACGAACATAGCCTCGAATCGCACAACCAATCGTATACTTTGTTCATACAAAATTTTTAGAATTTTTTAAGACAGTTAAGCAAAAGATACTAAAGAATAATAATTCTTACTAAAAGGCGAGAGTGGGATTCGAACCCACGGAACCCGCAAAGGTTCATCTGATTTCAAATCAGACGCAATCGACCAACTCTGCCATCTCGCCAAAAAGATTAGCTTCAAAACTAATCTTAAATTTTAATTAACTTTCATAAGTAGTCGTACCACTAAATTTGATCGAAGCCGGGTTAGGATTCTTACCAATTGAAAAATCACGACTATTGACAGCAATACGACCAGGATTTACTTTTTCGGGAAACACACCATCTTTAGGATGTAAGTATTGTACTTCACCACTAGGGAAAATTCGATAAATCTTATAGTTATTGATTTTAAAAGTACGTAGTTGCGTACCTAAAGCTAAACATTGCTCTTTACGAGCTAAGTACAATAAGTTTTCTCCACTACGCATAATTGCCGCACCACCAGTAGGCATTTCAAAAATCTGTTCTTTTGGACTTGTCCAAGTAATGGCATATTTTTCTTCAACTTCAGCTGAACGTAGCCAGCCTCCAGTACTTCCACCAAAAGTAGGAAACGGTGTTTGTAAATTTAATGTCATCTGTAAAACTTTATAAATATTTAATGTTCACTATATAATTTTAATAAAAAAACTTTTTTTTTATTAAAATTATCAAAACTTATAGCGGAGAATGGATTTGAACCATTGACCTTCGGGTTATGAGCCCAACGAGCTACCAGGCTGCTCTACTCCGCGATGTTTAACTATTTTTACTAAATAGTATTTATAAAGTTCTAATTTAAGATTTATGAATAGCTTACAGTTAACAGTAACATATTTAAGGCACTTTTGTCAATAAAGTAAAAATAATTTAAAAATTACTTTTACTTTATTAGATAGGTAATTAAAAAAAGAATTAACTCTTTATTTTAATTCTACTTTACCACCTGCTTCTTCAATTTGTTTCTTCGCATTTTCGGCAGCATCTTTCGCAGCACCTTCTTGAATTGCTTTTGGTGCTGATTCTACTAATTCTTTCGCTTCTTTTAGACCTAAGCCCGTTAGACCTCGAACAATTTTTAAGATTGCGATTTTTTTATCAGCAGGAACTTCAGTAAGAATGATATCGAACTCAGTTTTTTCTTCAACTTCTTCTACTGCAGCTGGTGCAGCTGCCATTACCATACCACCACTAACACTTGCAGAAGCATCTACTCCAAAAGTTTCTTCAATTTTTGTAACTAATTCTGAAGCTTCTAATAATGTTAATGTTTTTAAGTCTTCAACAATTTGATCAATTTTTTCTGACATAATAAATTTTAAGAATAATATAATTTAAGGTTTAATATAATTAAGCTCTCAGTTTATCCAAAAAGGTCTAATTCTAATTTAATAGAAGGACCCATACTAGTACAGATAAATAAACTTTTAAAGTATTTACCTTTGACTCCAGATGGTCGATTTTGTTCAATCGACTTATATAGGGCTTGTAAGTTTTCAATTAACTGACTATCAGTAAAGTTTGATTTTCCAAAATTGACATGAACAATACCAGTTTTATCAGCTTTGTATTCAAATTTCCCTTTTTTAAAATCTGTTAATGTTGCGGTTAATGTACTACTAACTGTACCTGATTTAGGTGATGGCATTAGTCCTTTCGGTCCTAATACTCGACCAAGTTTAGCAAGTTTCGGCATCATATTTGGCGTAGCAATTAACAAATCAAAATTAATGTTTCCTTGTGTAATTTCTTCAATTAAATCATCACTTCCAATAATATCAGCTCCAGCTGATTTAGCCTCATCGAAATTTTCTTCATTTGTTAAAACAGCAATAGTTGTTTGTTTCCCAACACCATTTGGTAAAGTTACAGTTGTACGTAATTGTTGGTCTGCATATTTAGGATCAATATTTAAATTTGCATGTAACTCAACAGATTCAACAAATTTTGTGGTTGCTGTTTCTTTTAAAGTTGAGATAGCTTCTTCAAGATTTGAATATACTTTGTCTTTTATTCTTGATAAATTTTCTTTTTGACGACGCGATAACTTTCGCATAATTTTCTCCATTAAAAACTTATTGAAATTAAACTTAATCTACAATGGAGATACCCATATTTCGGGCAGTTCCTTCAACAATTTTCATAGCACTACTAATTTTTGTAGTATTTAAATCTGGTAATTTAATATTTGCAATTTCTTCTAATTGAGCTTTTGTAATAGAACCTACACTTATTTTATTTGGAGTTGATGAACCTTTTTTAATCTTTGCTGCATTCGCTAATAATACAGAAGCTGGAGGCGTTTTAAGAACAAATGTATAACTTCGATCTTCATAAACAGAAATTTCAACAGGAATAATTAACCCCGCTTTATCATTTGTTTTAGCATTATATTCTTTACAAAATGCAGCAATATTAACCCCATGTTGACCAAGGGCGGGACCTACTGGTGGTGCAGGTGTAGCTTTTGCTGCTGGCAAAGCCAATTTTATTAATGCAGTAATTTTTTTAGCCATGAAATAATAGTAATTATTTAATTTAATTTTTTTATAAGATAACTCTTGAGATATTAAAAGTTTAGATTCATAATTAAGAGTTATTCGGATAATAATTTTTTACCCTTTTTTCAGGGAAAAGAAATATTGGTTACAAAATTTTATTACTTGGATTCTGTCAATAAAAAATAGAAACCTCTTGAAAAAGAGAAACGCGTCCTGAAGGACTTGAACCCTCGACATCTAATTTTGGAGACTAGCGTTCTACCAACTGAACTAAGGACGCTTAAGTATACTATACGAAGAATAAAATAAAATGACAAGTTTTAAATTTTAATTAAATTTTATCATTTAAAATGAAATATTCAAAAAATAATACACAATTGTTTATTAAGCAACAATTACCTCATAATTTTCTTGCTGAACAAATGATATTAAGTGGATTATTAATTAGTTCAGATGCTATTGATATTACGGTCCAAACTTTACCTGTTGAAGCTTTTTATTTTAAAAATCATCAAGAAATTTATAAAGCTATCATATTTTTGTATCAAAATAAATTATCGATTGATATTCTAACACTTTTAACATTTTTGCAAGATAATGGGTTATTGCAAAAAATTGGAGGTATAAAAGTTTTAATTGAATTAATAAGTCAAATCCCTAACTTAAATTATCTAAACGAATACTTAGCTTTAATAAAAGATAAATTTTTTAGACGCTGTCTAATAAAGTTTGGTTATGAGACTATAAATTCAGCTTATATAACCAATGTTGGATTAGAAAAAATTTTGACCGATTGTGAAACGAAAATTTTTAATTTAACAACTGAAACGAAAGGTCAAAATTTATTTAGTACTGGTGAATTATTAAATACTATTTTTCTTGATTTAAAAGAAAAGTCACTACATCCAAAACTTGTTGGACTAACCTCAGGATTTGATGAATTAGATTCTTTGACGCAAGGTTTTCAAAAATCAGATTTAATTATTTTAGCTGGGCGACCCGCTATGGGAAAAACGGCTTTGAGTCTCAATATAACACTGACCTCGATAAAAAAATCTCAACTTCCGGTCTTATTTTTCAGTTTAGAAATGTCAAAGGAACAAATTATACACCGGTTATTAGCTATGGAAACTAATATTAATCAAATTAGATTAAAAAATGGAAACTTATCTCAATCAGATTGGGCAAAATTAACAAAGGTTATTAAACTTTTATCTAAACTTCCTTTATTTATTGATGATACTGTAGATTTGTCAATAAATGAGATTCGCTCAAAAATTAAAACTATTTTATTTGACAAAAAAAAAATTGGATTAATTATTATTGATTACCTTCAATTAATGCAGATTTCTACGACTAAATTAGATAATAGAGCACAAGAGTTGTCACATATTACCAGATTACTAAAAACTCTAGCACGAGAATTTAATGTTCCGATTATTGCATTATCTCAACTTAGTCGGAATGTTGAAAACCGTCTTGATAAAAAACCAATACTTTCAGACTTACGTGAAAGTGGCTCTATTGAACAAGATGCAGATCTTGTATTAATGCTTTATCGTAACCAGTTGATACCAAAAACAGATTCGCATTCATTTCAAAAGTTTGAATCAGAACAAATTGAACTTATTTTGGCCAAACATCGAAATGGTCCTACTGGAACCATTAAACTTCGATTTGACAAAAAGAAAATGAAATTTTCTAGTTTTAATAATTAAAATGCCCAGAACCAGATTCGAACTGGTGACACGAGGATCTTCAATCCACTGCTCTACCAACTGAGCTATCCGGGCTTCTATTTATAATAATAACATAACATTCTTAAAATTACAAGATAACCTTGAGAGATTTTTAATAAACATTGACTTTATTAGGGAATTCGATTATGCTTTATTATGGATATAGTATTTAATATAATTTAACACACGTTTATCATGTCAGGATTGTAAAATAGCAGCATAAAACATTCGTGGAAATTAGTATTAAATCTATATCTATTAGCTTTGACAGTCTGAACCTTGGCGTGGGCAAAGCGCTGAAAACTAGATACAGCACTTTTCCAGCACTACGGATTCTTCATTTTAGCTCTATTTTCTGAGTTGAAAAAAAAAAATGTTATTTTATATTTATAATTTATGGGATATTTTAAAGACAAACTTTTACCCTAGGGCTAAGTTATCGTCATAAGTATCAAAAGGTGTTTTATCTACAATTTTAGATCGTTTAGCAGCGATTTCATCTAATATGCTTACCACAGCTTTGCTTTCATTTTTAAAATGGTCAATATGATCACGTCTAAAATCGGAACCAAATTGCTCTGAAAAAGCTTTGGAATAAATTGGATCTATCATCAACATCGAAGCCATACTAGTATCTAAATCGTCTTGCTCTGGTGACTTGGGAAATGACTTTTTATTTGGTTTAAAATTTAAACTTCTGAGATATAAATTAAATACTTTTCTATAAGCTTTGAATTTTGAGTTAATCTCAATTTGATGAAACAATTCTTCTTGCAAAGTTCTGTTATTGATTTTCTGCTCTTTCAATGTTCTGATTAAACCTTCCACAACCGCATTATCCTTCGTTTTATTGGCTCTTGACATACTAGGTAGTATAAATCTTACTGCTTAAGGAATTGGTTATAAGTCTCACTAGTAAATTGACTGCCCCTATCTGTGTGACTAATTAATTCTCTTCTATGTTTGATCGATAATCTTTTTTTAATTGTTTCATTAAGTTTCTTCACAATATCACCATTACCAGATTTAATGGCTCTTGTTCTGAGTATAAAGATAATTATTCTATATAATTATACTGCTAAAATTCTTACCAAACTTTTTCTAGTTTTTAAGCATAAAAATAATTTAAAATTATTCTCTTCTAGTAATATTTATGCGATTTTTTTTTAAAAGTTGATACAATACTTATTGTAGTCACTATTACTATTTTTAACTTTATTATTTTAAATAACAGGAAATAAAAAATGACACCTTCATTAGGAAATTTTATCGCTAGTTTATTTGCAGGTGCAGTTATTGCCCTTGCTATTGGTGGGGTTTTAGTTTTTATTAGTCAGAATGATCGTGTTACACGAAACTTCTAAGTCTATTATTCTTTTGACGCTTCTAAATACCTAAAATTATCTCCAAACTTGCAAAATTGAATTAAAGCTATAAAAATTTACAAATTACGAAATAATTAGTTAAATTATTTCTAGTTATTAGTTTTATTATAAAATTGTAAAATTAACTATCTTATGCTAAATTTTAGTTTTGGTCCTAATATTTTTTTAGGGATTATCGTAAGTTGTGGAGTACTAATATTGTATTTTCTTCGAAATGTTAAACCAGAAATTGCAAGAGATGAAGATATCTTTTTTGCAACAATTGGTTTACTTTATAGCTGTATTTTAATGGTTCATGGATGGCGATTAGATCCAATTCTTTTATTCGGACAAGTTCTTATTATTGTGACAGTCCTTGTTGCTGGATGGGAAAACATCAGATTACGTGGATTAATTGCTAATATGGCAAAATTAAAAAAGCAGAAACGAAAATAAAATCTTAATTTCTTTCTCTCTTGGTTTCAAATTGCTAATTAATGATTTAAAATTATGATGAAAAAGTATTCGCAACTTTTTTCTTTAGTATTCTTCTTTATTTTTAGTGCTTTTATAACAACAGCATCAGCAATTGATTTAGATGAAGCTACACGAACAGTGGTAGCAGATTCAACTGGAAAAACAGTAGTATTAACTCCAGAACAAGTAAAACGTGGTAAACGTTTATTCAATGCTACGTGTGGCGCTTGTCATACAGGTGGTATTACAAAAACTAATCCTAACGTTGGTTTAGATCCTGAAGCTTTAAGTTTAGCGACACCACGTCGAGACAATATAGCTAGTTTAGTTGATTTTATGAAAAACCCAACAACATATGATGGATTAGAATCTATTGCTGAAACGCATCCAAGTATTAAAAGTGGAGATATTTATCCACGTATGCGGTCAGTAACTGATGAAGATTTAACAGCCATTGCTGGTCACATTTTATTACAACCAAAAGTTGTATCAGAAAAATGGGGTGGTGGTAAAATTTACTTCTAATTTTTATCACTTTTTTTAGAATCCAATGTTTATAGTATTTTCAAAAAATACTATAAACTTATAATATAACTAGTGAAAAGAAATCTTTTGACGTTAAGCATGTAGCTCAGTGGATAGAGCATCAGATTCCGATTCTGAAAGTCAAGGGTTCGAGTCCCTTCATGCTTATGCTATGATAGAGATTTTAAAAAAGAAAAATACTGGGGCTGATTTGGTTTCGACATTTAAAATTAAGTAATATATGAATCAGGTCGAAGCTTGTACTCTTCGTAAAAATCTACAAACTATAACATAAAGGCTAATATTCTTAAATCGTTTATCTCAAACATCGTAAATCGTAATGTGTATTCATTACAGTTTACATATTAATTGACTTTCTAGCTAGTTTCAATAATTTATTCGCTAAATCTAGTATTTTTGATAAATTTAGTTTAGAATAACATTACTCTTTTTTGTTCTTTGAAACTATGCCTGTGAACGAGTATATTAAATTATTTTAGATGGACATGGGTTCAATTCCCATCAGTTCCATAGATGCATTCGTGGCCGAGTGGTTGAAGGCACCGGACTCATAATCCGTTTTCCTCTGGAACATCACTGGTTCGAACCCAGTCGAATGCAAGTAAATTTAATATTGTTTTTTTAAAGATCTAGTTGTAAAATTATTTTTACAGATATAACTAAACCAATAGCTAGAACTTATGCTTAAATTAAATAGTCAGAAAACAATTAATGACATAGAAATTAAATTTCTTAAAAAAGATATTCCATTACTTAGAATTGGAGATAGTGTACGAATCGGTGTAAAAATTGTTGAAGGTAATAAAGAAAGAGTTCAATTTTATGAAGGGACTATTATTGCTAAAAAAAATAGTTCTATTAATACAACAATTACGGTAAGAAAAGTATTACAAGGAATTGGCATTGAACGAGTTTTTTTAATTCATTCACCAAAAGTTGATTCTATTCAAATCTTAAGCTCTGCAAAAGTACGCCGGTCAAAATTATATTATCTACGAAATTTACGTGGTAAAGCAAGTCGATTAAAACAATCTTTTAAATAAAAGAAAAAATCTTTAAATTAAAAAAAAAATTTATCTGTATTCCATTTCCGTAGTATAATGTAAAATAGTAAAGTAATGTTTAGGTTGCTTTATATTAATTAAATAATAAGGAGTCATATGGTTACTTACAAAGTGACATTATTAAGTGAAGAGCATGATATCAATTCAACAATTGATTGTAATGATGATGTATTTATTTTAGATGCTGCTGAAGAGCAAGGCATCGAATTACCTTATTCTTGTCGAGCAGGTGCATGTTCAACATGTGCTGGTAAAGTAACAGAAGGTGAAATTGATCAATCTGAACAAACTTTCTTAGATGATGATCAAGTAGAAGCAGGTTTTGTTTTAACTTGTATTGCTTATCCAAAATCAGATTGTACAATTTTAGTACATCAAGAAGATGAGTTATACTAATTAATATTAAAAAATTAAGGAATAGTTTTTGACTTATTCCTTAATTTTTTAATCATTAGAAGTTTAATTCTGCAGCTTGAACTTTTTCAAATTGTTTTTTCTTTAATACAAGTAATACTTGTGTTAATAACACAGAGAAACAGAAAGCAAGATAGCCAATGATTCGAATTGGATTTTGTAATACAATTTCTGACTCTTCTTGACCAAAACCGCCCACATTTGGATCTGCATTTAAGCCTTGATCAGCTTTTACGATGTCACCTTCTTTAACAATTAATGTTAAACCAGCTGGTATAACTTGAGATGTTTCAGTTCCACTCGAATTTCGAATAGTAACATTATAATCACCTTTTTCTTGTGTTGTAATTGCAGTAATCTGTCCAGCTTGGTTTGCACCAAATACATTTACATTACTTTTATCCCCTGTAGGATAAACTTGTCCACGTCCACGGTTACCACCTGCGTAGAATGGGTATGTTAAATATTTAACATCTGCATTTTTTTCAGGATCTGGTGCAATAACAGGGAAAATTAACTCTTGATGCGTTTTACCAGCAATTGGACCTACAACTAAAATATTATCAAATTCAGTACTATATGGAGAAATGAAAACACCTTTATTCTTTTGTTTCACTTCATCTGGAATTTGACTTTTGGGTGCTAATTTAAAACCTTTTGGCAAAATTAAAATACCACCGACATTTAGGTCTGCTTTTTTTCCATTGGCACCAATTTGTTGCTTAGTAACATCATAAGGAACTTTGATCTCTACCTCAAAAACTGAATTAGGAATAACAGCTTGAGGCGCTTCAATTTCAATTGCTTTTTGATTTAAATGGCAATTTGCACAAGCTAGCTTGCCATTTGCTGCACGTGGATTGGAATAATTTTGTTGTGCAAAAACTGGATATGCTGATGACTCTTGAATACCAAAACCAAATGAAGTTATAGCAATCATTAAAGCAAATAAAAGACTTTTAAAAAACTTGTTAGTTGCCATAGTTTAAATACTTTCTAAGTATGGATATTAAATTATATATATATTAATTTTTTAATAAAAACAAGATACCCAACCCTGAAAAATACAATAGCAATATTGCTACTGATAACAATAATTGTGTTAAAGGATCGGTTGAAGGAGTTAATATTGCTCCTAGAATTGTCGACACTAATACTATATATCTCCATGCACCTAACATTTGTTTTGGTGACACAATATTTAATAGTCCAACTAAAATTTGAATAATTGGAATCTGAAACGCTAATCCTGTACTATAAAATAGAACTAGGATAAATTCAAAATATTGATCAAAAGATAAGAAGGGTTCCAAAACTTCTTCACTATAATTTAAGAAAAAATTTAAAGCTGCTGGGATTAAAGTATAGTAAGAGAAAGCTAAACCTAATCCAAATAAGATTAGTGAACTTAACAATAAAGGTAAAATAATTTTTGTTTCTTTTTTTGTTAAACCAGGTAATAAAAATAAGATTAACTGGCCAATTACAAAAGGGCTTGAAAAAAGCAAACCAGTATAAAAAGATATTTTAATGGTTGATATAAAATATTCCCCTGGTGCTACTTGGAAAAATTTTACGTTATTGATAGGAAGCTCTAAAATTTTAACTAAGCTTTTAACCTCAATAAATGCTAGACAAGTTAATAATAAAATTATCCAAAACACTATAAATATTCTTTGACGTAACTCTTCAATATGTTCCGAGAAAGGTAATTCAAGGGTTAAGGCTGTATTATTTGTAAAATTAAAATTAGAATTAGTCACCATTTAACAAAAATACGTTCGTACTATTCTAGTAAATTGAATTCTAAATTGGTTAAATGTTTAACCAATTTAGTTCTTTGAAGCCTATTATTTATGATAAATAATTGATTGCTTCTAGTCTGGCTGTTGCTTTTTTTAACTCTACTGAAGCATCTAAACGAGCTTTACTTGTTTCAGCATTTTCAACAGCTAACGTTGCTTTTTCTAATTCTTGTGTAGCTTCACGTAATTCAATATTAGTAAGCTCTTCTACATCATTAACTAAAACTGTAACTCGATTTCGATCAATTTCAGCTAAACCACCACATAAAATAATTGGGGTCCATTTGTCATTTAATTTGATACGTAATAATCCTGTATCTAGTGCTGTTATTAACGCTGCATGACCATCTAATACCCCTACCTGTCCTGTCAGACCAGGTAAAACAACTTCGTCTGCTGTTGTTGAACAAATGACTCTATCAGGGGTAAGAACGCGAATGTTCATAACCATATATAATTTACTCCTTATTTTAGAGTTTCTGCTTTTGCAATTGCTTCATCGATGTTACCTACAAGGTAAAATGCTTGTTCCGGTAAATCATCTAACTCACCATTTAATACCATTGAAAAACCTTTAATTGTTTCTTCTAAACTTACATATTTTCCTGGTGAACCTGTGAAAATTTCGGCAACAAAGAACGGTTGCGATAAGAAACGTTCTACCTTACGTGCACGGGCAACCGTTAAACGATCTTCTTCAGATAATTCATCAATACCTAAAATTGCAATAATATCTTGTAATTCTTTATAACGTTGTAATGTTTCTTTAACCGTTTCAGCAATTTCGTAATGCTCTTCACTTACAATACCTGGTTGTAACATTGTTGAAGTTGAATCTAATGGATCCACTGCAGGATAAATACCTTTAGCCGCTAAATTACGAGATAATACTGTTGTAGCATCTAAATGCGCGAAAGTTGTTGCAGGAGCTGGATCTGTTAAATCATCAGCAGGTACGTATACAGCTTGAATTGAGGTAATTGAACCTTGTGTTGTTGATGTAATACGTTCTTGTAATGCACCCATTTCTGTCGCTAATGTAGGTTGGTAACCTACTGCTGATGGCATACGACCTAATAATGCAGATACTTCTGAACCAGCTTGTGTAAAACGGAAAATATTATCGATAAATAACAATACGTCTTGTTTATTAACATCACGGAAGTATTCAGCCATTGTTAATGCCGTTAAACCTACACGCATACGTGCTCCTGGAGGTTCATTCATTTGTCCGTATACTAATGCTACTTTCGATTCTGAGAAATTCTTTTCATTAATTACACCAGATTCTTTCATTTCTTCATATAAATCGTTTCCTTCGCGTGTACGTTCACCTACACCACCGAAAACAGATACACCACCGTGAGCTTTCGCAATGTTGTTTATTAATTCCATAATTAAAACGGTTTTACCTACACCAGCTCCACCAAACAAACCAATTTTACCACCACGACGGTAAGGTGCTAATAAATCTACTACCTTAATTCCTGTCTCAAAGATTGATGGTTTTGTTTCTAATTCTGTAAAAGCTGGAGCATCACGGTGAATCGGTAAAGTTTCATCAAAACTTACTTCACCTTGCTCATCTACTGGTTGGCCAATTACGTTAAAAATTCGCCCTAAAGTTGGGGTACCTACAGGTACAGTAATCGGAGCTCCTAAATCAATAGCTTCGACACCACGTTTTAACCCGTCTGTTGAACGCATTGATACTGCACGGACTTTGTTATCACCTAATAATTGTTGTACTTCAACAATTGTTTCTGTGCCATCTTCTAATTTAATTTTAAGAGCACTGTAAATTGGTGGTAAAGTTCCACCTGGAAACTCAATATCTAATACAGGACCAATAATTTGACTAACGTAACCTTTGTTTAAATTAGTTTTTACCATTTTGATTTAACACATTTTAAAAATAATGAGGAATAAATATACTTTCGAAATTTTGAGTTACGATTTTAAATTTTAACAAATATAAAACGTAATGTTCATCTACTATTGTACAACAAAATTTAATGGTTCGATAAAAAAACTTAAATTAATATTATCGTTAATTGGAAGAAATCTTACCAAAAATAAAAGATACTTTTGATAAAATGAAAAAGAATAAATTGATTATTTTGTACTAAACTAAAATAGAAGATTGTTCTAAGCTTAATCTATTGGATTGTAAAAAATTTCAAAAATGATAAACCCGAGTCTACGCTTGACCCGATATTTGATCATATAGAAAAAAACTTCTAAAATAGTTTTGATTTTGTCGAGTGTCAATTACTAATTTATTATTGAAAGATCATTTCGTTGTCTACAATAAAGTTTTCAAAAAAAAGAAATTCCTTTTTGGAAAGCATTATTGTAGACAAAAGTTTTTCTATTGGAGAAATATCTTATGATTTTTACTAGTTAAATTATTAGAGTAGGAGTATGTACTCTTTGAGTATTCATTTTATTTTTTTACCTATAAATGAGCATTATAAAACAGATGTAAAATCGAATTTATTTTACTTCGGTTTAGATTGAGACTAGATTCAGCTAGATAAAATGTAAAATAAGTAGGTTTTATGTGCGTTAAAATTTCAAATAGAATTTTAAAATTTTTCCTTATCCCAATTCATTTCAAAATGTTCACATTCAAAATATTAAATAATGATGGAATGGATTAAGTTGAACTTGCGAAACAATTTTCTGAGATATTCTCCTAGTGATGACTGATGACCTTTAATTTCTAAATTAATATTAAGATTAACAAATATTAGAATATATAAAAGAATTTACAATAAAAGAAAATCGAATTTCTAGATTATTTTCAAATGCTTCAGGAACAACCCAAATCAGATTATACCCATGAACAATTTCTAAAAATAAGAACTTCCATTGAATTTTTAGATTACTATTTCATGTGGAATTATCAATTTTAATACTTGCGAATATTTCTAAAATTTACGAATTTTACTATCTCTGGTGATCAATTCGTAGAGCAATTTATGGAACTTCGAAAGTCAAATGTTCTAGAATTTAATCAATTAATCCACAAATTCGAAACTAGCTTTGAACCCGCAAGTAATTTCCTAATGGATAGCAGAGCTTTTGGGTTTGAAGATCTAATAAATAAAACCGATGAAGATTGCGATGTCTTAGTCTCCGATCAACTTTTACAGAGTATTGGTGAAACTTCGAGAGACCTTGGTAAAATTGATTAGAATGAATTTCATAATCGCATTCAAGAAGTAACTTTCACCTTCACCACTAAAACCTGCTTATTTTAAATTTACCTGAATATAATCTACTAAACCCATCAAGAGTCCTTCACGGGTCTTAAAATCCCCTCTCAGAGGATATGTGGAATTCTGAAGGGTGATATATTTTACCTTTTTTACTTTTTATCTGGGGTAATGATTATCATCGCATTTATGAAACAAGAAATTCTTTAAAATTTGAGTCTGAAATAAAAGGAAAAGTTCTTAAACAGTATCATCTTTTATTAGTTGAGAATCGGTTCCAAAAATGTGAAGAAAGTTTTTGTTCACATTTTTTAATCTCTTTTGCGAAGTTGTTCCCTCTTTATTATTCTTACATCGATTGGTTAGTTCTTAAGTTACGTCCTATTCCGAAACAAACATTTCTTCAATCTGGTTTGAATTCCGATTACATAAAATTAAAAATATTAATGGAGACAAGAAATTTTGTCATGCTTCTTCAATTTTTAACTTATGCTCAACATCTAGATTTTGATATTGAATGCTTAGGTGGAATTCCTTATCGACAAGTTACTTTTAAAGGTAAGATGGACCCATTTTTTCTTTAGACAAAACATATTATTTAAAAAATAAATACAATAAATGATAGACAAAATAGGTTATCCATAGTCATACAGAGATGACTTAACCCCAAAAATGTCTGGGAATAATCGAAAATAACCTGTTTCAAATTTAGTACGGAGTCCTAGTATTTGATGGCTTGGATTTAGAGAACCAATTCAATTTTATTATTCATGTTTAAATGAATCTAAAACGACAATTCTTCGAGTAGTTGAATTTATTGAAACAAAATTTGAGAATAGTCGTTTAGACTGCATAGTAGCCCGAGATATAAAATGTTGGAAATCGAACGAGCCTATTGAAATTAAAATGTCTTCTAATTTAAAAGAATGAGACTCAATTTAATAAGGTAGAATCTCGACGTCTTATTACAAGATAAGCAGTCTTAGTTAAAATAAAAAATGATAATTTATTATAATACTAGTATAGTACTATGAACTTTCTAAGATTGGTATTTTTTATTTGATATGTGGAAAACCATAGATATTAACAATATTCATTTAGGAACAAATAACCATAGCTTCTTCCATCCTATATGATGACCACCCCTATAACCAGATACTGAAAGAAAAATAGATTGAATAAGAATTATACAGATAATTGTTAATTACATATTGATTATAATTAAATTAGAATATAAAATAATAGCATATATATATCTTTACTCAACCAACCTGAAACAACAGACAAATTACAATTAAAACGTAGAAGTATCTCTTGGTAGTGATCTCAAGGCTGGAACGACCCGAAGGATCACTAAAGGATACTTATCTATTTATCCCATTCCTAATGGTAATTATACTAGGGAAAAAAAAATTTGTCAAGGGTAAATTTAACTTCGAAAAATTAAACTCACTATGCCCAGATTCAATCAAAAAAATCAAATTAACAGGTTTGGCAATGCACAAAGAGTTCTTCAAGTTATTTTAGAAGAATAATTATTAGTAGACGGGTTTATTGGTAAAAAATCTAAGGACGCGGGAGGTTATCCAAAAGCCATTGACTTCTTAAAAGGCCGTGAATTAGAAATTCGAGAAATGAGGAAGGCGGCTAAAGTTTAGTCGGCATTCCTTTCAAACTTAATTTGCTAATATTATAATTTTAACGATGAAAAAATTAAAAGCTTTTTTTTTGAAAAAGTCCAAACTCAGAAAAATTAAATTATCTGGGAAAAAACGAAGACTGGCTATTACTGCCTTGTTAAGTTCGCGTTTAGTATTTGGAGGTTCCCAACTAGCTTCAGCAAATCCAAACTCGTTTGAACATGGAGGAAAATCTCAATCTGAAATCTCTCGGGTTTTGCAACAAAAATCACCTAGTATGATGGATTTCAATATCGACTTGGATAAGAACCCATCTCTCTAGCAAACTGTTGATAGATACGTTCATTTAATTTGTCCGAGGCCTTCAAGGTAAAACTCGTTTCAACCATTTCCTCCATCTACTTATCTGCTATTTTATTCGTTGCTGCCCCAGCTCCAAATGAACCTAACTCTCCTACTAGTTCCAAAGCTCCATTAACGGTGAATGTATCTTCAACTACTTTCCAAAACCTATCCTGCCATTGGACATCACTTTGTGATATTTCCAACTATTCCTTTGCGGTAAGCAAATTCGTGAATGGTCTCGCAACTTTGTCACCAAATTCTGGCATATCACTTGCCATCGCGCTTCCAGCCATATATGCTGTCCACCTCTGTGGATTCATCGGAACCAAAGCTTCCGCGAAAATATTTGGAAAATAATCTGCCAAAAATGGAGTGTCTTCTACTGCTTCAATTGCATTTATCGGAAGTTCAATTAGATGGACCATTTATATATGACCTCCATCTTTTAATTAATATTGCTAAAAATAAATATGTATACCCAGGATTGGTTATATTATCAAGATTGTCATTAATTATATTTAGTTTATTTTGAAAGTAATCAGATAATAAGTTAAACAAAGCTATTCTCCCTTTGTTTGAATTTTACTACTAACTGAAACACCCACTATATCTGTGTCCCATTTTCGGGCTGCTAGAGACTTATCCGGCTTTATTACGTAAGATACCCATCCGTCTCTTGATAAGTCTTTTTCGTAATCCTCACATTTCTCGTTTGTGAATATGACGACGTGAGGACTTGTCATTGCAACTTCCATTGGGTTGATATATAAAACTTACACAACATGGCCGTTTTTTAATTCTTCAACCACTTGGAATAAGTCATTCATAGATGTCTCTTCATCGATACTTCTTGTGAAGTCAAATGTGAACATATCGACATCTTCCTTTTGCAGTAATTTACAGACTGCCATTCTAATTCTATTAGGATTATCGATTGGTAACTTTTTCACTTTCCAATCTTTCTGACCGACGCTTAAAAACCTTGAGAACGTTGATTTACCAGCACCGCCGTTTGAATCTTCGATCCAAAAAACTTTTCTGTCTCTGGCATTGTTGTTCTTAATTCTTTTTATTTCTTGCAGTAATTCTATTTGCCATTGTCGTAACTTTATTGTCATTGGCGTCATTTTTTTTATCTACGAATCTGTACCGACATAGAACGGACCAGCTTTTCTGGTCTCGTCTTTTGTACAGTACTTCGTGCTAGCATAGAAAATTTACGGCTCCAGTGTCAAGTTACTCGTTTCAAATACTTTTTTGAATATTTCTAACAATCTCTTCTTTCAAGCCTTGAGCCTTTTAATTCAAATCTACTTTGATAGTGCAGTCGGCCGGTCTTCAATCCAGCTTCGGTTTGAAAGACCCCTTCGACCACGATGTCATTTAATAAATTAATGGATTTTAATTTCGAATATAATATAAGTAGAGATGAATAAATATTTTAAACCACGGTTACTGTTAAATCTCTTCTGACAGGCCGATTTTAGGCCCATAAAGGGCTTTTTTAGAAGGGTTAGGAGGGTACTATCGTATTTTAGATTTCCCAAAAATCAGAAGTACTCTAAGCCATGTTTAAACCTAGCTAGATTGGTTCTAATTCTGGTTTTTTGGAATCTTTACATACTTTCTCTTTTATTAATAATTTCAGTTTACCCCAAAGAAACACTAGGAAAGATAGATAAAAGTCTAATTAATAACTATCTATCTCTTTTAATAAATATTGATTATCTCTGACCATCACTGAAATAGAATTTTGAATATCACCATAAATAAACACTATATAGTATTACAGAAACAAGGCAAAAAATGAGTGAAAATTTAACGTCAGAGGTGATTATCCAACAAACAAACCCCTTGATATACCTGGTATTAGTTGTACTTCGAGTGCTAAATTATTCTATTTTATTGATGGTGCATTTTGTCTTTTTTTTTTAGAATTTCAATCTTCAAAAAAATTGAGAAATTACTCATATAACAATAAAATTTTGATATTATCATAACATATTTTTATTACTAATAGAATAGACAACAAATACCGTTTAGGAATAACATCGATTTGATGAGTAACATAGACTAAAAAATAAAATTATAAATTTTTATGTATAGTGATATTAATATATCAGATTAAATTTTTTGGAAAGTACAAGAACAACTAGAATTAGGTCAATTTTAAAAATCTATAAAGATCTTTAGAAAAAAACACTTTAAATTGTTATTGAAGTTTTTGAATTCGTTTTTCTAAAGCTTAATTCTTCTATATTAATTATGCATTTTTAAGACTTAAATCTGCAAATATTTTTTTCCTAATATTTTTGAGATTAATTAAAACTAATCAAATACTTGTCGGTTAATGAACTACAACGAAAACTGTTGAGCTTTCTTTACCTTAAGCCTTTTGCAAAGACTTAAGGTTATTTTTTTCTGTATAATACAGAACTAAAGTTTTAACTATTATTACTTAATCTTCCTGTAACTTTTAACCAGTTTCTTGCTCCTGGATAATTATCTGGGGCTAATTTTAAGGCTTGAATCCAATATTCAGCTGCTTTATCAAATAATTCTTTTGATAATTCAATATATTCATCTTCTTCTAAAGTTTGAGCTCTTAATGCTTGAGAATGGTAAATTACCGCAATATTATTTAAAGCTTGAGGTAAGTTTGCATTTAGTGATAAAGCTTGGTGATAAAATTCTAACGCCTGTGTATATTTTCCAGTATTTCCATAAATTAATCCAATATTGTAAAGCGTATAACTTCTATCATAAGGATCTTCTTCTACTTGAAGTGCTTCATAATAGTTTTGTAAGGCTTCTGCATAACGGCCTTTTGATTGAGCACTCATTCCTGCACGATAATACGAAAATGCTTCTTTTTCTTGTTTACTTGCTGGTAATACTTTTAATAGAATATCAGCAATTACAGTAAATGTTTTATCGATAAAGTTTCCCATAAAATTCTCCTTATACTTTTATAAATTTTGGCATCGATGAAAGCTAAAAATTTAGAGCTATTATATAGTAAATATAATAACTCTAGGTACTTTTACACAGAATTAGATGCTACAAATGGGAATAAAGATAATACTCTTGCCCGTTTAATTGCTTTCGCTAATTTTCGTTGTTGTTGAACAGTTACTCCAGTTGCACGTCGTGGAAGAATTTTTCCTTGTTCTGTCACAAATAATGTTAATAAATCAATATCTTTATAATCAATTTTTTGATTAAAACTAATTGGAGAGGTTTTTTGTTTTTTTAAGACCATAATTATTTTATTTCTTTATGTAAAGTTGGTTTATTGCAATGTGGGCAATATTTTTTTAATTCTAATCGTTCTGGGTTATTTCGACGGTTCTTTTGTGTAATATACCGTGATACACCTGGAGAACGTTTATTTACATTTGACCGACATTCTGTACATTCCAACGTGATTAAAATTCGAACACCTTTATTTTTTGCCATAAGACTATTAAGTAATAATTTTACTTACTATATTGCCTAAAAATTTATATCTTATCAAGGGTTAATAGATATTATTTGGAAGAAAAAATTTTTACTAGAAAAACTTTTAATTTTTCGTTAAATATACTATATTAAGCTAAACTTTACTACATAAAAAATACTAAAATTTAACAATATGGCGAATAACAAATCAGCAGAAAAGCGGATTCGAACAAATGAACGAAATCGTTTACAAAACCGCTTGTATAAAAGTTCTATTCGAACATTAACAAAAAAATTTTTAAAAGATTTAGAAGTTTATAAAGAATCAAAAACTCCGGAGCAAAAAGAAAAATTAACAAAAATGTTAGGAGCTGTTTATAGTTTAATTGATAAAGGTACAAAACGAAATGTATTTCATCCAAATACTGCCGCAAGAAAAAAAGCTCAATTATCAGCTTCTTTAAAATCAGCTTAATATTTTTTGTTTACTAGTACAATTTTAAAAACAGGTTAATTTTTTTTTAATTAGTCTGTTTTTAAATAGTTTAGTTGTTAATGCCCTCTCTAAATAAATCCTTTTTAAACATAGTTATCCTGTAATTTGCTAACAAAATTATGAAAGAAAATATGAATTATATAAACGCTCTTCCAGATTTTCTAGCGATGCAACGAATAAGTTTTTGTTGGTTTATTACTCAAGGTTTAAGTGAAGAATTAGCTTTGTTTTCTCGCATTCAAGATTTTAGTCAAAATACTGAATATATATTGTTTGGCGAAGAATTTAATTTAATTAAACCATCTTACAGTTTAGTAATTGCCAGAAAATACAGTGGAAATTATCGTGTTCAATTGGTAATACCAATTGAAGTACGAAATAAAGTAGTCAATAATATACGCTATCAAAACCAATTCCCTGTAATAACTTTACCTTTAATGACAACCGATGCAACATTTATAATAAATGGTTGTGAACGTGTTATTGTAAGCCAAATTATTCGAAGCCCTGGCGTTTATTTCGAAAAAAATAAAAATCAAAAAGTACGAACTGCCTTTAAACGAAAACTAGCAACCGATATAAATAAATTAAGAGCTTTTATTCCTGCTGGAGAAGCCTTTATTTCAGAATTTGATTTATTCTCTCCTCTCCCAACAGCAACTTATGATCCTATAAAAAAGAAAAAAAAAATTATTCCACATTGGCAAGATAATTTAATTTATTATTATTCGATTAATTATTTTAAACAAAGAATGTCTAATCCTTCTTTTTATTTTTTAAAATGCTTTAAATTTTATCGAATGATTTCTACATCAATTAATTCCGACCAAAAAATTAAATTAATTCAATTTTTTTTAAAATGGTTAAAATTAAAAACTAACTTCTTAAAAGAGACAGGGAATGATTTAAAATATGTATTAACTTATTTTAACTTATTGATCAGAACATTAATTAAATATGAAGTCATTAAAACTAATTTAAATTTAATACTAGTTAGTGATAATCTATTGCAAGATATAAAAATTTCAAAAATACAAGCTTTAAAATTATTTTTAGCATATGATAAATTAATTTTTGAGACGCAAAAAAATTTACAAGTTACCTTAAACTCTTCTCTTTTATTACTAATTCAACAACCGCAAAATTGTTTAATTGAAATTAATAAATTTTCATTTTTAAAACAACACATAAAAAAAATTACCCCACAATTTTATTATATACACGAGTTGACGAAACTTATTAAGTTACGCCCAACCATCTATTTTTCAACAAGTTTAAAAGAACAATTAAAATATATTTTTGGAAAAAATAAGTTATCTTTTAAGTCTGATCGTCATAAGTATTTAAAAACTAAAACGCAATTTCTTTTATACCGAAAAGATCATGAAATTAAAACGACTTATCATAAAAAGTATGATGAAAAAGATTTATATTCAGCAACTTTAATTCCTGATTATGGATCATGGATTCGTTTTGGGTTTCAGAAAAATACCAAAATTAATTCTTATAAATATCCTTTAAAAAATCAAGAAGATGAAATTATTATTCAATTAGATAAAATAAGTCAAAAACCAATACTTTATTTATTAAAAGAAATGGGTTTATCAGACTTAGAAATTTATCATCGCTTAGAATATTCTGACTTTTTTTATTTCACAAAACCAGTTTTAGTGAACTCACGATATTCTAATCAACCTATTTCAAGATTCCAGGTAGATTCAACTTATTTTAAAAACATTTCAGAATTCTCAAGAATTTTTGATTCAACTTATTATCGATTAGGTCGAGTTGGACGCTTAAAAGTAAATAGTCGTTTAAACCTGAGCCTAAGTGATCGATTACAAACCATAACATATGAAGATATTTTTGCGATTATTGATAAGCTAATTAGTTTAACGATATCAAAAACAGTGCAAGATGATATTGATCATTTAAAAAATCGACGAGTGCGCTCTGTTGGAGAATTATTACAAAATTTATTTAGAATTGGTTTTCAAAGGTTAGTTCGAAAACTTCGAAATCAAACTAATAAAATTGATTCTAGTCAGTTATTAAGTTTCAATATAATAAATGCTACTGTTAGAGAGTTTTTCGGTTCAAGTCAACTTTCTCAATATTTAGATCAAACAAACCCTCTTTCTTCTCTAACACACCGACGTAGAATTAGTGGATTAGGTCCTGGTGGATTTGATCGTGATCGTATTAGTTTCGCAGTACGTGATATTCATCCTAGTCATTATGGTCGTATTTGTCCTATTGAGACGCCAGAAGGACAAAACGTGGGATTAATTGCTTCACTAACTACTTGCGCACGAGTAAATAAATCTGGGTTTATTGAAACTCCATTTTGGCGAGTTATTAATGGAAAAATTATTAAAACTGGTCAACCGATTTATTTAACTGCAGAAATAGAAGATTTTTATAAGATTGCACCGGCTGATATTGCAACTAATAAAGATAATTATTTAGTTAAAAATGTGATTCCTGTCCGTTATAAACAAGATTTTATCAATGTAACTCCATCCGAAGTTGATTTTATTGCAATATCTACTGTTCAAGTTGTTTCTGTTGCTGCATCTTTAATTCCATTTTTTGAACATGATGATGCTAATAGAGCATTAATGGGATCAAATATGCAACGTCAATCAGTTCCTTTAATACTTCCTCAAAAACCTATTGTTGGAACTGGATTAGAAAACCAAATTGCAATTGATTCAGGAATGACATTAAATGCTCAAAAATCAGGAATTATTCAGTCGGTAACGGCTACTACAATTATTGTCAAACATGAGAATGGTTCAAAATTAAATTATAAACTACAAAAATATTTAAGATCAAATCAACAAACTTGTATTAATCATCGACCAATTGTTTGGAAAGGCGAAAAAATAAAATCGGGTCAGATTTTAACAGATGGCCCTGCTATTTCAAGTAGTGAATTAGCTTTAGGTCAAAATGTATTAGTTGGCTATATGCCATGGCAAGGATATAATTTCGAAGATGCAATTTTAATCAGTGAAAGATTAGTTTTCGATGATATTTTTACTTCTATTCATATTGAAAGATATAAAATTGAAATTGATCGAAATTCTGAGACGTCGGAGCAAACGACGCGAAATATTCCAAATTTAACACCAAATGAAATTAAACATTTAAATGAAGAAGGAATTGTTAGGGTAGGAACCTTTGTAAGACCAGGAGAGATATTAGTTGGAAAAGTTATTTCAAATAATACTGCAGAACAATTACCCGAATCAAAATTACTTCGTGCTATTTTTGGAGCTAAAGCTAAAGGTGTAAAAGATAATTCTTATCGCATGCCAGACGGGGAATACGGGCGTGTTATTGAAACCGTAACTTTTAATCGAAAAACAAAATTAACGTATAAATTTGAAAAAATTTATGTTTTTATCGCACAAATCCGAAAAATTCAAGTTGGAGATAAAATTGCTGGTCGACATGGAAATAAAGGAATTATTTCCAGAATTTTGCCACGCCAAGATATGCCATTTTTACCAGATGGGACACCGGTTGACATTCTTTTAAATCCATTAGGAGTTCCTTCTCGAATGAATGTAGGTCAGTTATATGAATGTTTATTAGGATTGGCAGGTGACAAATTAAATTCTAGATTTAAAATTTTACCGTTTGATGAAATGTATGGATTAGAAGTTTCGAGGATTTTAATTAATAAAAAACTTCGTCAAGCTTCTATTGTTCAAAATGAAAGCTGGCTATTTAATCCGTATGCACCAGGAAAAATGGTTTTAATCGATGGAAGAACAGGTAAAGAATTTGAAAATCCTGTTACTGTTGGAAACGCATATATGTTAAAGTTAATTCATTTAGTGGATGATAAAATGCATGCTCGAGCAACAGGTCCTTATTCTTTAATAACACAACAACCATTAAGAGGTAAAGCTCAACATGGGGGTCAAAGATTTGGAGAAATGGAAGTCTGGGCATTAGAAGGTTTTGGGGCAGCGTTTACGTTAAAAGAATTATTAACCATTAAATCAGATGATATGCAAGGTCGTAATGAAACCTTAAATGCAATTGTAAAAGATCAACCAATACCAAAATTTGGTATTCCAGAATCCTTTAAAGTGTTATTACATGAATTACGTTCAATTGGACTAGATATGAGTACTTATAAGATTGAAAAATTTAGCTCATATAAAAAATATGAAATTGAAGTAAATTTAATTGAAAAATATAATGCTTTATCAAAAACATTTTCTCCTACTTCAAATATAAACGATATTTCATTTTAATAATAATGTTAGACGCTAAAAAAGAATTTGATTATATAAAAATTAAATTAGCTTCTCCATTTAGAATTCTTCAATGGTCAAACCGAAGACTTCCAAATGGACAATTTGTTGGAGAAGTTCAAAAATCAGAAACGATTAATTATCGAACTTTTAAACCGGAAATGGACGGTTTATTTTGTGAGCGTATTTTTGGACCAAGCAAAAGTTTAGAATGTGCATGTGGTAAATATAAACGGGTTAGATACGAAGGTTTGATTTGTGAACGGTGCGGGGTAGAACTAACAGAATCACGAGTTAGACGTCATAGAATGGGGTATATAAATTTAATTTACCCTGTTACACATGTCTGGTATATTAATAGCCGCCCCAATTTTATGGCATTACTATTAGAAGTCGAAGAGTATGAAAAAAAAATCGATACGACATATACTACTTATTCGGAAAAATGTAAAAAATGTAAAGGTTTAAAATTAACAACTTCAACAATTGTGGACTTGTGGGATGAACGAATTAAACGTATCAAACTTGCATCTTTAGCATATTTTATTTCTGAAGATGAAACTTCTTTTTATGGATTACACTGGGATTTACAACAATATCGAAGAAGCCGCGAGTTAGGTTATACTGGTTATCCATTAAAACCTTTTCCAAAACCTCAAAACCGTCGCTATAATACACCAAAATATTTGTTGCGTGCTACACCCAATTTTTTAATTGGTGCCCCCTTGATTAAGCGTGAATTAGAAAAACTAAATTTAAGATCTGAGATTTTTAGAATGAGGTATTTTATTTTAGTTTGTACCAAAGTTTTAAATAAAGAAGAACCGATTTATAGTGAATCAAACTGGTTTAGAAAATGGGAACAACAAAGAATTTATAAAATTCGAGAACAAACAATAAAAAGAATACGGATTTTAGAAAACCTAGTCGGAACTGGGTCAAGTCCAGATTGGATGATTTTAACTATTTTACCAGTAATTCCACCTGCTTTACGCCCTATGATTCAACTTGAAGGTGGAAGATTTGCAACATCTGATTTAAATGAATTATACCGTCGAATCATTACAAGAAATAATCGTTTATTAAGATTGTTAGAAATTGATGCACCTCAATTAATTATTCGAAACGAAAAAAGATTACTTCAAGAAGCTGTTGATACATTAATTGATAATGGAAAACGTGGAAAAATTGCGTTAAGTGCTAATAATAGACCTTTAAAATCATTATCTGATATTATAAAAGGAAAACATGGGCGTTTTCGTCAAAATTTACTTGGGAAACGAGTAGATTACTCCGGTCGTTCTGTAATTGTTGTTGGACCTAGTTTAAAATTAAATCAATGTGGCTTACCTTATGAAATGGCCCGCGAATTATTCCAACCATTTATTATTCGGGAATTGATTAATCAAGGGTTAGCTAGCAATATGAAAATTGCTAAAAATTTAATTCAGCAAAATGAAGCAATTATTGATTCAGTTTTAGAAAAAGTCTTAAAAAGTCATCCTATATTTTTAAACCGAGCACCAACTTTACATCGTTTAGGGATTCAAGCTTTTGAACCGATTTTAGTACAAGGAAGAGCTATAAAACTACACCCATTGGTATGTTCAGCATTTAATGCAGATTTTGATGGTGATCAAATGGCTGTTCATATACCATTATCAGTAGAAGCTCAAGCAGAATGTTATATGTTAATGTTAGCACCATACAATTTTTTATCTCCAGCAAATGGAGAACCTATTATTATGCCAAGTCAAGATATGGTATTAGGTTGTTATTATTTAACTGTAAATAATATTCCTGGCTTACTTGGTTCGAATCATTATTTTGCTGATTTGACCGATATTATTTTGGCTTATAACCAAAACAAAATTGAACTTCATAGCACTATCTGGCTTCGATTAACGAAAAAACAAAAACCAACTGATTCAGTATTAAAAACAATTCATTTAAATGATAATACAATCATTGAATATTATCTAAATGAACAGCTTCGAAAATCAGAAAATGGAGAAATTTTAGCTCAATATATAAGAACAACAACAGGTCGTGCAATTTTAAATTATATTATTCAAAAAACATTAAATTTAGAATAAATTTAAGATAGATATAAAACGAAAAGATTCAGTCTATGAAAAATTATACATATCAAAATAATTTAATTGGTAAAAAACAATTACGTCATCTATTAGCCTGGAGTTTCACTAATTATGACTCAATGCAAGCTTGTGGATTAGCTGATGAACTAAAGTATTTAGGGTTCAAATATGCTACTCAAGCAGGTATTTCTATCAGTATTGAAGATTTAAAAATTCCTTTTATTAAAAACTTAATGCTTGAAAAGGCAAATCAAGAAATCATCGATGCTGAAAAAATTTATTTAAAAGGAAAAATTACAGATGTTGAAAGATTTCAAAAAATCATTGATACCTGGAGTTTAACAAGTGAATCTTTAAAAGAACAAGTCATTTACTATTTTAAAAATTATGATCCATTAAATTCCGTTTATATTATGGCATTTTCTGGAGCGCGAGGTAACTTATCTCAAGTTCGACAATTAGTTGGAATGCGTGGATTAATGTCAGATCCAAGCGGTGAAATTATGAAGTTACCTATTAAAAAAAATTTTCGAGAAGGCTTAACAATTACGGATTATTTAATGTCAGGGTATGGTGCACGGAAAGGTATTGTAGATACAGCTCTAAAAACAGCTAATTCGGGATATTTAACACGACGACTAATTGATGTTGGGCAAGATATTTTAATTCGAGAAAAAGATTGTTTAGCCAAGCATTCGTTTTTCTTGTCAATTCAACAAAATCAAGATTTAAAATCAAATAATTTGATCTTTGATAAATTATTAGGCCGAGTTTTAAATAAATCAATTTATGATCCCCAAACTAATGAATTAATAATTCATGCTGGAACTCAAATAACTCCTACCTTAATTGAAACGTTTAAAGAAAGAAAAATTATTAATTTTTATATTCGTTCTCCATTTACTTGTAATTTATACCGAGCCATTTGTCAAAAATGTTATGGATGGGACTTAGCAAATGAAACCTTAGTCGATATTGGAGAAGCAATTGGAATATTAGCAGGTCAATCAATTGGTGAACCTGGTACACAATTAACAATGAGAACCTTTCATACGGGTGGTATTTTTACTTCCGAAGCTCGTCAACAAATTGTTAGTCCTGTAAATGGAATTATTCGATTTTATAAAATTTTGAAAACAGTCGTATTACGGACAAACCGTGGAGAAGAGGTTTTAATTACTCAAAATTCGGGATCGATTATTTTAATTCCAGAAGATAGAAAAATAGATTTAATAAAAATTGAAGTTTTACGAAACACTATTTTATTTCCAAAGAATAATCAATATATACTAAAAGATACAGTTATTGGTGAATTAGTAAATACTAATAAACAGATAAAAAATGAAGTAAAACCTATCTTAAGTGATACATGTGGGGAAATTTTCATGCCTCGCTTAAAAAAAAGAGTAAACTTACTAAATAACAATAAATTAATTTGGATCCTTGCAGGGCAATTATATAATAGTCCACTAAATTCTTTTATAAATTTTTATCCCGATTATAAATTAAATAAAAATAGTTTTATTTTTAGAACAAAACTAATAAATCACTATAAGGGGTTTATCGAAGGAACAAATAGTAAAGAAAATCTATATCAACGGTTAGTTAGAATTAGTAATAATAAATATTCTTTAAGAAATACTACTTTAAAAAAATTAACTAGACCTATATGCCACAAAAATTATCTTCTTAACTTAGAAAATTTGACATATTTAATAACAATTTCACAAAAAAATTCTCATTTTTATCTGCAGCTAACACGTAATCAACACTTTGGGGTTTTAATAACGAATTCTTTTAAAACATTAACAGGTGGAATTCTGAATTATGATTATCGAAATTTATTAAAATATGATCAATTAAATTCTTTAATTTCCTACGTAAGCCGAAATCAATTATCTAACAAATATAATCCACTTATGGTTTATAGTACAATGGTTTGGTTAAGTGAAGAAATTCATCAAGTAAATTGTGAGCCAAATATTGTACTTGTTGAACATGGTGATTTCATTTCAGAAAAATTTGAATTAGTGCCTGGTCTTTTTTCAAAAACTTCAGGAATTGTTGGAATTCGACAAAAAAATAACTTAGTTCAAACTATTTCAATCAAATCTGGATTAGTTTATGAAGGAAAAAAATTTAAAAGTATCGCAAAAAAACTATATTATCCAGGTGAGGTTCTTTTTTCAAATGTTCCAGTTACGACATTAGCTTTTTGTGAACAATTTTCTAGTAAAAATACTGAACAATTGCTTGTTCGACCAATTGAACTTTATGAATTTCCTTATAAAGATCTAACTTCACCGATTAAGCCAAGGTTACTTGATTCGAGTTTATCATTTACAATTAAATCTAAATTTACTTATTCTTATAAGCCCAATCAAATTATTAAAGGCACAAAAAATTTAACATTGGTCTCAAATATTCTTACCTTTAAATCAAATCGATTATTAACTAAGAGTAATAATATTGAATTAATTCAAAATAAAAAAATTCCTTCGTTAAACTTTTGTTTAAGTGAAAAAATTTGTTTTAATAATTTTATAGCTGCGGATTTACAATATAAAAATATTCAATCTTCTACCTTAATTCAACAGAAACAATTTATAGATCAATATACGGTTCTCGGTTATTTAGAAGCATTAACAGCTAATTCATTAGAGATTGTAAAAATTAAAATAAAAAAAACAAAAAATAAACCCATTCTTTTAATTTCTAATGATAATTGTTTCATTATAGATAAAAACTATTTTCCCAATAAACAATTAAATAGTTTTATTATCAATAATAAACAAGTAAATGCTACAGGGAAAATTATCATTGAAAGTGAGAATTTTTTTACAGTACAACGAGGTAGACCCTATTTTTTCCCAAATTGTAATATAGATCCTTTTACTTATAAAACAAATCTTCAATATAAAATACTTAGTCAAAATCGCGTTTTTCCTCGTACAAGAATGACTAGAAAAATTGCAGTAAATTATCAAAATACATTGAAATTTTCATTCCAACAAACTAATACTAGTTCTAAAATATTTAAAAATAATAATTTGGTAAAGACTGAATTTTCAAAACTATTTTTAAAACGAAATGGAAAATTATATAGTACTTTAATGCCACAGTTTTTCAAAAAATTATCGATTAATCAGACAAATTTACCGTTGAAATCTCAATCATTTATTCAACCAAATCCAATTCATTTAACTAAAATGGATAGAACACTCTTATTGCAAAGTTCTGAAATGGTTAAAAATGAGTATAGAGCATTAAAAAAAAAAGATTCTCAGTTAACTCTTGTTAAGTTTTTAGAACAACCATTTCTGAAAACAACTAAATCTGTAGGCCTTCATTCAATTACTGAAGATTATTTTGAACAAGATGTAAATAGTGTTTTCTGTAAAAATAGTGAATTTATTGAAACTGGTGAAACAATTGGGTTATTAAATCTTGAAAAAGAAATTACAGGTGATATTGTTCAAGGTTTACCTAGAATTGAGGAAATTTTAGAAGCTCGGAAAAAAAATTTAACTACAAAAAAATTACCAATCAGTCAAAAAAAAGGATTACTTGTCCAAAAAACAAATTTAGATCCAACTTTTGAATTTCGGAAAATTGGAACAACCGTAAAAGAAAATGAAAGAATTAATCCTCATAAGTTATTGAAAGTTTATTTTAATTATTATGGCTTAGTAAAATCATTGATTTGTGATCGAACAAAAAAAATAAAGTATAATCGATTAATTAAGAATTATGAAGGTAGTTATAAAAGTTTTAAAAAAGTCCAATCTTTTATTTTAAATGCTGTTCAATCAGTTTATCAATCTCAAGGTGTTACGATTAATGATAAACATTTAGAAGTTATTATTAAACAAATGACAACAAAAGTTTTAATAACTTATGAAGGTAATACACCATTACTAAGACGTGAGGTGATCGATTTATATCATATGGAATATATTAATAAGATCATTGAATCTCAATCAAAACAACCGGCCTATTATGTTCCATTGTTATTAGGGATTACAAAAGCTGCTTTAAATAATCCAAGTTTTATTTCTGCGGCAAGTTTTCAAGAAACAACTAGAGTATTAACTAAAGCAGCTATTGAAGGGAGAATTGATTGGTTACGAGGACTAAAAGAAAATATTATTATTGGTCATTTAATACCTGCTGGAACTGGTTCACCAAATTATCGTAATTGTTTTAAGAAACAAAATAGAAATTCTTTAAACCTTACCCAGTCGCTTCCAGAGACTTAGTAAAAACCTAGACAAGTTTTTTAATATTTGTTAGGATGTAGAGCATAACCTTATTCTATTAAGTAATCTAAAATTTTATGTCTAATATAACTTTATCACAATTATTAGAAGCTGGGGTTCATTTTGGTCACAAAGCTTATCGTTGGAATCCTAAAATGTTTCCTTACATTTATAGTGAAGTAAATAATATTCACATTTTGGACTTAGTTCAATCTGCAACTTTATTGAAAGAAGCAAACAATTATATTGAAAAGGCTGCTCGGGACGGTAAAACATTCTTATTCATTGGAACAAAACGTCAAGCGAGTACTTTAATTGCTCAAGAAGCAAAACGTTGTGATTCCTTCTATGTAAATCATAGATGGTTAGGTGGTATGCTAACAAATTGGTCTACTTTAAAAGAAAGAATTGAATATTTAAAAAATCTTGAGCAACAAGAAGCAGATAATACATTTGATCTTTTAACAAAAAAAGAAGCAACTTTACGTCGAAAAGAGTTAAAGAAATTACGTCGTCATTTAGATGGCATTAAATCTATGAAGTCTGTACCTGATATTGCCATTGTTATTGATCAAAAACGTGAAATGACAGCTATTCGTGAATGTCGAAAATTAGGAATTCCTATTGTTTCAATTTTAGATACTAACTGTGACCCCGATTTAGTCGATATTCCAATCCCAGGAAATGATGATGCAGTTCGCTCAATAAAATTAATTTTAAAATCATTAACTGATAATATTATTAGTGGAAAATCACAACGGGGCTAAGGTAAGTCGATAATAATTCAATAATTTTATTAGTTATAAATTATTGAATTATTAGAGTTACTCTATGACCAATTCTGTCATAATTAAGTCTTCACTATTTTTAACAAAATTATATAACGTGATAATCTCTCTATAGAGGTGAGATAGAAACTTGTGTTAAGAATCACATATCATTTAATAATTTTAATAAGGTGAATAATGGATAGTAAGAAAAATAAACTAATAGAATTCTCAACCGTTTTAGCTAGAATATTTTGATTTGTAAGCTTATTTTCATAAAATATAGCCTGTACGTTGGCATTATCGTCATTTTGAGTCAGATCTACTGTATATCGTTAATACTACATAACCATTTTTTATTCGTTCAATTTAATTTTATTAAAGGAAGTTTTATCGTCTTAGATTCGCGTGTTATCCATATCCATAATGAAAACATCTACTTTTTTATGTTTCGAAATTTCTGTCACTGTATAAATTAATCGGTCATCTGACTCAATTGGCAATAATCTACACAATAAATCTTTTTGACCTACTCGAAGCCAAGTAATAAACTCTGACTTACCCGACCCACCTTAATATCTTTCAGCCACTAAATAGAAAGTTTCTAAAGCTAGTGATTCACGGAAAAGTCATCAGTATATTTGAAATGCTTTACTTAAAAGTGCTTAAATTTTTGTAGTCACCATTTTTTTTTTCTTTAATAAAACTAATAAATATTATATTATATTCAAGCGAGTTTCTTAAACTCACTTGAATATAAAGGGTTATGCTTACTAAATTAGTAACGGCTACCTTCTGGGTTAGCTTGAACACTGTAACTCTTAATAGTGTAAGAGATACGACGACCTTCCATTTCAGTACGATCTAAGTAGAAACCTGGTTCATTACTAGGACGGTTTACGATGAAAGACATAACACAACTTTCAGTACCGTAAGCAGCATTAAACGCATTAATACGGATATAACCAGCTGCGCATGATTTACGTGCTTCACGTAATTCAAACATTACTGTAGCAGGATCTTTAACGTCAAATAATGGTAAACCCCATAATTCCCAGTAGCTGTTACGAGGATGAGGATCATCAGTCCATTCAACGTTCATCGCCCAACCTTTTTTAATACAGTAAGCGATTTGTTTTTCAATTTGTTGATCAGTTAAATCTGGTAAGAATGAGAAGCAACCTTGTGTAAGTCTCACTATTCAAATACTCCTTTAATTTTTTAAAAGTAACTTATTATACGTTTGATGTAGCAGTTGTCGCGAAATCAGCTGTATCTGTAGATGTGTAGTTGAAGCTGATATCTTTCCATAAATCTAACGCTGTTTGTAAAGGACCGCAAGTTTTTGCTGCGTCACGTAAGATTTGAGGACCAACTTGTTGGTTAAAGTAATCAACACCTTCGTTACGAGCTAATACCATTGCTTCTAAAGCAACACGGTTAGCTGTAGCACCGGCTTGAATACCATCAGGGTGACCAATTGTACCACCACCGAATTGTAATACTACGTCATCACCTAAGTAGTGAATTAATTGATGCATTTGACCACAGTGAATACCACCAGACGCAACTGGCATACATTTACGTAAACTAGCCCAAGTCATTTCGAAGAAGATACCACATGGTAAGTTAACTTCTAAATTTGTAGCTAATAAAGTATCGTAAAAACCTTTGATCATTAAAGGATCACCTTCTAATTTACCTACAACTGTACCAGCGTGGATGTGATCTACACCAGACATACGCATCCATTTACAAATAACACGGAAGTTAATACCATGGTTCTTTTGACGAGCGTATGTCGAGTTACCTGCACGGTGTAAGTGTAATAACATATCGTTGTCACGAGCCCAAAGAGCAATACTTTGAATTGCTGTATAACCCATAACTAAATCGATCATGATAATTACTGAACCTACTGATTTTGCATATTCAGCACGTTTGTAAACTTCTTCCATTGTACCTGCAGTAACGTTTAAGTAAGAACCTTTAACTTCACCTGTAGCAGAAGAAGCACGGTTAATACCTTCCATACAGTTTAAGAAACGCTCTCTCCAACGCATGAATGGTTGTGAGTTAATGTTTTCATCATCTTTTAAGAAGTCTAAACCACCTTTTAAACCTTCGAATACTACACGACCGTAGTTTTTACCAGATAAACCTAATTTAGGTTTTACTGTAGCACCTAATAATGGACATCCATATTTGTTTAAACGCTCACGTTCTACAACAACACCAGTCGCAGGACCTTGGAATGTTTTTAAGTAAGAGTGAGGAATACGCATATCTTCTAAACGTAAAGCAGATACGGCTTTAAAACCGAATACGTTACCAATAATAGAAGCTGTTAAGTTAGCTAATGAACCTTCTTCAAATAAATCACATTCGTATGCGATAAATGCGAAGAATTGGTCAGTTGTATTAGGAACTGGATCTACACGGTAAGCTTTCGCACGATAACGGTCACAAGCTGTTAATAAGTCAGTCCATACAACTGTCCATGTTGCAGTTGAAGACTCACCTGCTACAGCTGCAGCAGCTTCTACTGGATCTACACCTGGTTGTGGTGTAATACGGAATAAAGCAAGAACGTCAGTAGTTTTTACTGCATATGCAGCATCCCAGTAACCCATTTTAGCATAAGGGATTACACCAGATTCGTAACGGTCACTTTTAATTCGAGTCCGTTCTGATACAGATTGAGACATTGATTTCTCCTTAGAATAAAAAGGCAATATATAATAGATATTTAACTAATTTTAAAGAAAATTAGTTCTGTCGGCTGAATATAATCTAACAACCTTAATTTTTATTATACTCTCATTCTTATCTTTACAAAAATAATATTTTATTTAATTTAAAGATAACTTTTTAGAATAATATTTTATTTTATATAGATAAGTAGACCGCTACCCTATTCGTCGTTTCTACCTTTAATTATTGGATAATTTGATAAAGCATTATGGATCTTATATCATTCTATCCTATAATATAAGCATTATTCTGAACTTTCATCTACTCTAATAAATTAGATATAACATTAATTTTAAAACTATACGATTTAATGTTGTATGGTAAATGATAAACTTTAAAAGTGTCAGTGAGATATCAGTTTATAAATATCATAAGATATCGAGTGATACTATCATCAGCTAAAATTCATTCCAAAATGGGTAGGTTTAAGTGGTAAAAAGGAGAGATAAAATAATTTTGGTTAATACAAAGATATTGTAAGAAATCTAAGATTTCTTATAAATTATTGAGATTAAAATCTATAAAATCATAGTTTTCAACATCAATTGATTTACCCTTTTTAAGAATGTCCTGTAGTAATTTATTTCTAGCAACCTTCCAGTCCTTTAATACATTTAATGTTTTAATATCAAAATGAATAGCATAGAATTTTAAATAACATCCATTATTTTCTGCGTAAGCTTGAATAGTGTCCTAAACAATTTCTTTAGTTAATTTTTGAACAATTAGCATTGGATCACCTGGAAATAGAAAATCAAATAAAATATAATGTTATTCCAATTTTTAAAGAGTCGTAGTTTGAATCGTAATGAAAAAATGGGCACTATTAGCGGTAAGACGTTAGGATATCGGGTACAAGGTGCCGTTTCTTCTAAAATTGCTGAAGCAATAAATCCACAAAGTTTACTTTCAATTAAAACTGGTACAAGATATCGTATCAGACTTATTAACTATACTTATAAGAATTACGTTAGAATAGATTTTAAAAGCTAAACAATCTTCTCAGATTCTATCGATGCAAGTTTTTTCGCAGATTAAATTTTAAATCAAATAAACTAATATGAGACTTATATTAACTTTACACGATGCGCAAGAAATATCTTCAACCGCTTATCGTGCATTTATTTCAACATTTCACTACATGTCCGATGAATCAGAATCAGATTTTGATCCAGATACTTTTGGGTTCGGTAAAATAACATCAGAAGTGGAGAAGATGGTTGAAAATAGCTGGGAAATTTGCGATCCGCTAAATAAAGTCTATGGCACAACAACATCTGAACTAATTAAAGAAACAGTAAAAAGTTTAACTGAAGAAACTCAATGTCCTGGGCTTAAGTTTTTTAACGATATAACGCCGGGTGAAGACCGGTTTTTAATAACAACTTGCACAGCAGTGTGTTATTGGTGCTGTTGTGATACTGTTAAAAAAGTATCTCCAATCATAGCTGAAGCAACTACTAATTTAATATACTAAATTATTCAATAATTGATAACTCTTTATGAATTATTGAATATATAACTAAATTTGATTTATTTCCAGAGAATTTTAGAAGTATTTCAGAGCCCCCTCAAAAGCTATTTAAATCTCTTCTAATTGGTTACTACGTTTATGCCTTTCTTGATCAGATAACTTTTCAACGTAGGAAGAAGTAATATTAATTCTTCGATGGCCAATCGATTGTTTCACAAATTCAATATCTTTGGTGTCTTTCCATAATTGAGAAATATACCCAACTCGAAAACTATGACTAGTAATGTTAGGTTGATCTGGAAGACTTTTCGAGACAGAACGCATTACTCTATTTACATCTCGTGTGATTGTTTCACGACTTAGCATTTGAGCATGATTTGATTCTGAGGTAAATACATATGAATCCAGATTTTTCATTAGGAAAAGAAAGTCAAAATCTTTTTTTCTCTCTTCCACTAATTTTTTTCCTTCACGAGTTAAAAAAGCTTTATGGTTCGAAGTTTCTCGTTTTGAACGGTCGATTTCAATCCAACCCGATTCGAGTAATGTTTGAAGCTGACCCACTTTCAAAGGTAAGAGTTCGTTGATTCGAATTCCAGTTACCGTTAGCAGACAAAAAGCAATTCTTAACCTCACCGAAGTATAACTCGGACTTTCAGTTGCTTGGATCAATAAGCGATAAATTTCCGGTGTTATTGGTTGACGTTTCGCTAACCGTTTACGATTCACACGAGCTTCTTTTCGAGCAGCCTTTTCTTGTCGTTCTTTCTTTAGTAGATTAAATTCTTTTTCAACTCTTTCTAATTGCTGACTTAGTTTTTTATTCAGCTCTAGAAGTTCACTATTTTGTCTCGCTAATCCAATCAATCCTAATCGCAGATCTTTTTGATTGATTTTTTGACCCTCTAATATCAGTCCCAGATCAGAACGGATTTTACTGTATTCCTCTCCCTCCCATTTTTTCAGTTTATTAAAATCCTGCTTCTTCAGTTCAGATAGAGATATATTTTTAATCATTTCTTTTCTCATACATTTTATATTTATTATTAGAAATTATACGTTTTATTTAACGGCTAAGAGAAAATAAAAATTTTTCATTTTTTCCCTCAATTTTATTCAAAAAGCATCCAAAAACTTTTTTAAGAAAGTCCAAGAAACCTTTTTAAATAAAGGCTTAAACTTATTTGAAGTTCGAATTTATTTCAGTTTAATCTATACAGTGAAAAACCATCCGTTTCTCTTATTTTAGAAACTCAAAATGGATAGTTTTTAACTGGTTAATTTCTTATATTATTTCCCAAAAAGACAGAGATTCACTTTTGGAAAGCATTCTTGGAGACAAATCTTCTACCTACCTTAATTTTATAGATGAACCATCTTTAAAGGTTAAGCTAAATTTATTTTCGATTAATTGAGAATCTGTCCATCTAGAAAATAAATTGATTAACTCCTTTTTTATTTTTGTTAGATCTTTATTTTGAACAGAAAATTTATTTAAAAAATTTTTCAACGTAAATCTTTTTTCTAGTTCAACTGTACTAAAACTTTCAATTAATTGAAGCTTGATTTTTAAATCATATTTGTCCTGATAAGTAAGTAAATAATCCGGAAAAAGAACTGGATATTGATAAAAATAAAGCTCTTCCCCTATAGTCATTGTAACAGTCCATCTTCTATTTTGTTTTTTTAGTTGCACATAAGGCAAGATCACTGATCTTCGAAATTCTTCGTTTGAAAATTTTTGAATCAATAATTTTATATCCTGTAAACTCGACAAAAATTCTAATGCTTTGGTTTGCTGATATCTACTTTTCGTATTACCACCTGTAAAGCCTAGAAAATCAATCACAGCGAATTCTATTACAGAATAGGCCTGATCATCTAGAAACTGTCTTGAATATGCCAAAGTTCTAAGAAAGGATAAAAACTGCTTCTTTTTTAAAAAAGAATCTAAACTCTCCTTTCTTAAATAACTGTTTACTAAAGTGTTGCACTAATCTGTCTTCAAATTCTTCTATCTGGTTGGCAAATAAGAATTGTTGAAATAATTTGACCAATTTATTTTGTAGCTCTAATTCAAATTCTAAGCCGTGATTGACTTCAGAATATACATCGTAATTTATTATTTGCGTTTTCTGGTAAACACGGTAATAATTAGAACTTGATCGATTTCCTATTCGCATAATTGGACCTCTTCTAGTTCTCTTCCAACAAGCCTTTTTTCTTTTTGATTTAGACTTCACCTTATAACAAGAATTCTCCATTAACGATTCTGGAGGTTCATCTTGGTTAGTAGGATTTGACTTTCGAAAGTAATACAAATCAAATCGACCAAGATTTGTAGACGATAGATCAAACATGTACCAATTTATAAGTTTTTTTTGAACAAGCGAATAAAAATATTTTCAATTTTCACCTGAAAACCTAACTGTCATTCCAGTCCAATAACTATTTGATTCTTGATTCTAAGTAAATTTTAGAAAGGAAACTTATATTCATTTGTGATTGCAAAAATCAGATCCTCAGATTCTCCTTTAAAACTTTCTTTCAAAACTGAGTTAAAACCAAATAAATCAAATAAATAATTTACAATTGGTTCCGGGTCTATACAATCTGTAATATTGAAAGAAATATAATCAACGACTATGTTTTCATATTTAAAAATTAGTTTATTCATTTTATTTTTTTAATATAGAATAGAATGTATAGAAACCCATTCCACATAAATTTCTGTTAATTCAAGTTCTTAGCCATATAAATAACAACTTCTCTACCTAACCTATAAGCTATTCCCATAAGTCCAGAACTACACATGAGAACCGCTACAGGTTCACCCCATACTGCATTTAGGCATATAACCCCAAGTGAAGCAGTGAACGCGACAGTATTCAAGGCTCGAGGACCGACTTTTGCAGGTTTATCCGGAATATAGAATGATGGAGGACTAGCTGGTCCTGAGCCTCCTGGTCCAGGAGTTGGCATCGGCTTATATAAGCCACCAGCTTGTTGAGCGGCCAGTTTTTGTTGCATATCGGCAGGCATCGCATGGAGTATATGTGGTTGGTGATTTGGTAACTGACCATTTGGTTGTCCTTGAAATTGACCTCCATTAGCGTTTAAAAATTCTTCATACGCTGATCCTGGCATATCACTAGCCGATGCATTAGATGCATTGAGTGCTAAGAATACGACAGCACTCGCGACCGAGGTACAATAAGACTGGAATCTTTTATTTTTCAGTACCGAAATAACATGATTACTGAATCTTTTACTATCTTCATCTTCTGAGATTGTATCACCATACGTTATTGGATAACCAATCATAAAATTCTCCTTTAATAAAAAATTTTTAGGTGGAAAAACACTCAAGATTAAATCAAGATCAATTCGCTTGAGCTGGTAGTCACAGAACAACTATTCTGTGACACTTGTATTACACACTGTATCACATAAACAGGTTTTGTCAACGATAAAATTAAAAAATATTTATTTTAGGATAGCTTCAAAGATGGTCTATATTTCAGTTTGCCAAGAGGCCTTTGGAAAATAAGTTTTTAAGAATCTCCTAAGAAGTTCCTAAATAGCTCTTTAAAGGAAAATATCTGCGGCTATTTTAATTGAAGCGTACGCTCCTGTCTTTCTTGATCAGATAATTTATTGACGTAGGACCAAGTAGTATCTAATTTTTGATGACCAATTGTTTTTTTAACAAACTGGATATCTTGGATATATTCCATAACTATGGAATATATCCAATTCGAAAACAGTAAGATTTGGTTACCCACGAAGGTGTTTCAAAACCGTAGGTATGAGTAAATTTACGTCTGTTATAATAGTTTCAAGGATTAATTAAATTAATTAGTAAAAACGTAATACTTTGGTTCTTTCATTAAGAAAATAAATTGGAAATCTTTTTGATGGTCTTTGACCAATTTTTTCTCTTCTTTCGTTAGAAAAGCTTTATTAGTAAAGGGTCTCCATTTATATCGGTTGATAGTGATCTAATCTTCTTTAACTAACATTTGAAGTTGATAGACTTTCAAAGGCAGCAATTTGTTGATTATGATTCCAGTTATTAGTAAGCAAACAAATGGCAATTTGTAATCGAACGTCATTAGAATTAGGACCTTCTACAGTTTTACGTAGTTTCTTATAAATTTTCGCAATCTTAGAAATCTGACTATAAGCCTTTTTGATTGTTCAGAAAAAGAACGTTATTAAAAAATCATTAGATAAATAACAAAAAGTTTTAGAAGACTATTAATTTATTAGAAAGTTACTTTATAATAGAAAGTAAAATTAACTCATAATGTTTATTTCTATAATTCATCTATATAATTTATTTTTACAATCTTATGGTTAATCAATCAAAAAAGGTGTTAAATACAAACATAACTAAGTTAGTCAATCAAACTTATCAATATGGATTTTCAACATCGATCGAGAAAGATATCATTGAAAAGGGGTTAAGTGAGAAAACAATTTATCTAATTTCTCAAAAGAAAAAAGAAACAGAGTTTTTACTAAATTTTAGATTAAAGGCTTTTAAAAAATGGAAACAAATGCCAGAACCTGAATGGGCCTATTTAAAATTTCCTCAAATTGATTATCAAGATATCATATATTATTCTGCACCAAAAACACAAAAAAAACTAAAAGATTTAAACGAAGTTGATCCAGAATTATTAAAAACATTCGAAAAATTAGGAATTTCATTGACTGAACAAAAACGCTTAGCGAATGTAGCTATTGATGCAGTCTTTGATAGTGTCTCTGTTGCAACAACCTTTAAGGAAGAGTTAACAAAATATGGTGTTATTTTTTCATCTATTTCTGAAGCCATTCAAGAGTATCCAGACCTTATCGCAAAGTATTTAGGTTCTGTTGTACCAATTGGTGATAACTATTTTTCAGCTCTAAATTCTGCTGTTTTTACAGATGGATCATTTTGCTATATTCCGACAAATACTATTTGTCCTTTAGATTTATCAACATATTTTAGAATTAATGATCAACAATCAGGTCAGTTTGAAAGAACCTTAATTATTTCTGAAAAAAACAGTAAAGTCAATTATTTAGAAGGCTGTACTGCACCACAATATGATACTAACCAACTTCATGCTGCAATTGTAGAGTTAGTTGCATTAGAAAATGCCAATATTAAATATTCAACAGTTCAAAATTGGTATTCTGGAAATGAGTTTGGAAAGGGTGGCGTTTATAATTTTGTCACAAAACGTGGGTTATGTTCAGGTAATAATTCTAAAATTTCCTGGACCCAAGTTGAAACAGGTTCTGCCATAACTTGGAAATATCCAAGTTGTTTATTAGTGGGTGATAATTCGCAAGGAGAATTTTATTCAGTTGCATTGACAAATAATTATCAGCAAGCTGACACTGGAACAAAAATGATTCATATAGGTAAAAATACAAGAAGTCGAATTATTTCCAAGGGCATTTCCGCTGGATATTCCAAAAACAGTTATCGTGGCTTAGTAAGTGTCACAAATAAAGCTCTTGGAGCTAGAAATTATTCTCAATGTGATTCATTATTAATAGGTAATGCATCAAATGCAAATACTTTTCCATTTATTTCTGTTCAAAATTCAACAACAAAAATTGAGCATGAAGCTTCAACTTCAAAAATTGGAGAAGAACAGATCTTTTATTTCTTACAAAGAGGCATTTGCTTAGAAAAAGCAGTTGAATTAATGATAAGTGGATTCTGTCGTGAAATTTTTACAGAGTTACCATTGGAATTTGCAGCTGAAGCAGATAAATTATTAACTTTAAAATTAGAAGGGAGCGTCGGATAATGAATACAAATTCTCCATTATTACAAGTAAAAAGCTTAGAAGTTTCAATTAATGAAAATCAAATTTTAAAAGGTTTGAATTTAACAATAAATAAAGGTGAAATTCATGCAATTATGGGTCCAAATGGCTCAGGTAAAAGTACATTTTCTAAAGTTCTTGCAGGTCATCCAGCTTACGAAGTGATATCTGGTGATATTTTATTTAAAGGAGCAAGCATATTAGAACTGGAACCTGAAACTAGATCCCATTTAGGTATTTTCTTAGCTTTCCAATATCCAATTGAAATTCCAGGTGTAAGTAATGAAGATTTTTTAAGGCTTGCTTATAATTCAAAACAAACATTTTATAATAAACCTGAAGTTGATCCGATTGAATTTTTTACAATTATTAATGAAAAATTAAAACTTGTAAATATGTCCCCATCTTTTTTAAGCCGCAATTTAAATGAAGGTTTTTCAGGAGGCGAAAAAAAACGAAACGAAATTTTACAAATGATTCTCTTAGATTCAGAATTATCAATTTTAGATGAGACTGATTCTGGTTTAGATATCGATGCTTTAAGGATAATTTCAAATGGAATAAATAATTTTATGAACCCAGATAAATCTATAATTTTAATTACTCATTATCAACGATTATTAGATTATATTAATCCAACTTATGTACATGTCATGCAAAATGGCAAAATTATAAAAACTGGCTCTGCTGATCTAGCAAAAGAATTAGAAACAAAAGGCTATGAATGGTTACAACAATAAAAATACGAGTTTTTTTATAAAAACAAACCTACAAAAGTGGTAAACTCAGTATAATTTTATATGTTCCTGTATATTTTTTAATATTGGGTAATTTACTAAATTAGTTAAATTTTATGTACCCAGAAATTTTTTATTCAAATACGTTTACGTTATTAGCGGAAGCAGAAGTTGGAAAACACTTTTACTGGAATATTGCAGGCTCTTTAGTACATGGTCAAGTTTTAGTAGTTATTTGGTTTGTTGTAGCTATTTTAATAGTATTTTCATTGCTTGGAACAGCAAACGCAGATCGAATTCCACATGGTTGGCAAAACTTTATGGAAGCTGCAGTTGACTTTGTAACTGACATTGCGAAAAATCAATTAGGTGAAAGTTTTTATAAAGAATGGATTCCATTTATTGGGACATTGTTCTTCTTTATTTTTGGATGTAACTGGGCTGGTGCAATTATCCCATGGAAATTAATTGAATTACCGGAAGGTGAATTTGCCGCTCCAACTAATGATATTAATACAACAGTTGCATTAGCACTACTGACATCATTCTCTTATTTCTATGCAGGTCTAAGTAAAAAAGGTTTAGGGTATTTTAAACGATACGTTCAACCAATTCCACTTCTTCTACCAATTAATATTCTAGAAGATTTTACAAAACCTTTATCACTAAGCTTCCGATTATTTGGAAACGTTTTAGCTGATGAATTAACAATTACTGTACTAACATCATTGGTTCCTTTGGTTGTTCCATTACCGATTATGGCATTAGGTATCTTTGCTGGTTCAGTGCAAGCATTAATTTTTTCAACCTTAGCTGCTGCATATATCGCAGAGGCACTTGAATAAGTTTTCTAAAATTATTGCAATTAGATTTTTTAAAAATTATATATACATACTTAAACTTAAAAATTTATTATGGATTCTATCATTTCTGCTGCTTCTGTTATCGCTGCGGGTTTATCAATTGGTTTAGCTGCAATTGGTCCTGGGATTGGTCAAGGTAATGCCGCTGGTCAAGCTGTTGAAGGTATTGCTCGTCAACCTGAGGCAGAAAACAAAATTCGTGGTACGTTATTATTATCTTTAGCGTTCATGGAAGCTTTAACAATTTATGGTCTAGTTGTAGCCTTAGCATTATTATTCGCTAACCCATTTAATAGCTAAAAATTTAAAGTAAACAAGTATTTTCACTTGTTTACCTTAAGTTAATTTTACTTATAATTATTTTTTAACTAATATTTTTAAAAATAATTTATAAGGAACTTCATTAAAAAATTATTCAGATAAATTGAAGGTTTTTTAACTAAAAATTTTACTTCTATAGTATAGCATATAGATTTTGTATGATTAATCTTTCAATACTAATTTCAAGTTCAGAAGTTAGTGGGCCTGGTGGGCTTTTTGATTTTAACTTGACTTTACCATTAGTTGCCATTCAATTTGTTTTATTAACTGTTCTATTAAATGTTATTTTATATAACCCACTATTAACAGTTATTGAAGAACGAAAAGAATATATTCTAACTAATTTAAGTAAAGCTTCAGAGTTATTAGCAGAAGCCAACAAACTAACTGAAAAGTACGAACAAGAATTAAATAACGTCCGTAAAGAAGCCCAATCAGAAATTACAAACTCGCAAAAAATTCATAAAGAAATTTTAGAGATTGAATTAGACATTTCTCAAAAATATATTGATAATTTATTAGATACTATTCAAAAAGATCTTCTTGCTAAAAAGAATATGGCATTAAATAGTTTAGATGAGATTGTTCAATCTTTATGTGTTGATATTGAAACTCGATTATCAATCTAAATTTTTTGTTAAGCGTAATTTTCCTTTTTATAGTTGAACAGTTTATATAAAAACTCGAAAATATGGAAAATTTTGATCAAATTTTTACATTACTTGCCGAACATGAAGGTATTGGTTTAAATACTGATATTTTTGAAACCGGTTTATTAAATATCATAGCATTAGTAGGAATTCTAGTTTATACGGGTCGAGATTTTTTAGGATCTTTATTAGAAGAACGAAAATCAACAATTGTAAAAGGCGTCCAAGATGCAGAAGATCGTTTAAATGAAGCACAAAAACGTTTAAGCGAAGCCGAAAAGCAATTAAGTCAAGCAAATATCGTGATTAGTGAAATTAAAAATGAGACTATATCTACGAAAAAAATGTTACTTGAATCAGATTCTTTTGTTGCTAAAAAAGATTTAAAAATTCGCTTCGATCGAGCATTAGCTACTTTCCGATCAAAAGAACGTCAAATTTTTATAGAAATCAAAGAGCAAATTATCTCACTTGTTTTAAAAAAAACAGTCGTTCGTGTCAAAGAAGTATTTGGACCAAAAGAACGTGCAACTGCATTAATTAATGATACTATTAATAAATTAGAAGGAGATTTATTATGAGTGCAAACCCATTAGCATCAAAAATTGCAGCTCCATACGCACGTGCTTTATTTGATTTTTCAGTTGACAAAAATATCATGCATCAAATTACAGCTGACTTTCAAAATTTAGAAATTTTTCTAAATGAAAGTAGTGAACTAACAGATTATTTAAATAATCCTCTTGTTAGTCAAGCTGCAAAAGGTGAAGTTTTAACAAAAACCTTAAAGTCACAATTAAACAGTGAAACTTTTAAGTTTTTAATGGTTTTAGTTGATCGCGATCGAATTAACTTATTAAAATCAGTTATTACTAAGTATTTAGAATTAGTTTATGAAACAGCATCAATTAAAACAATTGAAGTTGTAACTGCGGTTGAATTCTCAAACGCACAAAAAAATACATTAATTCAAAAACTAAAAGAATTAACTAATGCACGTGAAATTAAATTAGCTATTACAGTTGATCCAAATTTAATTGGTGGATTCTTAATTAAAACAGAATCAAAAGTTATTGATTTTACGATTAAGAACCAATTACAACAATTAGCCAAACATTTAGATTCTGTCTTAGAAATTTAATTATAAATAACTTTTTTATTAACTTTTTATTTAAAAAATAATACAATGGTAAATATTCGTCCAGACGAAATTAGTAGTATTATCCGTGAGCAAATTGAAAAATATGATCAAGATGTTAAAGTAGATAATATTGGTACTGTATTACAAGTGGGTGATGGTATTGCTCGAGTTTATGGTCTTGACCAAGTTATGAGTGGTGAGCTTTTAGAGTTCGAAGACAAAACAGTTGGTATTGCTTTAAACTTAGAGAATGATAACGTTGGTGTAGTATTAATGGGTACAGGCCGTCAAATTTTAGAAGGTAGTACTGTAAAAGCAACTGGTAAAATTGCGCAAATCCCTGTTGGTGAAGCATTTTTAGGCCGTGTTGTGAATCCATTAGGTGCACCAATCGATGGTAAAGGTGAAATTGCAGCAAGTGATAGTCGTTTAGTAGAATCAATGGCACCTGGTATTATTAGTCGTAAATCAGTGTGTGAACCTTTACAAACAGGTATTACTTCAATTGATGCGATGATTCCAATTGGTCGTGGTCAACGTGAGCTTATTATTGGTGACCGTCAAACAGGAAAGACATCAATTGCCGTAGATACAATTATTAATCAAAAAACAGAAGACGTTGTTTGTGTATATATTGGTGTAGGTCAAAAAGCATCCACAGTGGCACAAGTTGTAAATGTTTTAGACGAAAAAGACGCAATGTCATATACAATTGTTGTATCTGCAAGTGCGAATGATCCTGCAACATTACAATACATTGCTCCATATTCTGGTGCTGCATTAGCTGAATACTTTATGTATAAAGGAAAAGCAACATTAGTAATCTATGATGATTTAACTAAACAAGCGATGGCATATCGTCAAATGTCATTATTATTACGTCGACCACCAGGGCGTGAAGCTTATCCAGGTGATGTATTCTACTTACACTCACGTTTATTAGAACGTGCTGCTAAGTTAAGTGATAAATTAGGTGGTGGTAATATGACGGCACTTCCAATCATTGAAACTCAAGCCAGTGATGTATCTGCATATATTCCAACAAATGTAATTTCAATTACAGACGGTCAAATTTTCTTATCAAACGATTTGTTTAACTCGGGTATTCGTCCAGCTATTAACGTTGGTATTTCAGTATCACGTGTAGGTTCAGCAGCACAAACAAAAGCAATGAAAAAAGTTGCTGGTAAGTTAAAATTAGAATTAGCACAATTTGCCGAGTTAGAAGCGTTCTCACAATTTGCTTCAGATTTAGATGAAGCAACACAGAAACAATTAGCACGTGGAACTCGTTTACGTGAATTATTAAAACAACCACAAAACTCACCATTATCAGTAGCTGAGCAAGTTGCTTTAATTTATACAGGTATTAACGGTTATTTAGATGATTTACCAGTTGGTGATGTAAAAAATTACTGTGCTAGCTTAATTAGATATTTAGCAACATCAAATAAACCATATATAGAAATTGTTAAATCAACAAATCAATTTACAGAAGAAGCTGAAGCTTCATTAAAAGAAGCAATTTCTGAGTCAAAAGAGGCTTTTATGAAATCTAAATAATTAGATTGCTTTAATTTAAAATTCATTACTAAATTAATTTTCGTAATGAATTTTAACGATTATTAAAAATATTTTTTAATTCTATTTTAATAATTTAACTTTCATCCAATACATTATCATTATAGCAGTTGTATTTTACTATTTAGTAATTTCTATAAAAATTTTTTTAGTCAGTATCAGAAAAGGTAAAAATTACTCCAGTTATCCACAATATAGCTGATAAAGTAATATACACAGAGCCAGAAATTTCTGAATTGCAGCAATCAGTTTTTAATCAATTGAAAAAGGGTAACGATGTACAACAGGTAATCAATATGTTGCGAGCTGTTGGTATGGGTTTTGATCTAGCCTTTGCGATCGCATTAACCGCAGCAATCGCCTACATGATGTATATCTCGGGTACAAGGTTTTCAGCCAGTCCATCATTATCAACCTCGCAATGGCGAATAGGGAAATGTTAACAATGGTAGTCCTCCACATGTTGGAGATTATGGAAAGGGAGCTGGTCCAAGAAGCATAACGGTAACAGGTGCGACGAATTCAGGATCTGAAAGAAATCTAATTCAAAATGCTTATAGTCAAATTCCTAATATTTCGGTGGAAGGAACAGATTGGGAAATTACAGCTTGGTCGGTTGCTAAACACGCGCATCATGGTCCAGATTTTGGACTCGATCCAACTAAGCACGGACTGACGCAATCAGATTTAGCTAGTATTGCTATAAATGGTCTTATAAATCATATCAACCAAGACGGAACTCTCTTCATTAAAATGGTCGTCAAAAAATTCAAGTCCTATGTCGGAATTATAAAATTATTAGGAATATCATGAGTAGTAATAACATTTTTATTTTTGAAGATAATCGAAGCCAATCTATTGAATCATTACAATTCTTTTTTTTTCTAAAAGAAGTTTATTTTTCTGTGTTGAAAAAAAATGATAGTAAAAATAATCAAATTCAAGAATTTATAGATATAATAATTAAAAATTACTATTGGAATATTAGAAAATTCAGAATTCTATAACTGGTTTACGCGATTACATTTTTTGGGAATCTAGTGAAATTTATTTAGAAAACATGAAAAAATTTGTTTCTTATTAATCTAGCGCATCAGATTTTGCATGTACTGTCTATTTTCTTATTTGAAATGATAAAAAAGAATCAGAATTTTTGATAAAAGATTTTGAAAAGCAAGCAACATTAGAATTAAATCCAAAAAAAAATTTTTCAATTTTCAAAAATCATTAGTGATTTTGAATTACTTTTAGAGGGTTTGATTCCCAAGCCAACAACTAATTTAACAGAAAATCAATTACGACGAATAGTGAAAGATGTTTTAACGAGAGTAGAAAAGTATTTTATTGACGAAATATAATCAACTGTTAAATTAGTTGCCCTTCTTAAAACGATTCTTATTTTAGGAAAGTTGTCCGAACTCCCCGATTCTCCCTTTTTACCAAAAAACTTTGTCTTGTGTCAAAGATATTAGGCAAAGTTTTAGAGTTTTCATATTTTTTGTCGTTGAAGCTCTTTTCGTCGATTATTCACCAATTCTACCATAAATAATAAAGTTGTGGCTATAATTATTAGTAGCTAAATCTAAAGCAAAAAGGTAATATTTTTTTTTTAAGAATATATTGTAATTTTAAAAACTCAAGAGTAAATTTTTTTTCTTAAAATACAAAAACCATATAATAGATTATTAAACTAAACATAGTTTAATAATCTATTTGACTTATCAATAATTAACTTTTAACTGGTAATAATGTATAATCCGAAAGAATTTCTCTGAACTCTTCACCACTGATTGTTTCAGAATCTAATAATTTTTCAACAACCAAATCAATTATAACACGATTATCTAAAATAATCTCTTTTGCAATTTGTTCACAGTGATTTACAATTTTACAAACTTCAGCATCGATTCTATCACTAATGGCTTCATTTGAATCACCACCCATAAACATTTGTTGATTGTTATCAGTTTCTAAAGCGATTGGACCAATGTTTGACATACCGTAACGAGTTACCATTTGTCGTGCTATATTTGTAACTTGTTGAAGATCATTACTAGCCCCCGTTGTTACTTCAGGATCCCCAAAGACAACTTGTTCTGCTACTCGTCCCCCTAATGTTGTTATAATACGGGCTAATAAAGCTGATCTTGAAAGTAACATTTGATCTTCTTCTGGAGCAAACCACGTAAGACCTTTAGCTCCTCCTCGTGGAACTAATGTAATTTTTTCAACCGCATCATGATTTTCTAAGACTGAACCTACAATCGCATGTCCAACTTCATGATAAGCAATTAATTTTTTATTTTTGCTATCTTCCATGGTAGAACCTGCAATACCACCAATGATACGATCAACTGCTTCATTCACCTCATTCTTACTAATTGTTTTCTTTTTGTAACGTGTAGCTAAAATGGCAGATTCATTTAACAAATTGGCTAGATCGGCACCTGAAAATCCAGGTGTTCGATTCGCTAATTGGACTAATGAAACGTCTTCATCTAATGGTTTATTTTTAGCATGAACTTTTAAAATTCCAATTCTTCCAAGACGATCGGGTAATCCAACAGTAATTTGTCGATCAAATCTTCCCGGTCGTAATAAGGCTGCATCTAAGATATCTACTCGGTTTGTAGCACCTACCACAATTACACCTTTATTCTCTTTGAAACCATCCATTTCGGTTAATAATTGGTTTAAAGTTTGTTCACGTTCATCGTTTCCACCACCAATACCAGCACCACGTTCTCGACCAACCGCATCAATTTCATCAATAAATACAATACATGGTGAGTTTTCTGACGCTTTCTTAAAAAGATCACGAATACGTGCAGCACCAATACCAATAAACATTTCAACGAATTCTGACCCTGCTACACTATAGAAAGGAACATTTGCTTCATTTGCAATTGCTTTGGCTAATAAGGTTTTTCCTGTCCCCGGTGGTCCTACTAATAACACCCCTTTCGGAATTTTGGCCCCAACAACTGTGTAACGTTCTGGTTCTTTTAAGAATGAAACAATTTCTTCAAATTCAGCTTTGGCTTCGTCAATACCTGCAATATCATCAAATGAAATACCAGTATCTGGTTTCTGATCAAACCTTGCAGGTGATTTTCCTAAATTCATTGGAGATGAACCTGAATTTGGTGAAAAATTATCTGAATTTTGGAAGAAGAAAATTAGACTACCAATAAAGATTAATGGTAATAAAAGATTACTTGCAATTGTAATAAAGAGACTTTTTCTTGGGGCTGGATGAGCATCAAAGTCAATATTATATTCTTTTAATTTTTGAATTAATTGCGATGCACCAACTGGAATTTCAACACGAATTGATTGAGGCCGATTGCCTAGTTCCGGACTAGAAGCTTGAACAATCGCATTACGACTATTATCGTATAAATCCACTTGTTTTACCCAACCCATTTCTAAGTATTCTAAAAATCGTCCATAAGTCATTCTGGAACTACTTACATTTGTATTAATTTCTTGTCTAACTTGTTGCCCTTCATCAACTCCTAAAATATTAAATGTTCGAAGTCCTATGAAAAGACAAGCTACAAGAAATAAACCAATAAGAACTTTCTGTATTGTATTACGATCCATTTTTTTTTTACTTTTAATGATTTTTTATATAAATTTATTCTCACTTTAATCATAACATATTCAATCTTGTGAAACCAACTTTTTTTTAAAATTTTATTGTTGAAATTTATAAATGTTAGTTACACTTAATAATAATTTTAATATTTTATATAATCTTATGGTAAGTCGTGGATCAACAGTTCGAATTTTAAGACCAGAATCGTATTGGTATAATGAAGTGGGTACAGTGGCAACAGTAGATCAAAGTGGAATTCGTTACCCAGTAGTTGTACGATTTGAAAAAGTAAACTATAGTGGTACAAATACAAATAACTTTGCCCTTGATGAATTAATTGAAGTAACTCCGGGTAAGTAATTCAGGTTTATCCAAAGTGAAAGTTATCATAAACTATAGTTTTTTTAATAAAATATCTATTTATAAAAAAGTTAAGTAAGAATAAAATATTCTAAAATTTTTTATTCTTACAATTCATTATCTCATTTCTTATTTTAGTGATCTCTATACTTTCAAGTTCTATGGACAATTAGTTTTGGAAACTGTGATGTGAGTCGAAGTTAGCATTATTTTAATTAGAATCTGGGTTTTTTCTATTAATTAGTTTCTATCTTAGTTTTTTTTTAATATGGCCGGTAGTCAATTTTGAAATTCGTAAATGGTTTTACTATAATATTATTTTATAATTAAATTTTACTCTAAAGATAACATCCTAATGTTAGAATCAATTCAAATTGGAAAAGTAGCACCAAACTTTCTTAGTATTGGAGTTTATAAAAATAAATTAGGAAAAATTCGACTTTCGGATTATCATGGAAAAAAGTATGTTATTTTGATTTTTTATCCAGCTAATTTTACTTCTATTTCCTCTACTGAATTATTAAATTTAAGTGATCGAATTTCAGAATTTCGAAAATTGTCTACTCAAATTCTTGCTGTTTCAGTAGATAGTCCTTTTTCACATGTTCATTATTTACTTTCAACTCGAAGTCAAGGAGGATTAGGTGAACTAAATTATCCGTTAATTTCTGATCTTAATCAAAGTATTACAAATAAATATCGTCTCCTTACAAGTGAGGGACTTGCTTTACCTGGTGTCTTTATTATTGACAAAGAAGGAATAATTCAATACTATACCGTTAACAACTTATTATGTGGTAGAAGTGTAAATGAATTACTTCGGATTTTACAATCTGTACAATATGTTAAAGAAAATCCAGGGCAAGTATGTCCTGTAGATTGGAAATTTGGGGATCCAACTTTACACTCTCATCCATTAAAATCAAAGATTTATTTTAAAACATTATATTCTCATAAAACGACTTAAATGTTTATGCCAAAATTAAAAACTCGAAAAGCTGCTGCAAAGCGATACAAAGTAACTGGAGGTGATAATTTTTTACGTCGTCATGCCTTTAAAGGGCATCTTTTACGTAAAAAATCAAATCGTCAAAAACGAAAACTTTCACAAAGATTATGTGTTAGTATTAATGATAGTAAAGCTATTTCATTAATGCTACCTTATTAAGTATAAAAAATTAATAGAATAAAAATAAATATGGTTAGAGTTAAACGGGGAAACGTCGCACGAAAACGTCGGAAAAAAATTTTAACAATCGCTAGTGGATATCGTGGTGCGCACTCAGTATTATTCCGAGTAGCAAACCAACAAGTCATGAAGGCTTTAAAATATTCTTACATTGGTCGTAAGCAGAAAAAACGCATTTTTAGAAAAATTTGGATTAATCGAATTAATGCTGCTTCACGATTAAATGGTATTTCTTATAGTAAATTGATCCATAAATTTAAAAAGTCGAATATTGATCTGAATCGTAAAATGTTATCTCAAATCGCTATTTTAGATGCCTCAACTTTTAAATTATTAGTAGATTTCTAAGTAGTAAATATTTTCTTCTAATTTAGATTATTTTTCAGTTCTAGATATAATCTAAATTAAAACATTACATAAGCTTATCATAAGATGGATGTAAATGACGATTTAGAAAAACTAATTGATAATTTACCTCGTTTTCTTCAAGAAAAATTGAATTATCATCCACGAAAAGATCAATTAATTGAAATTGTTCTTGATTTAGGTCGAAGACCTGAGGCAAGATTTACAACCGGCACTGAGTATTTATCACGTAAAGTTCTATCATGGCAAGATATGGATTATATGACTAAACGAATTAGTAAATTTAGTAATGAGAATCGAGCAGGTATTGAACGAACTTTACATCGAATTAGTTGTATTCGAAATCGACAATTCTTAATTAATGGATTAACATGTCGTGTTGGAAGGGCAGTTTTTGGAACGATTTCTGTTATTCGTGATCTTTTAGAGTCTGAAAAGTCAATTTTAATTCTTGGTAAACCAGGTGTTGGAAAAACTACTATTATTCGAGAAATTGCTCGAGTTTTAGCAGATGAAATGGAAAAGCGAGTTGTTATTATTGATACTTCTAATGAAATTGCTGGAGATAGTGATGTTCCACATTCAGGAATTGGCCGTGCCCGACGTATGCAAGTTGCTAAACCAGAATTACAACATCAAGTTATGATTGAAGCAGTCGAAAATCATATGCCACAAGTAATTATTATTGATGAAATTGGTACAGAATTAGAAGTTTTAGCTGCTCGGACAATTGCTGAAAAAGGTGTTCAATTAGTTGGTACGACTCATGGAAATTGTTTAGAAAATTTAATTAAAAATCCTCCATTAGCTGATTTAATTGGTGGAATTCAATATGTTACTTTAAGTGATGATGAAGCTAAACGACGAGGAACACAAAAAAGTATTTTAGAACGTAAAGCTTATCCAGCTTTCGAAATTGTTATTGAAATTAATCAGCAAAATTCATGGACAATTCATGAAGATGTAAAGACTTCCATTGATTTATTTTTGAGAGGTAACTTTGGGGTTGGCCAAATTCGGAAATTTTCTATTCTTGAAAAAATCTTAATTAAATCAAAACGTTTTCAAAATTCTCAAAACTTTCTACTAAAAAATAAAACCATTTTAAATGAGTCACTTCCATTAAATGAAAAAAATTGGATAACTATTAATCAATTTAAAGACGAAAAAACAGTTTCTTTAAAATCTAAAAAACTAATTATTTATCCATATTCAGTCTCGACAAACCTTTTAAAAGAAGTTTTATTAAAAATGGGATTTAAATTTGTTTTAACAAATGAAATTAGAAAAGCAGGTTTAATTATTGGATTAAAAAGTCATTTAAAACAAAACTTTAAGTTAATCAGGTTAGCAAAACAAAAAAATATTCCAATTTTTGCTTTAAACAAAGTCAACTGTTATCAAATTAGCAAATTAATGAAATTTCTTTCTTTATAGTATGGGCTCACGAACGTACACCATTAGCAAACTTAGTTCGTTGGAGAGATAAACCAGTTGCTCTTTCAATTGTTCAAGCTCGTTTAGTTGGTTTAGTACATTTCGCGGTTGGTTATATTTTAACTTATGCTTCATTTGTAATTGCTTCAACTTCAGGTAAGTTTGGTTAAGCGTCTAAACTTTATCTTGTCTAATGTATGAATTTTCATACATTAGACCCCTATTTTTTGGGAAGGAAGAAAAGAAGTTTTGAAATTGACTAGGTTTTTTTGAACTTAAGCCTTGTATAAATTAGAAAAATTTAGTAGACTAAAACCTAAATAGTCATCAAAACTTTATTTATTCCTTTTGATTCGGGATATAGCTCAGCTTGGTAGAGCACCTGCTTTGGGAGCAGGGTGTCGTAGGTTCAAATCCTACTATCCCGAGATACAGATTACCAATCTAAAAAATTAAATTACGAAAAGAAGCTCTCCAAATGTTGATGGAATTTAATTTATTTTTTATACTCTTTACTTGTCAATCAGAACTATGAACTGATTCTCAGTTTCTTATATTATGTCTTATTAATTTACGATTACTTCAAACTTCCAAATGAGTTTAGACGAAAAATTTGTTTCAGTTCGAACTGCCTTCTATGATATAGTTGGTAATTTTTTTAAAGGAATCGCTGGATTCTTTGGATATCCAACAAATCCAGGAATGCCGACAATGTCAGAGATTCCAAGTGATCAATATGCTCGATCTCGGTTTCTTGACAGTCTCCCAACACACCGTACCTATTGGCCACCAGTTCAAAGACCCGAAACATGGTTTGAAATGATTTTTGGGCCAACACCGAAAGTGGAAACAGTTCCTCGATATATTTACGAAAGTAAAGAAGAAGGTTTTTATAATTTCTATATTGAAAATTATAAAAATATTTACTTTTTACCGGACTGGCTTTCGGAGTTTATTCAAGTTCGATTACATATTTGTTTAGACATCACTGTTCTGGAAACGATTCGTGAAGTTTTTTTTGTTGGCCTTATGGTTTACTCACAAATTGTAATCTTACGAATCGCTTTGTCTTGGTTTATTTATATTAATCCTTACACTGTTCCATGGTGTTATATAGCAGCTGCTGTTGATTGGACAGAAGATGTCTTGCAAGGAATTGTGCCAGCTATCCTTGGAGTTAATATTACAGGGAGTGTATTTTTAGGGATTCTTGGAGTTATAGCCGATAGCTTAAATCATTTGGTATTTACAATGCCTTTTTTACCTAGTGAAGGGGAAGAAACCAAGTTGCTCATTAATGAACAAATGAAAAATGTTTTAGTCTTTCATTATTTACCAATTTTGTGGTATCGCTATCCAATCCCAAATGATATCAGAGAATTCTGGTATAATGAGCGGCCAGATATTTTAGAGTATATGGAGAAAGCTTATCAAAACTTAGATATTCAATTTTTACCTGATAATGTCGTGTCGCAATTAAATCAAGAAAAATTAACATCTTCCGTTTCTAGTTCTTTGGTAGATTTAGAGAATAATTTAAATCATATGGTTTCCACAGAATTGTTATCCAAAAATGATTTTATTCTAACAAAGCTTCATTCTTTTACTGACTATTTAACTACCTTTATCGTGCCGTAGTTTGGAGTCACCAATTTTCTTTTCTAGATGGAAACAAAGGTTTTCCTTCTAGAAAATACCCTTAGCGTCTCGTAAGGGGTTATTCTAGTCCACCAAGCAAGTTGGTATACTTTTTAAAATTAGCAATCGACGAAGGGTTAATGCCTTTGGAGGTTCGATTTCTCAATGGCTTAAGAGGGCTATAATTTTGTATTTTCCAACTGCTAAAACTGCTGGATCTGGTTATTCAGGTATGAATAGTCTTGCGTCGAAACATACTATTGACTCGATCGAGTAATATTGAAGCAGTCAAAGATAACCTATTGGAATGTTTAGAATATATTTATTGGTAGTTTTTTTATTTAGTTAGAATTAAAAAGAACTTTTCACCTTTTTATGACTATTCTGGCTAAAAGTAACTCCTGACATTCAAATTTAAAAGGTAATGAATTTATAGTGGAGTTAGATTCAGAAAAGTTAAAAGATTAGATCTACGATCAATGAGGTTCGGGAGTTTTCTAAGCTTTTTACGTGCTGAATGTGATAATTTTAGTGAAGACTACCAAAACGAGAAATTCTATAATTCTATCAAAGACTGTTTGAAGAATTAGATAGTAATGATGAAAGATAGTGAAAAGGTGCTTTAGACACATCCGAGAGTATTTCCTATAATATAAGTAGATTTCATTCTTAATTCAACTAGAATAATTTATAATTTTCAAACAGTTATCATATCTCCCAATTTCAAAATTATTAAGGAATCGGTAGATATGTTTATCTTAATTTTTGTTAATTAGATCCAGACATTGATAACGAATAATTAAAACCATTGAGAAATGTATAGATGCAGATCTTTCTCCAAAATTCTATACTATAAACTTGTAAGACTATTTTAGTAAAAAATATCTTTTAAAAGAAATTAAATTAATAAAAAGATAACTACTTCTTCCGCGCTTTCAATAGTAATCTATAATTCAACTTTATTAAAACATTTTTACAAGTAATATCAACAAATTTAAGGAAATTTTAAGAGAGTTTGATCCTGGCTCAGGATGAACGCTGGCGGTATGCCTTACACATGCAAGTCGTACGAGAGTTTTTAACTCAAGTGGCGGACGGGTGAGTAACACGTAAGAATTTGCCTCTAGGAGGGGGATAACAACTGGAAACGGTTGCTAATACCCCATATGCTTTCGAGTGAAATGGATTTCCGCCTAGAGAGAAGCTTGCGGCTGATTAGCTTGTTGGTGGGGTAATGGCTCACCAAGGCGACGATCAGTATCTGGTTTGAGAGGACGATCAGACACACTGGAACTGAGACACGGTCCAGACTCCTACGGGAGGCAGCAGTGGGGAATTTTCCGCAATGGGCGAAAGCCTGACGGAGCAATACCGCGTGAGGGATGACGGCCTATGGGTTGTAAACCTCTTTTTTCAGGGAGGAATAAATGACGTGTACCTGAAGAATAAGCATCGGCTAACTCCGTGCCAGCAGCCGCGGTAAGACGGGGGATGCAAGTGTTATCCGGAATCACTGGGCGTAAAGCGTCTGTAGGTGGTTTAATAAGTCAACTGTTAAATCTTGAGGCTCAACCTCAAAATCGCAGTCGAAACTATTAGACTAGAGTATAGTAGGGGTAAAGGGAATTTCCAGTGGAGCGGTGAAATGCGTAGATATTGGAAGGAACACCGATGGCGAAGGCACTTTACTGGGCTATTACTAACACTCAGAGACGAAAGCTAGGGTAGCAAATGGGATTAGATACCCCAGTAGTCCTAGCTGTAAACAATGGATACTAGATGTTGAACAGATCGACCTGTGCAGTATCAAAGCTAACGCGTTAAGTATCCCGCCTGGGAAGTATGCTCGCAAGAGTGAAACTCAAAGGAATTGACGGGGGCCCGCACAAGCGGTGGAGCATGTGGTTTAATTCGATGCAACGCGAAGAACCTTACCAGGGTTTGACATGATACGAATTTTTTTGAAAGAAAAAAGTGCCGTTTGGAACGTATACACAGGTGGTGCATGGCTGTCGTCAGCTCGTGTCGTGAGATGTTGGGTTAAGTCCCGCAACGAGCGCAACCCTTATTTTTAGTTGCCTTATGGAACTCTAAAAAGACTGCCGGTCATAAACCGGAGGAAGGCGGGGATGACGTCAAGTCAGCATGCCCCTTACACCCTGGGCTACACACGTGCTACAATGGGCGAGACAATGAGATGCAAGCCTGCGAAGGTTAGCTAATCTATAAACTCGTTCTAAGTTCGGATTGCAGGCTGCAACTCGCCTGCATGAAGTTGGAATCGCTAGTAATCGCTGGTCAGCTATACAGCGGTGAATTCGTTCCCGGGCCTTGTACACACCGCCCGTCACACCATGGAAGCTGGTTATACCCGAAGTCGTTACTCTAACCGTTTGGAGGAGGACGCCTAAGGTAGAATTAGTGACTGGGGTGAAGTCGTAACAAGGTAACCGTACTGGAAGGTGCGGTTGGATCACCTCCTTTTTAAAATTTGAAAGATTTTAAAATTTAGGGTCGATAACAAAAAATTAAGGGCTATTAGCTCAGTTGGTTAGAGCGCACCCCTGATAAGGGTGAGGTCTCTGGTTCAAATCCAGAATGGCCCAACGGGGGTATAGCTCAGTTGGTAGAGCACCGTCTTTGCACGGCGGCTGTCAGCGGTTCGACTCCGCTTACCTCCACACGAAATGTCAATTTTTTCAAAGAATAAAGTAAGATAACATAAGTCTTAAATTCAAGGAATTAAGAGTTTATGGGGGATACCTTGGCATTCAGAAGCGATGAAGGACGTGGTTACCGACGAAACGCTTCGGGGAGCTGGAAACAAGCTAAGATCCGGAGGTCTCCGAATGAGGAAACTCTGAGACTACTTATTGAATACATAAATAAGAAAGAGCGAACCTAGGGAATTGAAACATCTTAGTACCTAGAGGAAAAGAAAGTAAAAACGATTCCCTTAGTAGCGGCGAGCGAAACGGGAACAGCCTAAACTGTGAAATTTCATTTCACCGGGTAGTGGGACAGTTAGAAATGATTAAATGTGACAATTAGACGAATTAGTTGGAATACTAAGCCAAAGAAAGTGATAGTCTTGTAGTCGAAAATTGAAACAATCAAACTGTATCCCAAGTAGCATGGAGCACGTGAAATTCCGTGTGAATCAGCGAGGACCACCTCGTAAGGCTAAATATTCCTGAATGACCGATAGTGAAATAGTACCGTGAGGGAAAGGTGAAAAGAACCCCGGGAGGGGAGTGAAAAGAACATGAAACCATAAACTTACAATCAGTAGGAGGACGACTAAAACGTCTAACTTCGTGCCTGTTGAAGAATGAGCCGGCGACTTATAAGTAGTGGCAGGTTAAGGCAGAGAATGCCGAAGCCATAGTGAAAGCGAGCCTGAATAGGGCGTTTGTCACTGGTTATAGACCCGAACCCGGATGATCTAACCATGGTCAGGTTGAAGCTTAGGTAATACTAAGTGGAGGACCGAACCGACTGATGTTGAAAAATCAGCGGATGAACTGTGGTTAGGGGTGAAATGCCAATCGAATTCGGAGCTAGCTGGTTCTCCCCGAAATGCGTTTTGGCGCAGCGATAAATGTTATAACTTAGGGGTAAAGCACTGTTACGTATGCGGGCTGGTAATTCGGTACCAAATCGTTGCAAACTAAGAATACTAAGTGGAAAATTTATCAGTGAGACTGTGGGGGATAAGCTTCATTGTCAAGAGGGAAACAGCCCAGAGCACCAGTTAAGGCCCCTAAATAATTGCTAAGTGATAAAGGAGGTGGGAGTGCATAAACAATCAGGAGGTTTGCTTAGAAGCAGCAATCCTTTAAAGAGTGCGTAATAGCTCACTGATCGAGTAAACCTGCGCCGAAAATGTACGGGACTAAGTAATTTGCCGAAACTGTGCGATATATAAAATATATCGGTAGGGGAGCGTTCTGTTGTAGATTGAAGTATTAGCGTAAGCGGATATGGACGAAGCAGAAGTGAGAATGTCGGCTTGAGTAACGAAAATATAGGTGAGAATCCTATACCCCGAAAACCCAAGGTTTCCTCCGGAAGGTTCGTCCGCGGAGGGTAAGTCAGGACCTAAGGCGAGGCTGAAAAGCGTAGTCGATGGACAACGGGTTAATATTCCCGTACCATTATTTGTTGATATCGAGGGACGGAGAAGGCTAAGCTGGCCGGATGTTGGTTACCGGTTTAAGCGTTCAAGGTGATGAGAAGCGGAGAAAACGCTTTGAGCTGAGGCGTGAGTACGAGATGCTACGGCATCGAAGCAGTCTATGTCATACTTCCAAGAAAAGCTCGCACTGTCAAAAACAAATTAATGCCTGTACCATAACCGACACAGGTGGGTAGGTAGAGTATACTAAGGGGCGCGAGATAACTCTCTCTAAGGAACTCGGCAAAATAACTCCGTAACTTCGGGAGAAGGAGTGCCTTTTTAAGGCTGCAATAACCAGATCCAAGCAACTGTTTATCAAAAACACAGGTCTCCGCTAAGTCGTAAGACGATGTATGGGGGCTGACGCCTGCCCAGTGCCAGAAGGTTAAAGAAGTTGGTTAGCCCTGCGAAGCTGATGACTGAAGCCCTGGTGAACGGCGGCCGTAACTATAACGGTCCTAAGGTAGCGAAATTCCTTGTCGGGTAAGTTCCGACCCGCACGAAAGGCGTAATGATTTGGATACTGTCTCGGAGAGGGACTCGGTGAAATAGACTTGTCTGTGAAGATGCGGACTACCTGCACCAGGACAGAAAGACCCTATGAAGCTTTACTGTAACTTGAGATTGAAATTGGACTTTATTTGCGCAGTATAGGTGGGAGGCGTTGAAAATATTCTTGCGGGAATATCGGAGCCATCAGTGAGATACCACTCTTGTAATGTTAGATTTCTAACTTTGAATCATTATCTGGTCAAAGAACAGTCTCAGGCGGGCAGTTTGACTGGGGCGGTCGCCTCCCAAACGGTAACGGAGGCGCACAAAGGTTTCCTCTGAACGGGTAGAAATCGTATCTAGAGTGTAAAGGCATAAGGAAGCTTGACTGTGAGACCTACAAGTCGAGCAGGGACGAAAGTCGGTCTTAGTGATCTGACGGTGCTGAGTGGAAAGGCCGTCACTCAACGGATAAAAGTTACTCTAGGGATAACAGGCTGATCTCCCCCAAGAGTTCACATCGACGGGGAGGTTTGGCACCTCGATGTCGGCTCATCGCATCCTGGGGCGGTAGTACGTCCCAAGGGTTGGGCTGTTCGCCCATGAAAGCGGTACGCGAGCTGGGTTCAGAACGTCGTGAGACAGTTCGGTCCATATCCGGTGTAGGCGTTAGAATATTGAGAGGAGCCTTCTTTAGTACGAGAGGACCGAGAAGGACATACCTCTGGTGTACCAGTTATCGTGCCAACGGTAAACGCTGGGTAGCTATGTATGGAGTGGATAACCGCTGAAAGCATCTAAGTGGGAAGCCCACCTCAAGATAAGTATTCTCATCACGTAAGTGAATAAGGTCACGGTAAGACTAACCGTTTGATAGGCATTAAGTATAAATCTAGTAATAGGTGAGCTGAGATGTACTAACAGACCGAAGACTTGAATTTTATTTTTCGAAACTACGAAAAAATCTAGTACTGATATCATTGATTCTGTCAATGATATCGGTATTTTTGCTTTGGTATTTTTAGTGTACTAAGCGGAACCACACTGATCCATTTCGAACTCAGTTGTGAAACGTTATAAATCGACGACAATACTTGGGGGGGGACCTCCTGGGAAGATAGTTCAATGCCAAAGTTTTGAGAAGTAGAAATCTAAAAAAGAACCCTGAGATGTTATTTTGGCTCCCATCATCTTTTCAAAGTAATTAACAGTAAAAATAAAAAACTTCTGAAAGGCCTTTAAAACGTACCTGAAGGACTCTTCAGCCACAGAGTAATAATATTTGCCTAAATCAAATTCTCGGTTAAAAAAGGGCTTATTTTTGGCTTAGAAGAGATTTTCTAAAAGATTTTCGGATGAAGACAAACGATAAAAGTATTTGACAGATAAAGTTATATCGAATAAAAAAAATAATAAAAATTACTATTTTTGGATAAGTAAGTTTGTAAGTTTAGGTTTTCCTTATCCAGAAGCTATTAAAAGAGCAAAATATCTCAACTAATAAAAATTTTGAGTCTAGCATAAAAAAAAAATACAATAAATAATCTGATAAATAGTTATCAGAATTGAAGATATAAACTTGCAAGTTAATATCAGAGTTACCAAGTATAGATTGTGGGATAAAACACAGTACTAAAATAATATTAAAGAGATATTCTCCAAACAGATCATGAAGTAAATTGCAATCAGATAGAGACTATTTGGGTCATAAATGATTTTTTAAATTCCTTAACCTAAATATTAAAATTTTAAATTCTGATTAAATATTTCAAAATTTAAAAGAATTCGAGATTATAGATAGGGTTGTATCTCCCGAAGAGTATTTTGAACGTAATCTTTAACCTCTTGCTCAGTGCAGTCTTCGTCTTCCAAAAAGCGTGGTCTTCTAACCTGCCTCGGTAATGGAGTATACTCGTTTCGATTTTCCCTATATAGATCTTTGCCCTGTTTTTTGAAATCCAGGAAACGTCTTAACAATTCTAAATCTTGAATCTTATTGTAAGTCATTGGTATTTGTATCAGTAATTGTTAATGCTTTTTGATTGTTCAGAACTGCCTCAGTAAGATAATTTCCACAACTTTCAAGTAAGTGGGCTTCTTCCTTACCAGTTACTTCACAGGTAGTAGAAAAAAGATATTCCCCATTTTCTTGTTTTTTATAAATCGCAATGACACGCTTATCTTTATCATAAAGATTAACAGAATCATAACCTCTCTCGGTTCCTTTTTGGTATCCACCATTATCAAACCATTGAATACCTTCTCTATCTGGCATTTTAACTAGGGAGTCTCGAAGAGAAAGAGCATTTGCTTCCGTTTTTGGCATTTTACCCTTTTCATTTGTCGGGAAACCATGAATGTCAGCATGGTCAGGCGTCTTCTATTTCACTTGACCATATCTAGCAATAAGCTTAGGATGACCTTCAACATCAATAAATCCATCTCTCGCATCAGGTAAATTTCTTTTTTCTTCCTTAGTCAAGGCAGTAAAATCTTGATGAGGCATCGATGCTGGTCTCTCCATATGCAAAGAGGCACTTGGGTGACTATACTTCGAAAAATAATTGTTCCGTGGGGAACTTGAAGTACCTCCAAATAACTGATGATGTGGAGGAGGTGGAACTTGTCTTACTGGCTGAAAGCATACGCTTTGTTGTTGGAACATCCAGATTGTGATTAACAACCATGTAGCCTTCTTCACACTTGAATCACCAGCTCTAAGCCCCTTTATTGCATCCTGCGAATAAGAATATTGAGGAATCCATGAAGAACGCTCTATAGAATCCATTAATAAACCTGAAGGACGATAGTCATTAGACACCGACAAATATGGATGATATACTGGTGATTCTACTTTATTTCCACTACTTAGAAGTTGTTGATTTGGTTGGTGTTGGTCCAATTTGAAAGGAAGACTAGGTGCAATCAAACCCATTTTAATAGCTAAAAAATAGATAGTAAACATAATTGACTTGCTTACATTTCCGTTAGTTCGTTTTAACGCATAGTAAAACACACTTAGAGTGGATGAGACAAATAAGAAAATTAAAATACTTTTCGAAAACGTCATTTAGTTCCTCCGTTAAAATTTTCTAAATCATACTTCGACTTTTCCCAGTTATTCGAGCAATTTCAGTAACTGAAACTCCTAAGTTTTTGTACTTTTTAACACTTTGAATCAGATTTTGTGTAACAACACTTTCCTAACCTTTGTACTTATTCTGTTGTTTCGCTGCTTCGATTCCTTACCGCTGTCGCTCTAAGCTACGGGCAGTTTCGAATTCACCAATGGTAGCTAAGGCGGTTGAAATAAGTTGACTGGAAGGAGAGTTATCTAAATATTCTTGAGGTAAATCAAGGACTCAGAAAGCAATACTTTTTTCAGCAAGTTGATTTTTACTGTCATTTTTTCTTTTAGAGTCTTTAGCAGTATTATTTTTATTGACTTGATCCTGATAATAATGATCAGGATCAAGTCAATAATTTAGTAGAAATTTTAAAAGAAACAAGTAAATTAAATAAGACGAAGTTCCGTCTACAAGAATTTCAATCCAGGCCTGATGAATAGAATAACATCATTTTTGTTTAGTCGTTTTTCTTATATAATTTTTTCATTGTTCCAACGCTCTAATACTAATGTATTAGAACCATCAGTATTTTGTTGATATTTGATTGGTTGAAAACCAATTTTTTGGCTTTCACCAATGATAACTTCACCAGCATATTGTTGCGAGATTCTATCAATAAAGCTTTCAACTGGATACGGTTGATCCCAAAAACTCATATCTACAACTAATTCATACTCTTGACCATTCCAAGCAAATTCAATGTCATAGCCGTTTGATTGTGGAATTATTAAACTTTTATGATATAAACTTGTATTTTGAAGACTTTTTTCTTGTTCTGTATGACAAATGTTTAAACGATTTAAAGCTTTTTCTAAATAAAATAAATTTTGAAAACGAGTTTTAATGTGTGTAAAATGTGACATAGTTAATAATATTTGTACTCTATATATTTAATCAACATTGTAAACAATTAAAAATACAATTTTAGTCTATGTAATAACTATAAAATATTAATAAAAAAGTAAATGAAGATTATCAATACTTTTCAATTCTACTAAATGTCAGCGGTAGAGAAAATATTAACTGGCCATCCTTGGCAAAAGGAGATATCGCCGGTAAGATAGAGGAAATAAAGTTCCTAACACGTGTTACTTTACCAACTTTCATGGTTAATTATTCTTTTTTTATCGTATCTGTTTATCTTTAAGATAAACAGATACGATAAAAAACTCCCGGAGGTAAATCAGCTTCTGCCAATAAATCAAAGATTGGTACCTCGGCATTATAATAGATTTCTAGAATTCTTTTATGAATTCTAATTTCAAAATGTTCACGGGAATCTTTATCTACGTGTGGTGATCGTAAAACACAATAAATGCGTCGTTTTGTAGGTAACGCAACTACCCCAATAGAATCTAAAGGAGTGTTTTGTAAAATTTCTACGATCTTTTTACAAGATGAATTTAATAATTCATGATTAAAAGACTCTAATCTTACACGAATTTTTGCATTCGTTTTTATTTCCATAAAAATTTTTATTTATTTAACAATTTTAGAAACTACACCTGCTCCAATTGTTCGGCCACCTTCACGAATCGCGAATCGCATACCTTCTTCAATTGCTACAGGATAAATTAATTCTGCTGTCATTTTAATACGGTCACCTGGCATTACCATTTCAACTGTTGAACCATCATCAGCTGTAAATTGCGTGATTGCACCAGTTACGTCAGTTGTTCGTACATAAAACTGAGGACGATATCCTGTAAAGAATGGTGTATGACGTCCACCTTCGTCTTTTGTTAAAACATAAACTTCTGATTCGAAATTTGTGTGTGGAGTAATTGTACCAGGTTTAGCTAATACCATACCACGTTCAATATTTTCACGTGTTACTCCACGTAATAAAATCCCAACATTATCACCAGCATAACCTTCTTCTAAGGTTTTTTGGAACATTTCAATACCTGTAATAGTAGTGGTTTGCGTCTTTGAAATACCTACAATTTCAACACTTTCACCTACTTTTACCACCCCACGTTCGATACGGCCTGTTGCAACTGTGCCACGACCTGTAATTGAGAAAACATCTTCAATTGCCATTAAGAATGTTTTTTCTGTATCACGTTCTGGTGTTGGAATATATTCGTCAACAGCATCCATTAATGCATAAATTTTATCCACCCATTCATTATCACCACGTTTAACACCTGGATTAGCTGTAATCGCTTCAATAGCTTGTAAAGCAGAACCAGAACAAATTGGGATATCATCCCCTGGGAAGTCATAAGCAGATAATAATTCGCGAACTTCTAATTCAACTAATTCTAATAATTCCGCATCATCTACTTGGTCTTCTTTATTTAAAAATACTACAATATTTGGAACACCTACTTGTTTTGATAATAAAATATGCTCACGGGTTTGTGGCATCGGACCATCGGCAGCAGATACTACTAAAATTGCACCATCCATTTGTGCGGCACCTGTAATCATGTTTTTCACATAATCCGCGTGACCTGGACAATCTACGTGTGCATAATGACGATTTTTCGTTTCATATTCAACGTGCGCTGTATTAATTGTAATACCACGTGCACGTTCTTCTGGAGCACCGTCAATATCGGCATAAGCCTTGGCTATCGCACCACCCTCAATTGCTAATGTTGCAGTAATTGCGGCAGTTAATGTTGTTTTCCCGTGGTCAACATGACCAATCGTACCAATATTAACGTGTGGTTTTGTACGTTCAAACTTTTCACGTGCCATTAGAAAATTCCTTTTTATTTTTAAAAATTTGAATGTTTATTTTTTTAGCTTTTAGCGAGAATGAATTTTGAAATAAACTAATATCTAAAATGAGCAAAAGCTTTATTTGCTTCAGCCATTCTATGAGTTTCTTCTTTCTTTTTAATAGTATTACCGATATCATTAGCTGTGTCAATGATTTCGTTAGCTAATTTTATTGACATACTTCGTCCAACACGTTGGTCAGAATAGCGAATAATCCAACGTAAAGCTAAGTTCGTTGCTCGGAAACCACTCACTTCAACTGGTACTTGATATGTGGAACCTCCTACTCTGCGAGCTTTCACCTCAACAATAGGACTGGCATTTCGAATTGCTTTTTCAAAAATTGCTAATGGATCTTCATTTGTTTTTTTTTTAATAATATCAAATGCTTGATATACAATATTTCTTGCAATTGTTTTTTTTCCAGATTTTAAAATTCTTGTAATTAATAAACTAACTAAATAACTACTATATAGTGGGTCAGCTTGCGGAAAACGTTTTTTTGATATATTTCGACGAGACATAATTTAATTGATAAAATTATTTAGATTTCTTTTTTATTTCTCAGCCTTTGGTTTTTTAACACCATATTTTGAACGGCCTTGAGTTCGATCTTTTACACCCCCAGTATCTAAAGCCCCTCGAACAATATGATAACGAACCCCTGGTAAATCTTTTACTCGACCACCTCGAATTAAAACAACAGAGTGTTCTTGTAAATTATGTCCAATTCCTGGAATATAGGCAGTAACCTCAAACCCTGAAGTTAATCTTACACGCGCAACTTTTCGAATTGCTGAATTGGGTTTTTTGGGTGTTGTTGTGTAAACTCGTGTACAAACTCCACGTCGTTGCGGACAATTAACAAGTGCTGGAGATTTTGTCTTTTTCTTAATTTGTATACGTGGAGAGCGAACTAATTGTTGAATAGTTGGCATAAAATTCTATACTGTTTTAATTTGATTATTCTTCGTTTGTATTTAAGCGATATTTTTTCATAAATTTTTCAACTCGACCTTCACTATCAATCATAACTTGTGAATTCGTATAAAATGGATGGTTTGCTAACCAAATATCAACTTGTAACTCTTTTTTTGTAGAACCAATTAAACAAATTGGTTTCCCATCATAAAAAACTGGTGTACTTTTAAACCAGTTCGGATGTATATCAGATTTTGGCATATTTTCTTTTAGATTTTAATTAATATAGAAATAGAGACTAATTAACGTTTTGAATATTGTGGGGCTTTTCGTGCCTTTCTTAACCCATATTTTTTACGTTCTTTAATTCGAGCATCTCGAGTTAAAAATCCAAATGGTTTTAAAATAGGTCGGTTACCCTTATCCATATGGCACAGTAATCGTGCCACACCTAATTGAATTGCTTGTGCTTGACCTGTAAGACCACCCCCATTCACTAAAGCTACAATATCGAATTGATTTTCTAGACTTAGCTTTTGTAACGGTCCCCATACAGTGCGTAAATAAGTATCATTATATTGTAAATATTTCTCTCCTGGAGTTTTATTAATTATAATATTTCCTGTTCCTGGAATTAGAAAAACTCGTGCGGTTGATTGTTTTCTTTTACCGATACCAATCTGATCTTTTTGAAAGATAAATTCTTGTTTCGAATTCATAAATTTTAAAAATTTATAATTAAGTTTTATTATTCATTTATATTTTTTTTTAGATAGATTAAATTTTTTAATCTAAAGAACTAGTTCCATTACTAAATGCTGAATTAGAATAAAAATTTGAAACATCAATTTTTATTGGTTTTTGTGCTTGATGTGGATGTTCCTTAGTATTATAAATCCGTAATCTTCGCATTAATCGTTTCGTTTCTGTTTCTGATAACATACCTTTTACAGCACGTTGAATCGTAAATTTTGGAAGACAATCTTTGACACTTTTAATAGTTAATGCATGACCTGGTCGGCCTGGATTATTAACAATAAAATGTTTACTATCTTCATTAACAATAATTGAGTTGGCATTTAAAAGAATTATATAATCACCTGTATCAATAGATGGATGATATTGTGGTTTAATTTTACCACGTAATAATGCAACTAAAATGGTTGCAAGGCGACCTAACTTTTGATCTTCGCAATCGATAATAAACCAATTTCGATTTCTTGGATCGTTTGTTGGTAAAAATGTTTTATTTAATGAATTCATAATTTTTATACAAATAGAAGATTATTAATTAAAAATTTCTTAACTAGTTTATCTAACTATGTAAGACTAATACCCAATTTGTTTTTCAATGTTGAAAAAACTTCATCGGCAGATTTTCGACCAAAATTCTTAAGTTCTTGCAATTTCTCTGGAGAATATTGTAATAAATCTCCCACAGTATTAATTTTGGCTTTCTTTAAGCAGTTGTATGCTCGAACAGACAATTGTAACTCTTCAATAGCAATATTATTATAAGGTTCAATACTAATTGAATCAGTCTGGACGTCTTCGTGTTTATTTTCAGTTTTATCTGTATTGTGAATCAAAGCTGCAAATAAGTCAATAATAATCTGTGAAGCAGATTCTAAAGCTTCCGTTGGTGAAATACTTCCATTAGTCCAAATATCTAAAAATAAACGTTCAGTAATATCATTTGAACAATCATATATATTCTCAATTTTAAAATCTACTTTTTGTACTGGCATAAAAATTCTATCAAGCTGTAAATAATTTTCATCTTCTTCCAGAAAAGTTTGAGAAGCTAATTTATAACCAGTCCCATAGTCAAATTTAAATTCAATTTCAAGAATACTAGAAGTTGAAAGTGTTGCAATATAATGATTTGGATTAATAATTTTGAGATCGTCTGGTAATTCAATTAAATCAGCTGTTACAACATTTGGTCCTTGAATTTTTAACCGACCAAATTGAGTTTCTTTCGTTTTACTTTTTAAAACAATCCCTTTTAAATTGAGTAAAATTTCAAGAATATCTTCTCGTACTCCAGGAATAGTTGAGAATTCATGACTTACGCCTGCAATTCGGACTGCAGAAATTGCCATTCCCCCTAAATCACCTAACAAAACTCGTCGTAACTGATTTCCAATGGTTATTCCCTGTCCTGGCTTTAATGCATTAATAACAAATTGTCCATGACAAGCACCTGATTGAATTTTTTCAGAATTCAGACATTTTATAAACATATTATTCATAGTTTCTCAATCTAGAAATAGAAATTCTAAACACGACGTTTTTTTGGAGGACGACAGCCATTATGTGGAACTGACGTAATATCTTGAATTGATAAAATATCAAACCCTGCTCCTTCGATTGCTCGAATTGCTGTTTCACGTCCAGATCCTTGTCCTTTTATTAAAATTTCAACATTTTTCATCCCCGTTCCTAAAGCATCTAACGCAGCTTTTTCAGCTGCAGTTTGTGCTGCAAAAGGTGTACTTTTTCTAGCACCTTTAAACCCTGAACTTCCAGCTGATGCCCATGAAACTGTATCACCAGCTAGATTTGTAATTGTTACAATTGTATTATTAAAAGTTGATTGAATATGAACAATCCCACTCGTAAAACTATTTTTATCTTTTGTTAATTTTTTTGTTGTTTTTGCCATGTAAAATTTTAAATAAGTCTATAAGATTAATAGATAGTTATTTCTTTTTATTAGCTACAGTCTTTTTCGAACCCTTTCTTGAACGTGCATTAGTACGAGTTCGTTGACCACGAACTGGTAAATTATTACGATGACATTTACCGCGATGACAATTAATTTCATTTAATCGTTTAATATTTAATCCATTAAATCTACGTAAGTCACCTTCTAGTTTGAATTCACTTTCTTCTAATGTTTGACGTAGTATAGTTGTTTCTTCTGTTGTTAAATCACTTGTTCTTGTATCTGGATTAATGTTGGCAAGCTCTACAATTTTCTTGGCCGAAGTTATACCAATTCCATGAATATAAGTCAGTGAATAAGTAATCTTTTTGTTTCTAGGTAAATCAACACCTACTAATCTAACCATCTTTCTACTCCTTTCAATTATTATCCTTGACGTTGTTTGTGCTTAGGATTGACACAAATTACCATAATTTTTCCATGTCTTTTAATTAATCGACATTTATCACACATTTTTTTTACTGATGGACGAACTTTCATAATTATTTTTAGAAGACTAATTTTTTTACTATTGATACATATTATTGTAAATATTTGAGTAGTAAATATTTTTTACTTCACGAACTAAATCTAAAACTACACCTGCTAAGATAAGCAAGGATGTAGTACTTAAACCATTTAAACTTGTAATATTTAACGTTGATTCAATAAAGTTCGGTATGGTGACGATTATCGCTAACATTGTGGCACCAAGTAAAGTAACTCGTTTCATTACTTGCTTCAAATAAAACGTTGTTTGAATACCAGGTCGAATTCCAGGAATTGTCACTGCCATTTTTTGTAATTGATCAGAAATATCCTTTGGATTTAAAACAATGGTTGAATAAAATGAACTAAATACTAGAATGAATGCAAAATATCCAATCCAATAAATAAATGATAAAGATGTAAGATTTATTGGAAGGTCAATCTTAGGTAATAAGCCAAGACCATTAATATAGTTTGGTACGACTAAAACTGCCGTTGTTAAAATAATGGGCATAACCCCCGCTTGGTTAAACCGAAGTGGAAGATAATTATTACTTATGACATAATCTTGTCCTGATCCTTGAGTTAGTTGTTTGGAAGAAATTAATGGAATACTTCGGACTCCCTCTTGTAAAAATACAATTCCATATAAAGAACCAAAAATCAATAAAAGAAAACCTAATTCTGCAAATATTGTTAAATTTTCACTAATCAGTGTTTTCATTAAATTAGGGAGATTCGAAATAATATTTATATAAATAAGTAAAGACGCCCCATTTCCTAGCCCATAATCTGTTATTATTTCACTTAGCCATAAAACAATCATGGCTCCTGTAGTTAACCAAACAATGATCTCAAATGCTAAAGTATAATTCCAATCAAAAAGAATTTGTCTTAAGTAAATTGCTAATCCAACACTTTGAATAATAGCCCAAATTAGGGTAATAAATCTGGTTAACCGATTGATCGATCTTCGACCAGCTAAATCACCTTCTTTTTGTAACTTAGCTAACTTTGGTGATAATCCTAATATTAATTGAACCAAGATTGATGCATTAATATAAGGAAAAATATTCAAAGTAAATAAACCAATTACAAAAGTATTATCACCTGAAAATGTACTAATAAGATTTTTTGCAACGGAATGAGTTTGAATATAAAAGGCTAAATCACTATGATTTACACCTGGAACCGGTAGAAACGTTCCTAATCTAATAAATAAGATTATTCCAAAAGTTACTAGAAATCGATTTAGTAAAATCGTTCGAATTTCTTTATTAATTTTCACAGCTTATTCTAATAGATAAGTTTGTTTATTCTAAGTTTCTCTTTTTTGATACTTGTGATTTTGTTGTTAAGTTTTGGAGTGCACAGACAGAAGCTCGAGCATTATTTAATAAATTATTGGAACCTAATTGTTTGGCAATAACATTTTTTACGCCTGCTACTTCTAATACAATACGAACGGCACCTCCAGCAATAACCCCAGAACCTTCAATCGATGGTCTCATAATAATAGAACAAGCTCCAAAATTACCTGTTACATTATGTGGAATACTTAAAGATTTTGTTAGTGGAAATTGAACAAGATTTTTTCGGCCATCTGTTTTTGCTTTTTTAAAGGCATTCACAACATCGTCAGCTTTTGCTACGCCAACACCAACTTTTCCATTTTCGTCTCCAACTACCACAATTGCTCGAAAACTTAATTTTTTACCACCTTTTGTAACTTTTGAGACACGACTAATTTTTATTAATCGTTCGACAAATTTGGGTTCTTGAGCAGCTCCTGAACGGCGCGAATTTTTTTTATTTACTCTTTTTAAATCAGTACTCATAAAGATTATTTAACTTGTATATTATATTTACAAATTTTTATTTAAAACTGTAGACCACCAGCTCGAGCACCGTCGGCTAATGCTTTAATTCGACCATGATATAGGTAAGGACCACGATCAAAAACAATTTTCGTAATATTTTTTTTTAAACTTAATTTAGCCAACTTCTCTCCCATGAATTTAGCAGCTTCACAAGTTCGTCCATTTGACATAGCTAGTTGAATGGAACGATCTAATGTTGAACATGAAATTAATGTTTTTGAATTTGTATCATCAATGATTTGTGCATAAATATTCTCATTAGAACGGAAAACTGACAATCTTGGTCGTTGATCGGTTCCTTTAATTCGACCACGTAAAGTGTCACGTTTTAATTTTTTATATTGGTCAGGTTTTAATTTTTTATTTTTTTTTTTTAACTTTAACAAAGTTTTTTGTGAAAATTTCATAGGTATAATTTTTAATTTTTTAAAAATTTCAATACTTTATAAGTCTTAGTTTTTCACTTACTATGATTTAAGTGAAAAATAACTCAGACATACACTAAGAATTAAGCAGTTCTTACTTACCAGATTTCCCTGCTTTTCGAATAATTTGTTCATCTTTATAAAGAATACCTTTTCCTTTATATGGCTCTGGTAAACGCCAAGCTCTGATGTTAGCAGCAAATAAACCTAAGGCTTCTTTATCACAGGATTTTAAATTAATTGTTGTATTCTGAACCACCTCTACGGTAATTTCGCTAGGGATATTAATTTTAACTGGATGACTATATCCTAAATTTAAGATTATTTCGTTTCCTTGAACAACGGCACGATAACCAACACCTTTTAAAATAAGAGTTAAATCAAATTGTTGAGAAACTCCTAATATCATATTATTAATTAATGTTCGATATAAACCATGCAATGCTCGGCTATCTTTTTTCTGCTCTTTTATTTTTACATTTAGCTGGCCATTATCTTCCGTAACCAAAATTGATTTTGGAATGTGGTTTTCTAATGTTCCAAATTTTCCTTTCACTGTAATTTTTGAATCAGTGTAATTAATATCTACACTATCTGGTATAGTAATGGGCAATTTTCCAATACGTGACATTTTAGAAACTCCTTGTAGCTACCAAATATAACATAAAACTTCGCCACCAATCCCAAGTTCTTTAGCTTTTAGATTGGTCATTACTCCTTTTGAAGTAGAAACAATCGCAATTCCTAAATTATTTAGAACTTTTGGCAATTCTTTTGAACTGGAATAAACGCGTAATCCAGGTTTACTTACACGTTCAAGTTTATAAATCACAGGTTGGCGTGATTTTCCAGTATACTTTAACGATATTAGTAAGTAATTTTTATTATTTTCAGAATATTGCTCAAAATCTTCAATATATCCTTCGGCTTTTAATATTTCTGTAATAGCTAAAGACATTTTAGTAGAAGGAATTTGAACAATTTGATGTTTTACCATATTCGCATTTCTGATGCGTGTTAACATATCTGAAATGGTGTCATTTACCACAATTATCTCCTTATGAAATATAATTTTTAAATATTAATCTTGAGCTTGTGACCAACGTTTGCGTTTTAACAATCGTTTTTTATCCCAGGCTCTACTTATCTCGGCAAATGATTCATATTTATCATAATATCCACAATCATTTAATGGGAATCTTAAAAATTTAAATAAAATCATGCCATTTAAAATTTTGTCAATCGATTCTGAACGGTATTTGGGTGAACCGTGATCCATAACGATTGTAATTGTAAAACCTTGAATTTGATCGACATCATCGTATTCAATCTCCGGAAAGATTAGTTGTTCTTTTAAACCTAATGTGTAATTACCAGATTTATCGAAACTACGTAAGGATAATCCCCGAAAATCTCGAATCTGTGCAAAAGTAAAGAATAATAATTTTGTTAAAAATGTATACATTTTTTCACCACGTAGGGTTACCGTTAACCCTAATTCCATTTCTTCCCGAATTTTAAAACCAGCAATTGCTTTTTTCGCTTTTGTCACTACTGGTTTTTGGCCTGTAATTTTTTCAAATTCTTCAATATTTTTTTTTAAAATATTGGTATTTTGTGCCGCTGCTCCAAGACCACGATTAATCTGAATTTTTTTCAGTTTCGGAACCGTATGCGTATTTTTAAAAAGTTTTGAGCTATTTTTAATTAAAATAGGTTTAATACCATTTTCATATTCTTTCTTAATATCACCAAGAAGATTATGAATTTCAGCAATTTCTTCTAATGAATGTTGATTTAGCATATTAAGATCTTTCTGTTAAATTTAGTTTTACATTTGAATGATGAATTGGAGCTTCCAATTGTTTAATTTCTCCAATTTCATTTTCTGTTTTTGGTTTAATGTGTTTAAATTTAAAATTGATTCCTTTGACTACTATTTTTCCAGTTTTTCGATCAATTTTTGTAATTTCACCAGTCTCATTTTTATGGAAGCCTGAAATTACAGTGACAACATCACCAACTTTTACATGTAATTTTTGACTTTTTGGCATTTATAAAACCTCCGGAGCTAATGATACAATTTTAGAATAGTTTTTATCACGAATTTCTCGAGCAACAGGGCCGAAAACACGTGTTCCTCTGGGATTGTTATCCATATTTACAATTACCGCTGCATTATCGTCAAATCGAATATACATACCATCCTTGCGACGAATACTTTTTGTAGTCCGCACTACAATTGCTCTTATTACATCGGAACGTTTGACTGGCATATTTGGAATGGCTTCTTTTACAACGGCAATAATTGTATCACCAATTTTGGCATACTTTTTATTTCCACCTAATACCCTGATACACATAACTTTTTTTGCACCCGTATTATCAGCTACGGTTAAAATTGTTTGAGGATAAATCATAATAATCTCAATTAACTTACTAAAGATGATTTTGAAAGAATTTTAATTAATTTCCAACGTTTTCTTTTACTTAATGGCCGACATTCTTGAACTAATACTTGATCACCAATATTAGCTTCTTCTAACTCATCATGTGCTAAATATTTTTTTGTTTTAATTAATGTTTTTGAATACATTGGATGGGGATATCTATTTTCAATCTCTACCACCACAGTTTTATTCATTTTGTCACTAATTACAATACCAATTTCTTGTTTTACTGGCATTCAAAGCTCCTTAATTTTCGATTGAATAGTAGTTAACTTTTATCTTTTAATATTACGATTGTTCAAGATTTTGTAATCTTAAGGTTAAAAGTGTTTTTAATTGAGCTAAACGTCGTTTTGCATTTTTAATTTCATGTGATTTAAATGTTTGGCGAGTAGCTTGTTTAAAACGAAGATTGAATAATTGATTTTCAGTTTCAATAATTGCTTCAGAGATTTCGTCATTTGAAAGAGAGATAATATCAGCAAACTTAGATAAACTCATGTTCTTTAATTAATAGTGTCTTTAACAATAAATTTTGTTTTGATTGGTAATTTGTAAGATGCTAGTTTTAAGGCAGCACGAGCTACTTCTTCTGGAACTCTTCCAATTTCAAATAAAATTGTTCCCGGTTTCACCACGGCCACCCAATAATCTACAGCCCCTTTACCAGATCCCATTCTTGATTCGGCAGCTCGAGCTGTTACCGTTTTGTCTGGAAAAATTCGAATCCATAATTGTGCGCCACGCTTCGTATACCGTGTAATTGTTCGACGAGCGGCTTCAATTTGGCGTGAGGTAATCCAACTTGGTTCTTGAGCTTGCAAGCCAAAGTTGCCAAAACAAATTTCATTCCCACGAGTTTTGGTACCTCGCATACGACCACGATGATATTTTCGATATTTTGTTCTTTTTGGACTTAGCATAATAAATCAATTTAGTAAAACTATAAATTTTTTAATTTTATTTAATCTTTATTTTGATAGAATTTCACCTCTAAACAACCAGATTTTAATACCTAAAACACCGTAGATAGTGTTAGCTTCTTTTGTTGCATAGTCAATATCTGCTCGTAATGTTTGAAGTGGTACACGTCCTTCTCGAACCCATTCACTTCTGGCAATTTCAGCACCATTTAGACGACCTGAAACTTGAATTTTGATACCTTTAACATTTTGTTTTTGAGCACGTTGTAAGGCTTCACGCATAGCCCGTTTAAAAGCAACACGTTTTTCTAACTGTTCTGCCACTAAATCGGCAAGCAAAGTTGCATCTAAGTCAACTTTTTCAACTTCTAAAACATTAATGGTAAATTGACGATTCGAAGGTACGATTTTTTTAATCTTATTTAATAAATTTTCTAATCCAGAACCTAAGTCTCCAACTAAAATACCAGGTTTTCCCGTTTCAATATTTAATTGGATTTGATCATTTAATCCATTACGATTAATTTTCACATTGGAAATACTATTTACTTTAGAGATAGTTTCAATATATGTTCGAATTGTATTATCTTCTTTTAACAGATTGGCATACTGATTAAAATTTGCATACCATGTTGATTTATGATCTTGAGTAATTCCTAATCGAAATCCTAAAGGATGCGTTTTTTGACCCATAGAATTAATCCTTTTTCTTTTTAATCAATTTTGTTATTTGTTTATTTAATTAACTTCTTTCATTACCACTGTAATATGACAAGTCGGTTTTAAAATTTTATAAGCTCTTCCTTGGGCTCTTGGGCGGATACGTTTTAATTTTGGGCCTTCGTTCGCAAAAGCTTCATCAATGATCAACTTTTTTTTATCTAATCCATAATTATGTTTCGCATTTGCAGCAGCTGAATGAACGACTTGCCAAATTGGACCACTAGCCTTATAAGGTAAAAATTCTAAAATCATTAACGCTTCTTGATATGAACGACCTCGAATTTGATCTAAAACGCGTCGTATTTTATGCGGAGACATACGTATATACTTCGCTATTGCTTTTACTGATTGAGTATCTGACATAAGTAATTATTTTGAAAGTCTAATATTTCATCTAATATCGAGATGTTGAATCCACAATATTAAAAATTATCGATTGAACGATTGATTTTCAATGCTTAGTTAAGAGTTTCCACGACTGTGGGGTTCCGAGGATTCCATTTTACCACAATGATTCTTGTTTCTTTGTTGGTACTTTCGTTTTATAGAAAAACTTAACCGTTATGTAAGTAAATTGACTCAAAGGTTGAGATTCCTTACTTAAAAATTTGTTAGGTTTCGAATCTTCTTCTATATAAATTTCATTTACCCATATATCAAAAAAATTAATGGAATAATTATTTTGCAATGAAATAATAGGCGAATACAAAATAGCTAACAATCTTTCATATTCATTTGAATCGAATCTAAATTGGTATAAAATATCATCAATCCCATAATAAATATATTTATTTTGAAAACTATTGAGAATAAATTTAGCTAGTAAAGATAATTTACCATCATATTTGATTTGAAATGTTTTACATTTTATTTCAGTTGATTTTGGGTATTGAAGTGGTTTACCTTCGCTTCGACTAGTCAATTTACGTTTTTTTACAACTGAAATTTCTTCATTACATTTACATCTATTTTCAAATAGAATTTGATTCATTATTAATTGAATTATCGTTTAGCTTTTCTATCGGCTTTAATATGAGTTTTGAAATTTTTAGTTGAAACAAACTCACCTAATTTATGGCCAACTAATTGATCGGATATAAAAACTGGAACATGTTGTTTTCCATTATAAACGGCAATTGTAAAGCCAACCATACTAGGCAAAATTGTTGAAGAACGGGACCAAGTTGTAATTGTTGTATCTTTTTTTCCTACTTTACTTAATTGATTAATTTTTTTTAATAAATGGTAGGCAACAAATGGACTTTTTTTTAATGATCTTGGCATTTTAAAAATATTTTTTATAATTGCTATAGTAATAATTTAAAACTTACGAACGTCGACGAAGAATATAGGCGTCACTTACTTTTTTGTGCTTTCTTGTCTTCATTCCTAAAGCTGGCTTACCCCATGGAGTTAAAGGACGGGTTCTACCAATTGGTGCACGACCTTCCCCACCACCATGAGGGTGATCACATGGGTTCATTACAGAACCCCGGACAGCTGGACGTTTTCCTAACCAACGCGTTCGACCTGCTTTACCACTTTGAACTAAAAATGCATCATTATTGCTAACTTCACCAATTGTTGCAAGACATTCTTTTCGAATTAAACGAATTTCTTTGGAAGGTAATCTTAAAGTTACATAGTCTCCTTCTTTTGCTAAGATTTTTGCAGAAGTTCCACCAGCGCGAACAATCTGTCCACCCCGATTTGGAATTAATTCAATGTTATGAACGGATGTCCCTAAAGGAAGTTCTTCTAGTGGTAAGGTATTACCAATAGTTAAGGAAGAACCAGATCCTGAAATAATGGTATCACCAACGTTTAAATTTTTAGGTTGTAAAATATATCGTTTTTCACCATCTTTATAATGGATTAAGGCAATCCGAGCATTTCGATTTGGATCGTACTCAATTGCGGCAACGATACCTTCAATACCATATTTATTTCTTTTAAAATCAATTAATCGATAAAGTCGCTTATGACCACCACCTCTGTGACGTACAGTAATAACACCTCTATTATTTCGACCTTTACTACGATGATTTTTACATATTAAGCTTTTTTCTGGTTTAGCTTTTGTTATTTCACTAAAAGTTGATAATGCACGGTTTCGTGTACCCGGCGTATAAGATTTATAAAGACGAATACTCATAAATTAAATTATTTTTTGATTGATTAACTATCGGTAAATAAATTGATCACATCGCCTTCTGATAAAGTTACGATTGCTTTTTTATATTGTGGTTTCCAACCAATATATCGACCAACACGTTTTTTTTTTCGTGGAAGACGGCAAGTATTAATTTTGATTACTTTGACATCAAATAAATTTTCAATGGCTTCCTTAATTTCGATTTTGTCTGAATATCGATCCACAACAAAACTATATTGATTATTTTCTAAAAGTCGTGTGGCCTTATCTGTAATGATTGGATATTTAACAATTTGTACACTACTACGAGAAGAATTGATAGAATTATTCACAATAAATCTCCTTGATATCATTTATGGCTGCTGGCGTTAAGATAATTTGCTTCGCTTTCAACAAACTTAATGTATTTAAGTTGGAAGCTGAAATCAATTCTACAGTTTTAAGATTTTGTGTTGCTAATTTTAGTGATGTAGTCTTTTTTGATACCACTACTAATAATCTTTGATCTAAGTTAATTCTACAATTTTTACAAATTTCTAAGAATGATTTTGTTTTTGGTTGGATTAACTGGCTTTCTAAATTCTCAACAATTAAAATACTATTTTTTTTATTGTATAACAAAGTTTGTAAAGCTAAACGACGCTCTTTCTTATTTAATTTTGTAGAAAACGTTCTTGGTTTAGGACCAAAAATCACACCACCACCTTTCCATAATGGTGAACGATTTGAACCCGCTCGAGCTCTACCCGTTCCTTTTTGTTGCCATGGTTTCCGACCACCACCACGAACTTCACTTCGTGTTTTTGTCGAAACTGTACCTTGTCTTTTAGATCTGAAATGTCTTAAAACATCTTTATGTAATAAATAATTTCCGGATGTTTCTAAGATATTTAATTGTAATTCTTGTTTAGAATCTACTTGGTTTCCATTTATATCTAATGGAGTATATGCTATAAATTTTTGAACGGTCATACTTTCTTTTATCAGTTTTTTTGTAATTTCAGTTAAATTATTCTGAAGGAACAATACTTAATAAATTTCCTGGCTTACCTGGAACAGAACCTTTGATTACTAAAATATTTTCTTCTGGATTTATTTGAATAACTTTAAGTTTTTGAATGGTTGCAACTTTATTTCCTAATTGACCCGCCATTTTTTTGCCAGGTAAAACACGCCCAGGTGTTGTCCCCATACCAATCGAACCAGGTGCTCGATGATTTTTTGAACCATGAGTCATTGGTCCTCGTGCAAAATTATAACGTTTTTGAAGACCTGAAAACCCTTTACCAATACTTTTTCCTCGAACGTTTACTAACTGTCCTTCAGAAAATGCATCCACATTTAAAATTTGACCAATTTCAAACTCATTATTTTCATTTATTCTAAATTCCTTTAAATATTTTAAAGGCTGAATATTCGATTTTTGTAGATGGCCTAATTCTGGTTGTGTTAATGCTTTACTTGGGACATTTCCGTAACCTACTTGAATTGCATTATATCCATCTTTTTCAATCGTTTTTACTTGTGTAATAACACAAGGTCCAACTTTTAAAATTGTAACTGGTATAATATTACCTGACTCATCGAAAATTTGAGTCATCCCAATTTTATTGCCCAATAAACCTATAGCCATGGTATTCCTCCAAATTTATTTTTTGCTTTTTTATTTAATTAAAGTTGCTGAATTTCTATTATTTTTCAAATAAACTAACTATCATTAGTAAATTGCTCTTACTAGTTTAAAGAATTTACTATTTTTTGTCTACATAAAACGTTTTAACAACTTTATTATTTTGAAATTACTATTGCGTATCCTTGGGTTATATTTATCTATTTTTTTTTTTATACTTAAAGCAAAAATAGATAATATAAGGATTTCATCAAATGGCAAAAGTTGTAGGAATTGATTTAGGTACTACGAATTCCGTAGTAGCTGCAATTGAAGGTGGTCAACCTAGTGTAATTATTAATGCAGAAGGTTTACGAACAACTCCTTCTATTGTTGCTTATACAAAAAAACAAGAACTTTTAGTAGGGCAGATTGCAAAACGTCAAGCAGTTATTAACCCAGAGAACACGTTTTTTTCTGTAAAAAGATTTATTGGATCAAAAGAGAAAGAAGTTTCAGAAGAGTCAAAACGATTACCATATAGTGTAGGTAAAGATCAAAACGAAAATATTAAAATTAAATGTCCAGCGTTAAACAAAGATTTTAGTCCAGAAGAAATTTCTGCTCAGGTCTTAAGAAAATTAATTAATGATGCAACAGATTATTTAGGACAAGAAGTCACACAGGCCGTTATTACTGTACCAGCATATTTTAATGATTCCCAACGACAAGCGACTATGGATGCTGGAAAGATTGCTGGAGTCGAAGTTTTACGAATTATTAATGAGCCAACGGCTGCTTCTTTAGCTTATGGATTAGATAAAAAACAAAATGAGACAATTTTAGTATTTGATTTAGGTGGTGGTACCTTCGATGTTTCAATTCTAGAAGTTGGGGATGGAATTTTTGAAGTTTTATCAACAGCTGGTGATACAAACTTAGGTGGAGATGATTTTGATAACGTTTTAGTAAATTGGTTAATTAACGATTTTAAAGAAAAAGAAGGAATTAATTTAACTAATGATATTCAAGCTTTACAACGTTTAACAGAGGCAGCAGAGAAAGCAAAAATTGAGTTGTCGACTGTTGAAAAAACAACTATTTCATTACCATTTATTACAGCAGATCAGACAGGTCCAAAACATATTGAGCAAGAGTTAACAAGAGAAGTTTTTGAAAATCTTTGTAAAGATTTAATTGATCGTTGTCGTATCCCAGTAGAAAAAGCTTTAAGTGATGCTCGATTAGATAAATCAGATATTAATGAGGTAGTTTTAGTAGGTGGTTCGACACGAATTCCGGCCATTCAAAAGTTAGTAGAGTCTTTAACAAATAGAAAACCAAATCAATCGGTTAATCCTGATGAAGTAGTTGCAATTGGTGCTGCTATTCAAGCAGGTATTTTAGCAGGTGAAGTGAAAGATGTTTTATTATTAGATGTAACTCCATTATCATTAGGGGTAGAAACACTTGGTGGAGTTATGACGAAAATTATTGCTCGAAATACAACGATTCCTGTTAAAAAATCAGAAATGTTCTCTACAGCTGTAGATAACCAAACAAACGTAGAAATTCATATTTTACAAGGTGAACGTGAATTAGTTTCTGGTAATAAAAGTTTAGGAAACTTCCGATTAGATGGTATCCCAGCTGCGGATCGAGGAGTCCCACAAATTGAAGTAACCTTCGATATTGATGTAGATGGTATTTTATCTGTAAAAGCTCGAGAAAAAGAAACAGGTGTTGAACAATCTGTTACCATTCAAGGTGCTTCAAATCTAAGTGAAACAGAAGTTGAAGATATGCTCCAAGAAGCGGAAAAATTTGCAGCTGCAGATAAACAGAAAAAAGAAAAGATTGATTTAAAAAACCAAGCAGAAGCTTTATGTTTCGAAGCTGAAAAAGAGCTAAATTTAGTTAAAGAAAGTATTTCAGAAGATCAACAAAAAACTATTAGTGATTTAATTTCTGAAATTCGTCAAGAAATTCAATCTGATAATATTGAAGCTTTAAGATCAAAATTAGAATTATTAAAAACAAATATGAAAGATTTAATTGCAGCAAAAGCCGGTAATGATCAAAATTCAGATCCAATGTCGAATTTAAATGATTTATAATTTTGTACCAAGGCCTAATTTCAAACGAATCTTACGATTCGTTTGAAATTTGACTCTCATCTACAATAATACATTCCGTTGTTAAAATCATACTAGCAATAGATGTTGCATTTTGTAAAGCTGAGCGAGTAACTTTTGCTGGATCTACAATTCCTTCCTCATACATGTTTCCAAAGGTATTTTTAGCCGCATTATAACCTATCTCAAATTCTTGTTGTTGAACTTTTTCAATAATAACAGGGCCATTTATACCTGCGTTTTCAGCAATTCGTCGTAATGGAGCTAAGATAGCACGAGAAATAATCATCGCGCCAATTAATTCATCTTCTTTTAAATTATTTTTTGCCCATGTTACAAGATTTTCTGATAAATGTGTTAATGTTGACCCACCACCAGGAACAATACCTTCTTCGACTGCAGCACGAGTTGCATTAATCGCATCTTCTAATCGTAATTTTTTATCTTTCATTTCGGTTTCAGTTACCGCTCCAACACGAATTACGGCGATTCCTCCCGATAACTTAGCTATTCGGTCTTGTAACTTTTCTTTTTCGTACGCTGTATCAGCAATATTTACTTGTTTTCTAAGTTGTTCACATCGAATTGTAATTTCTTCAAGTGTTTGTCCATCTGCTACAATCGTTGTTGTCTCTTTATTTACAATAATTCGTCGTGCTTGACCCAATAAGCTTAATTGAATATTCTCTAAACTTAATCCCGCATCTTCTGTAATAAGAGTACCACCTGTTAAAATAGCAATATCTTCGAGCATTTGTTTTCTTAATTCTCCAAATCCAGGAGCACGAATAGCTACAACATTAATAATGCCACGTAATTTATTTAAAATTAAAGTTGCTAATGCTTCTTTTTCGACGTCTTGGGCAATTATTAAAAGTGGTCGTTTTGTTTTTGTAATCTGTTCTAAAATAGGTAATAAATCTTGTTGAACTAGAGTAATTCTTTTATCTGTTAATAAAATGTACGGATTATCATAAGCGACTTCCATTTTATCAGTATTTGTAATAAAGTAAGGCGAAATGAAACCTTTTTCTAATTTCATACCTTCGGTAATTTCTAATTCGGTCACAATCCCTTTTCCTTCTTCTAAAGAAATAACACCTTCTTTTCCAACTTTCGAAAGTGCATCTGCAATTAATGAACCAATTATTTCATCATTTCCAGCCGAAATCGATGCAACTTGTTGAATGGATTGTATTTCTTCTACTGGTTGTGCAAATTCGTTTATCTGAGTAACTAAATATTGAGCTGCTTTTTCCATCCCAAGCTTAATGGAAATTGGATTTGCTCCAGCTGCCACATTTTTTAACCCTTCTTTTACCATAGCATAAGCTAAAACAGTGGCAGTAGTGGTTCCATCTCCAGCTACATCATTTGTTTTTGACGCAGCTTGACGAATTAAGGAAACACCTGTATTCTCAATATGATCAGGTAATTTTATTTCTTTTGCAATCGTTACACCATCATTCACAATTTGAGGAGAACCGTAGGATTTTTCTAATACAACATTTCGACCTTTTGGTCCTAAAGTAACAGAAACAGCTTCAACCATTACTTCCATTCCACGCTCTAAAGCTCGTCGAGCATTATCCTGGTATAAAATTTTTTTTGCCATAATTATGGATCGTATTTCGTAAATTTTAATATAAAAAAGTTTAAATCAATAAATTAATTCAGGGGTTTAGGTTTGTGCAAGAGAAAAATCAAATTTTATTAATATTTTTTACTTTACGAAATGATCAATCTTTAGTAATATTAAAGTATGTAAGTATATTTTGGGCTTGTAGCTCAGTGGACTAGAGCACGTGGCTACGAACCACGGTGTCAGGGGTTCGAATCCCTTCTTGCCCAATATTAAAACTTTCTACTTCGTACTAATTTTATTAGTCTTGGGGTGTCGCCAAGTGGTAAGGCTGCGGACTTTGACTCCGCCATTCGTAGGTTCGAATCCTGCCACCCCAGTTTATTGCAAAGCCTAGTAAAGTACTTTAAACGTCCGAGTTTTTATTCTTTTCGAATACCTTTTAAAATCTCTTTGAGAGCTAATTTTAAAATAAAGCCTCTATATTTTTTTAATCTATCTCTTAAGAGTAGTACATTTTTTTCGTTTTCGAGGCTATTAATAATCTTGAATTTTTTTATTAGTTAATAAATCGTTTACTCTAGTCCAATTGAAAATTTTTTTTTGAATAAGTTTTTTTAATTTACATTCGTTGCATAATTAGAGTAGACTAAGATTATTACAACTTAAGTATAAAATTATGGAAGCAAAAATTCAATTTATCAAAGGTCTTGATGAGAAAGTATTACCAGATGTTCGTTTAACACGTTCCCGAGATGGAAGTACAGGAACAGCAACATTCCGTTTCAAAAATCCAAACATATTAGATAAAAATACAGCAAAAGAAGGTGAAATTACTGGAATGTATCTAATTGATGAAGAGGGAACCTTAGAAACTCGTGATGTAAATGCTAGATTTATCAATGGAAAACCAGAAGCAATTGAATCCATTTATATAATGAAAAGTCCTGAAGCTTGGGATCGATTTATGAGATTTATGGAGCGCTATGGGAAAACAAATGGATTAGTATTTACAAAAGCAAACTAAAAAAAAATTATAAAATTGAAAAGATGCAAGTACCATTAGAATGGATCAAAGAAGTAATAGGTATTGAAAATATTGAATTAGAAGAATTAATTGAAAGGCTAACTCTTGGTGGCTTTGAGGTCGAAGAAATTTTAGAAATAGAAATTAATAGTAAAAAACAACTAGTTTTAGATATTTCAGCCACTGCGAATCGATCAGATAGTTTGTCTATTCAAGGAATTTCATCAGAAATTGCTAGCTTGTTAGATAAACCAGTTAACCAATTAACGTATACGAACAAAATTGACGACTGGAAACAAAAGATCATAACTCAAAAAGAATCGATAATAGCCGATCTTGGTTACTCCACATTTTTAGCTTTTGAAATTAAAAATATTGATAATTTTACGGTTCCAAGATGGATCCAAGAAAAACTTATGAGTGCAGGTGTAAGACCAACGAATAATCTTTCAGATTTTCAAACATATATTTTATTAGAAACAGGATATCCGTTTGCATTCTATGATTTAGACAAAATTCGACAAAAGACCAATAGTTCAAAACTAGTTTTTTCAATTGAAAACCCAACAACCAATCAAGAATTTGTAGCTTCTAATTCTGCTATATATAAATTAAATGATTCAAATTTAATAATTAAAGCTAATAATTTTCCATTTAGTATTGCTGGAATGATTGAACATGAAGAAGCTATTTATTCCGAAAAGACAAAGACACTATTGGTTGAGGGGAGCATTTTTAATGCATCGAAAATTCGTCAACAATCCAGAAACTTAGGATTACGAACAGATAGATCAGCAAGATATGAGAAATCATTAAAACAAACCTATTTACTTGATTCGTTATATCGATTAATTTTTCTATTACGTGTTAATAATCCAAATCTTAAATGTAAACTTTGTAAGTTTTTACAAGAAAAAGAAGAAGCTTTAAAGATTATTAAATTAAATTATTCAACCATTCAAGAAATATTAGGCCCGATTTATGAAACAAGTACTAATGAGTCTAAGTTTATCCCACCAAAAAAAGTTAGTGAGTATTTACAACGGTTAAATTTTGAGTTTTCATATCAAAATTCTGAACTAACTTGGGATGTTCAAGTACCTCATTTGCGAAATGATGACATTAGAAGAGAAATTGATCTTATTGAAGAAGTTGGACGATTACACGGGTTTAATAATTTTTTAACTACCTTACCGAAAATTACGAAAATTGGAACAGAAGATCTTAGTTATAAAACTAGAGCAAAAATGACTTCATGTTTCTTAAATTTAGGTTTAAATGAATTAATTCATTATTCATTAGTTGGAGAAGACCAACCAAAAAGTAAAGTAAATCAAATACATTTAATTAATCCACTCTTAGCTGACTATAAAAATTTACGAACAAGTTTAGTACCAACGTTAATAGACACTGTCGCAGAAAATTTAAAACAAAGTAATCGTATTATCGAAGGCTTCGAATATGGACATGTGTTTTCTGGAGATATTCTAGATAATTTTAAAGAAGTAGAACATGTTGCTGGTATTTTTGGGGGTACAAAAGAAAAGTTATCTTGGTCCGAACCAAATCAAACAATAACTTGGTTCGAAGCAAAAGGAAAAATTGAACAGTTGTTTAAGCAACTAAATATGGGTGTATATTGGAAAATTGAATCCTTAGCTTCTAAAAATAATATTTTCCACCCTTATAGAACTGCAGAAATATATTTATTAAATGGCCAAAATTTAGGGAAATTTGGTCAGATTCATCCAGCTTATGCGAATATTAATGGACTACCTTCGGACATATATTTATTTGAGTTTAGTTTACAACATATTCAGAAGCAGCTTCAAGAAGATAAAATTCCTATTTTCCAAGAATATTCATTATATCCAAGAGTTATCAAAGATTTATCGTTTATTGTTCCAAAAGATAAAACTTTTATGGAACTCAAAAATGTACTTTCTTTGAATGGAACTAAGTTTTTATCAGAAATTAATTTATTAGATGAATATCGTGGTCCTTCAATTCCAAAAGACTGTACTAGTTTATGTTTGCAATTAATTTTTCAATCAAATAAGAAAACATTAGAAAATAAAGAGATTGAAAGAATTATAAATAATTTACAGACAGTCTTAACAAGTGAATTTAATGCAATTATTCGTGAATAATTGCATTATCCTCCACCTACAATAGTTACAATTTCAATCTTATCATTTTTTTGAATAGAAATTTGATCCCATTCGGTTTTAGAACAAATAAATTGATTATATTCAACAACTAAAAGAGATTGATTATATCCAAAATAATCAATTAAATCTGAAATAGTTGCTTGATATGTGGTTATATATTTTTGGCCATTCAAAAAAAATGAGCACATTTGATTCATAATTTTTATTTTTAAATTTATTGAAAATAAACTAGACGTAAGTCCCTAATTACTGATAAAGTATGTCAAAAGATAGTATGGCGGGTGTAGCCAAGTGGTTAAGGCAGTGGGTTGTGGTTCCACCATTCGCCGGTTCAAGTCCGGTCACTCGCCCTCGTTAGAATCTTTATCTTTTCTAAGTGTTTTAAAATCTATTTAGTCACAATTTTAAGTCATTTTTATGTCACGTTACAGAGGACCTAAATTAAAAATTAGTCGCCGTTTGGGACCATTACCCGGATTAACAACGAAAAAATCAAATAAGTTAAATCGACCTGGTAAAGATGGAAATACAAATGCTGATACTAGTAAAAAGTTAACAGAATATGGGGTACGTTTAGAAGAAAAACAAAAACTAAAGTTTAACTATGGTTTAACCGAAAGTCAGCTATTTCGCTATGTCAAAGAAGCTCGTAGACGACAAGGTGTGACAAACTTAATTTTATTCCAATTATTAGAAATGCGATTAGATACCATTTGCTTCACTTTAGGGTTTGCAAAAAGTATAGCACAAGCTCGTCAACTCGTAAATCATGGTCATATTACCGTAAATAAACAAGTGGTTGACATTCCAAGCTTTCAATGTCAATTAAATGATATTATTGGTGTAAAAGAAAAAAGTAGTTCAAAGATGTTAGTGGAACATAACATTAAAAACAATCAAATTTCTGAAATTCCAGCACATTTGAGATTCGATAGTTCAAAATTAGAAGGAAAAGTATTAGACTATTGTGACCGAAACGATGTTTCATTACAATTAGATGATTTACTTGTAATTGAGTATTATTCACGTCGTTAGTTTTTTCTTCTCAAATTCTGTTTTTAATAAAAAAAAATTAATTTATAAGATAGTTACTTACATATGTTAAAATTACGATTAAAACGATTAGGCAAAAAAAGATCTCCTTTTTATCGTTTGGTAATAATGGAAAATACCTTTAGACGAAATGGACGACCAATTGATGAAGTTGGATATTATAATCCGATGACAAAACAGTATAAATTTGATACAGAGAAAATAAAAATATGGTTAGGTTATGGTGTGAAACCTACTGAAACTGTATTTCATTTATTAAAAAAAGCAGAGATTCTATCTTAGTCTAGTCCTGGTTAGTCATATCAAGACTAATTATTTCTAGTTATGATAGTTAATAAATGATTTCTAAGGGGCTAATGGATGATTATGGATTGTTGAAAACTTTCTGAATCACTAACTCTGATACAAGTTTTCGAATTACTAACTATGACTGGATTTTCGGTATCCCATTTTAAATTTAGAAAATTGGTGCTTCTAGGTCACAGTCTCTACATATTGACGATGCTAAATATAAATTTTCGAAGTTAGAATCGATAAAATTGATGGATAAAAAGTCGACACGACTAAATTTAATACCCACAAAAGTACAGTTTTCAAACACACAATCTTTAAAATTAGATTTTCGCCATAATCCTTGGTTAAAACTACAATCATTAAATCGACATTTTATAAAGTCACCGTATACAATATCACAGTTTTGAAATTCACAAACTGAGAAACTTATTAGATAAAAATTACTTCCATTGATCATTTCATCCAACAGAATTTCGTGAATCAATTGTAAATTCTGATTGATTTTGAATAATATCCTTCAATAGTTTTTTCATATAATGGAGTATAATTGTTAATTAAATCAGTAAATTAATGAATCAACCGATACGCCTTCGTTACTCAATTCTTGATCTAGATATTGATGAATACGTTTTTGGGTTTCAACGTCGTGAGCGGTTTCTACCAAGTCAAGAATAAATTTCTCATATCCACCAAGGCTGCGAACGTATTGGTCTGCGATGTTATTAAGAATAAATTGTCAAACGTTTTATATTGATTGAGATCTGAGAGGGCCCTAAGAGTCGATTTTAAATGACTTGGTAGGTTTAATAGGAGATATTACCTTCAGATAAAATCGAGTCGAAAATCCACAGTTTTTAGTAGTGAAGATGAGAGATAAAATAATTAAGAAGAGTGAGAGAATCCTCACTCTTCATTCAAAGCTTTTTGAAAGTTTAAAAAGCCGTTTTGCATAGCATTGGAGAATTGTTCATTTTCGTAATTCTCCATAAAATCGTCACAATAACAAAATAAACCAGTTAAGAATCCACGAAGCTTTTTTGATCTTGGATCTGGTTGAAAATCTGTAACTTCTCCGCACTCAATTGAACTAGAAATTGATCACATCTAATCATTAAATTACGGTGGAGTCCAAAGACTCGATCACAAAACTCCTGACCATCGATTTTTCTATTGAGAAAGTCTTGCATTAATTCCTCAACTTTATAACGCTGTTCTCAAAAAATATGTTGTTCAACAGCTGCGTTATAATTAGACAGTTCCAAAGACTCTTCTGGACTTTCTTTATAAAAGGATTTACCTTGATTCTTGAAATCTTGGGAACGTTTTAATAATTGTATATGTCTTTGTTGATTGCAAGTCATTTTAAATTTTAATTATTAGAATTATCGATTTCTGAATCATCTACAGGTCTAATACCTATAACATCGTTTTCAAAACTCTTTATTGGAGTGATGCCTTTTGGAGGTAAATTGTTTACTTTACCACTAAACCAACCCTCTTCGCCACCGAAATTGTGAGTCGCTTTGAATTCAGTTTCTTGCTTTTTTGTTACTTGACAAGTAGTAACAAAATTTTCTAGATCACCTCCGTGATTTATTGAATTCACTCTAGAAGTCTCAACAACTCCAACAATTAACGTTTTAGGCTCATTTGAAAATGCAGAATAAGATTGAAGGGATTCTCCAAATCCAAGATTATGCCACTAAATACTGGGAATTAATACTGAATACTAAACAGCCTGTTTTCGATTGTTACCAGCCATTTCTGGAATTAATTGACCCCCATATTGGAATGGGTCATGTGAAATTTTTCTCCTTCATTTTGGTTATTTTGAGACTGGAAAAAAGGGTGCATAAGATGGACTGTTTTTGCTACGTAATTAAACTTATATTAATAACTGGGAACGGAGGGACTTGAACCCTCACGCCTATCACTAGGCAACGGATTTTAAGTCCGTCGTGTCTACCAATTTCACCACATTCCCAAGATGTTCAACTTAAAAAGTATGAAATTATTTCAAACTTATATAGTTTATACTATAACGTTAATAGTAATTGAAAACAAGAGTATAGTAAAAATATAATTAGGCGGCACCCAGATTCGAACTGGGGGTAGAGGATTTGCAATCCACGGCCTTACCACTTGGCTATACCGCCGTTAAAGACTTACCAAAAGTATAGCATACTATACTGGGAATTTCTTAGTTCATCTATCAATTATCAATTTTCCTTAAGACACTGTAGTCTCCCCTGAGTTCAAAAAAACGAGTTAATTAGTATATAATATTATAAAAAGTGAATAGAATCAGAACTTTATCTAGTTTAACTAGGAAAAATATTTATGTTTGAAAAATTTACTGAGGGCGCGATAAAAGTTATTATGCTTTCCCAAGAAGAAGCCCGTAGAATGGGGCATAATTTTGTTGGTACAGAACAGCTTTTATTAGGTGTAATTGGTCAACGTCATGGTATTGGGGCACGAGCTTTAAAAAAAATGAAAGTTACACTAAAAAAAGCTCGTAAGGAAATTGAATTATATATTGGTCGAGGAACGGGTTTTGTAGCTTCGGAAATTCCATTTACTCCCCGAGCAAAACGTGTCTTAGAAATGGCTGTTCATGAAAGTAAAGATTTAAGCCAAAATTTTGTTGGAACAGAGCATATTCTTTTAGCTTTAATTGCAGAGTCAGATGGTGTTGCAATGCGCACATTAGATAAGTTAAATATTGATATTCCAAAATTACGAAGTTTAATTTTTGCTTATATTGAAGAAACGCAAGAAGAAATTTTACGTCCATTAACGCAGGCCGAAAAATTCTTATTAGAGCGTGATAAAAAAGGGAGTCCTACCCCTACTTTAGATGAATATGCTGAGAATGTTACAAAAGAAGCTATCGATGGAAATTTAGATCCAGTAATTGGACGTGAAAAAGAAATCGATGACGTAATTGCAGTCTTAGCACGTCGAACAAAAAATAACCCAGTTTTAATTGGTGAACCTGGTGTAGGTAAAACTGCCGTTGCAGAAGGCTTAGCTCAATTAATTTTAACTGAAAAAGTACCTGATTTTTTAGATGGTAGTCTAATTATGGCCTTAGATTTAGGCTCTATTCTAGCAGGTACAAAATATCGAGGTGAGTTTGAAGAACGTTTAAAACGAATTGTGGAGGAAGCACAAAATGATTCCGCTGTAATTATTGTAATTGACGAAATTCATACATTAGTTGGTGCAGGTGCAGCAGAAGGTGCAGTAGATGCTGCCAATATTTTAAAACCAGCTTTAGCACGGGGTAAGTTCCGTTGTATTGGAGCTACAACTAATGATGAATATCGAAAATACATTGAACGTGATCCAGCCTTAGAAAGACGCTTCCAACCGGTCCATGTGGAAGAGCCAAGTGTTGGAACAACAATTGAAATTTTACGTGGTTTACGTTCAAAATTTGAACAACATCATACTTTAAGTTATCATGATAAAGCTCTAGAACAAGCTGCAATTCTTTCTGATAAATATGTTGCTGACCGTTATTTACCAGATAAAGCTATTGATGTTTTAGATGAAGCTGGTGCACGTGTACGACTAGAAAATCGTCGTTTACCTCTTGGTTTACGAAGTTTAATGCATGAGTTGCAAGAAACAATTAAAGATAAAGAAGATTGTATTAAAGAACATGATTTTGAAGCAGCAAAACAACTGTTAGATCATGAAATGGAAGTTCGAACACATATTCGAATTATGAAGCAATCTGCTTTAACCAGTGAAGCACGTGGATTTAGTCGTCGCGATGTAGATATGGTAACAGAAAATGATGTAGCGGATGTTGTTTCAAATTGGACTGGTATTCCTGTAGCAAAAATCACTGGTTCAGAATCGGCACGGTTATTAAAAATGGAAGATACGTTACATGAACGTATTATTGGTCAAAAACATGCTGTAGTAGCCGTATCAAAAGCAATTCGTCGAGCTCGAGTAGGCTTACGAAATCCAAACCGTCCAATTGCAAGTTTTATTTTTGCTGGACCAACAGGTGTAGGTAAAACTGAATTGACTAAAACCCTGTCAGATTATATGTTTGGTAGTGAAGAAAGTATGATCAGGCTAGATATGTCTGAATATATGGAGAAACATACGGTTGCTAAATTAATCGGTTCACCACCAGGTTATGTCGGTTATAACGAAGGTGGACAGTTAACCGAAGCGGTTCGTTCAAAGCCATATTCAGTTGTATTATTAGATGAAGTTGAAAAGGCTCATCCAGATGTATTTAATTTACTATTACAAATTTTAGACGACGGACGTTTAACAGATTCAAAAGGACGAGTAATTGATTTTACGAATACGCTAATTATTATGACTACTAACTTAGGTGCAAAAATTATTGAGCGTGAAAGTGGAATTAAAGGGAAGTCAGAGCAAGGTGAAGGTGGTTTTAAAATCACTCCAGATGCTGTTATTGGCTGGCAACCAGCCCCAGAACCTATTAAGGATCCTGAAATTTTTGAGCGGGTAACAAGATTGGTAAATGATGAATTAAAAAACTTCTTCCGACCAGAATTTCTAAACCGTATTGATGAAATTATTGTTTTTAATCATTTAACCCGAATTGATATTTGGGAAATTTGTGAACTAATGATTAAGTCTGTTCAAAATCGATTAAAAGAAAAAGGAATTAATCTTATTGTTGAACTTTCAGTACAAGCGTTTTTAACAGATGAAGGGTATGACCCAATTTATGGTGCTCGTCCATTACGCCGTGCCATTATGAAATACTTAGAAGATACTCTTGCTGAACAGTGTTTATCAAAAACTTTATATCCTAACACAAAAATTTATGTTCGAAGAAAAAAAGTAGAAGGAACATTGATGACTTATACAAATGAATTAGAAGTTGAAATCGATTTTAGTGATGTTGATCCAAGTTTATTAGAGGAATCTTCAGAAACAACTATTCAATCAGTAGGGTCTTCTTTAGAATCTGATCATTCAAACGAACAGCAGAATTCAGGTGATTCAGATGAACTTAAAGTTGGTCTAGGAACAGATAAACCAAAATCGACCGGTATTGGTGTAGGAAGTAAATTCTTTAAAAAATAATCTTACTTGTAAAAAAAATCTAATTAAATAAAACTAATTTCTAAATTTAGTTAGTTTTATTTAATTAGATTTTAACTTATGTAAATCCAAAAAATTATATATAATATAATGTGTATTTAATTAAAATATTTTCAAAGGATTATTACTTATGGATACTCGTTTAGTAGTAATTGCTGCACCATTATTAGTAGCAGCATCATGGGCTTTATTTAATATTGGTCGTTTAGCGCTTCAACAAATTCAACGTTTAACTCGCTAGTTGTTTATTTCGCAAAAGATCATCAAATCATTCATACTATTAATAATAATAAAATTATAAAAAAATTATGTCTCATACGGTTAAAATTTATGACACCTGCATTGGTTGTACTCAATGTGTACGCGCATGTCCAACAGATGTATTAGAAATGGTACCTTGGGATGGATGTAAATCAGGTCAAATTGCCTCATCACCACGAGTAGAAGATTGTGTTGGTTGTAAACGTTGTGAAACAGCTTGTCCAACTGATTTCTTAAGTGTTCGTGTGTATTTAGGAGCTGAAACAACAAGAAGTTTAGGTTTAGCTTATTAAATTTATTAGATTATAATAGAAAAGTTTATTCGCTTTTCTAATTATAATCTAATAAATTGATTTGATTATTTTCTTATTTAACTAGAGAAAAAATAAAGCAAATCTATTGAAATCTAATAGATAGAGTAATCTAGAAACTAACCACAATAAATTTTACTCTGATGTAAGACGACTTATTTGTTCTAAAGGTGAGCTAGCACTTGCATAATGTTTTTTTTCCATTCTTCCTGAAAGATAAGCTAAACGCCCAGCTTGAACTGCTAAATTCATCGCAGTAGCCATTTGTGCTGGATTTTTCGCTTGTGCGACAGCTGTATTCAATAACACAGCATCTGCTCCTAATTCTAAAGATTGAGCTGCTTCACTAGGTATTCCGATACCTGCATCGACAATCACTGGAATATGAGCATTTTCAATTATAATTTGTATATTATGTAAATTTGTTAATCCTTGACCAGATCCAATAGGAGAACCTAAAGGCATAACAGTTGCACAACCTAAGTCTTCTAAATGTAAAGCTAACATAGGATCTGCATTAATATACGGTAAAACAGTAAAACCTTTTTTTACTAAAAATTCTGCCGCTTTTAACGTACCAATTGGATCTGGAAGTAAATATTTAGGATCTGAAATAACTTCTAGTTTGACAAAAAAATTATCAGGTTGCCCTAATTGACACGAAAGTTCATGACCTAAGAACGCCATTCGAATTGCTTCTTCTGCTGTTTGAGCACCAGCAGTATTTGGTAATAGCCATAATTTTTTCCAATCTAATTTCCCTAAAAAATTTGTAGTATCATTTTTTAAATCTGGTGGAAGCCGACGAATGGCAACTGTTATAATTTCACAATTGCTATTTTCAATACTTTCAATTGCAGCCTTCGATGTCCGATATTTACCTGTTCCTAGAAGTAAACGTGAATTAAATACTTTTTCTCCTATTTGAAATCTATCTAAATGTTTTTCCATGAATAACTTTGATTTTATAATAACTGTAACTCCCCAGGTAGGACTTGAACCTACGACCAATCGGTTAACAGCCGATTGCTCTACCACTGAGCTACTGAGGATATATCAACTACCTAGACTATACCATAAGTTTCGAAAAAGAACAAATAATTTTATTAAAAAATTTTTAATAAAATTATCCTTGTTTCTGAAAAACTAAAAATCGTAAAACGTTCGAATCCATTTTTAAAATATTAGAAAAGTTACTAATATATTTTGGCATACTTGCAAAATTTAATTGAATATAATTTCCTTTTCCCTTATCATTAATAGAATAAGCTAAATTATGCTTACCGCGTGAAATTACAGAAATATCACAAACACTAAATTTGCGCAAATTTTTCGCATAGTTAAAAACCCATGTTTTTAGTTCATTATCATTAAATTCTTCTGTTAAAAGAATCATTATTTCATATTTTCGTAGTATTGACATAGTATTTTAATTTTATCAAAATTAATCTTATAGTACTTTGAAACGGAAATTAATGTCAATCATAATTTTTTTATTCTAATTATTACTTGCAATGAAAAACTTTATCCTAAAAGAAAGCTTATAAACGTTAGATTATCACCATACAGACAGATTGCTTTCGCAAAAATTTGAGGTTTAATAAAAGTATTTTTCATTTAAAAAAAATAGATATTCACACTATTTTAAATAATCCTCGAAACCAATCTAGTCAACATCAAAAACTAATAAAACTTTTGATCATTCAATGTTTCTAACAATATTGGTTTTCACAAATTAGAAAGGGTAAAAGAAAAACTGGATCTTATTTGTGAGGAATTAGAAGAACAGAAGCGTCAAAAAGAACTGTACGCTCGTTTTAGAGGCCCGCATTGGGAATCGGCAATTGCGTGAAGTTGAAACTCTTCAAGAGCAGCTTAAGCAGGATCCTAGCATTTCACTAACTGAAAAAGAAAAAAATATGATTCAACGAGCAGAGAAATAACAACAATACAAAAATAACTTCTATCAAAATCTTTTAATCTATCTAGAACTTATCGATTTAAGAAAATATATCGTTGAAATAAATACATTATTCATCAAAATATTTTTGGATTTCGTCAAAGATTTCTTTGATAGAATTTTTTAACCATTTTTCATCATATTCGTCCTTTTCCTTAGATTCGGGTTCGAAAATTTCACAGCAGATAAATATTTTTCCTATCAGACTAGAAAATTCTTCTGATATTGTATCTGGTTCAAAATTGATTTTGCTTCCATCTCGATCGCGATCTTTTTTCCATAGATCCAAGAATTCGTCGCTAAAATCTTCTGCAGTAGTAATTCCATTTAGAAATTCACTTATTATTGAAAGATATTTTTGTCGATTTTCCCAATATTTCTGATTTTCCAGTCGAATTTTGTAATTTAACAATTCCATATAGTCTTCTCGATTCACTTTATAGAAAGATACTCCTTGTTTTTTGAAAATTTCTTCTTTTTCTAATAAATAAAAATACCTTTTTGTATGGTAGTCCATTAATAATCTCCAATGTTTTGATTAGTAAATAAATCGTTTACTTGTCCTTGGGTAAGTTTCCACGCAGATACAAATTCCTTAGTGTCTTGTTTGAAAATTGCATTGCATCCGCTCGCAATATCGTAAAAATGAATTGCGGAGAATTGATCAGGTTTGCCTTTTCGGTAAGTGCCTTCAATTCTTTCACCTCTTAAAACAAGTTTTTTAATTTCATCTTTAAAACCTTCAATATTTTCAGATGTCCTAGGTGTTTTTAACCAACCTTTTTGTTTGGTTCAGAAGGGAGGTTGAAATCAGATCCATGGTTTTTGACCTTGTATTTAGCTTGTCCGTGACGAATTATAACATCTTGATCGGGAATTATTACGTCATCAGGGTGTGGAATATTTCTTCGTTGTTCACTTGTTAGGGTAGATTGCTGATTTGTTTGCTTAGCTGACTTTTGATTTCCATTAAATTGCTTTTCGTTAATTTTTAGATTATTTCGACAAGATAAGGGTTTATTGGTCGAACGTGAGCCATATTGTCGCTGGGGAGTAAAACCCTGCGCAAATAGACTCCCACCTTCAATTTTTCTCGGGTTTCTTGCTGCGTCCGCTTTTGCCCGTGGTCCAGGACCGGATTTTCCTAGATCACCTCCGCGATTTATTGAATTAGCTCTAGAAGTCTCAACTACTCGAACAATTGCCGTTTTAGGCTGATTTGAAAATGTAGAATAATATTGAACCGGTTCTCTAAATCGAAGATTGTGCCACCAAATAGTAGGAATTAGTACTGAATACGAAATAGCTTTTTTTCGTTTATTACGAGCCATTTTTGGGGTTAATTCATCCCCATGGATAACCTCTTTTCTGTATCATGCGTTGTATTTATTTTTAAAATAATATGTGCGAAAACCATCGAATTTTATCTAAAGAAAAATGGGGCGTATTACCTTTAAAAACAGTCCATAGTATGTTAAATCTGCCAAAAACGGAGTGTCTTCTCCTGCTTCAATTGCATTTATCGGAAGTTCAATTAGATGGACCATTTATATATGACCTCCATAGTTTAATTAAGATTGCTAAGAATAAATATGTGTACCCAGGATTGGTTATATCATGAAGATTGTCATTAAGTATATTTAGTTGATTTTGAAAGTAATCAGATAATAAGTTAAACAAGGCTATTCTCCCTTTGTTTGAATTTTACTACTAACTGAAACACCCACTATATCTGTGTCCCATTTTCGGGCTGCTAAAGCCTTATCCGGGGTTATCCATCTGTCTCTTGATAAGTATTTTTCAGAATCCTCAAATTTCTCATTTGTGAATATCACGACGTGAGGACTTGTCATTGCAACCTCCATTGGGTTACCATATAAAACTGACACAACATGGCCGTTCTTTAACTCTTCGACAACTTGAAATAAGTCGTTCATCGATGTCTCTACACCCATAGTTCTTGTGAAGTCAAATGTAAACATATCGATATCTTCCTTTTGCAGTAATTTACAGACTGCCATCCTAATTCTATTAGGACTAGCGATTGGTAACTTTTTCACTTTCTAATCTTTCTGACCGAAGCTTAAAAACTTTGAGAACGTTGATTTACCGGCACCGCCGTTTGAATCTTCGATCCAGAAAACTTTTCTGTCTCTGGCATTATCGTTCTCAATTATTTTTATTTTTTGCACTAATTCTGTTTGCCATTGTCGTAACTTTATTGTCATTGGCATCATTTTTTGTCTGTACGAATCTGTACCGACATAGAATGGACCAGCTTTTCTGGTCTCATCTTTTGTACAGTACTTTGTACTCTCATACAGAATTTCAGGCTCCAGAGTCAAGTTAGTTATCTTAAATGTTTTTTCGAATATTTCTAACAATCTCTTCTTTCCAAGCCTTGAACCTTTTAATACGAATCTACCTTGATAGTGTAGTTGACCGGTCTTCAATCCAGCTTCGGTTTGAAAGACCCCGCTATTTCGTTGAATAAGTCTATTAAAATTTTTCTGTTTGGTAATCAACCCAGATCGTCGCTGTTCCAAGTAAAGACCCAGCGTTTTTGATAATGATGTGCCATCACGGCTCATTTATTTTTTTTTAATGTTACGCGGTTCTTGCGCGGTCCGCCGTCACGTGGTCGCCGTTTCACTTTCTCCCTGGTTCCATCGATCCCTCGCGCGGCCCTCGCATTTTTTAACTTTTGATTCTCGGTCACCGATGAGTTACCTGTTTTGAAAAGAACGATCGACAAGCGATATGCTTTTCAAATCCGTTACTCATTGTTCCTTCCTTCATTTGAAATTGGTTCTTCTTTCAACGATTGATCTGCTTTTAAAATTTTACGGGAAGACAATTCGAGAATTTATTAAACGGGTGTTAACGAAAAATAATGGCAAGACAAGCATTGACATTATTTTTCTAGAGCACTTCGTTGTCACTCCTAACACCCTTTCTAGAACCCTATAATTGATGTAATGTCACTTTGTCACTTTTTGACCTCTCAAAATGCTTATAATGACCGGTATATCAGGCCGGAGAAGGAAATGCTATAATGCGTTTCAAAACGTTCTATAATGCAAAAAACGGTGTAACATGTTACACTTTTTTTTTGACAAAACTTTACGATTTTTAATCAAAAAGAACCTTACAAAGCCTGATATATAAAGCTTTTTTTTTATACCTTGATATATCAGGCTTTGTAAATATTTTAGCTCCCAACTGCCACTTCGTTCACGCAATCTTATAAGAAAAAATTTTTTTATCTGTTGACTTTTTTGCGAAGCTATGCCCAAAATAGATTCTAACTTTGTATAAACTTTTTAATTGAAAATATATGCAATATATTATTCCACTCGGAATTGCTTTCCTTGTAAATTGTTCACCATTGCGAAATAGCGTTTTAGTTAATATTGTTATAAATCTTACTGGCGGATAATTATGGTTCTTGCCGATCAAGCAGTAGCAATAGCTGGAGGAGTTGGTCAACAACTCTTTCCTATTGGTCGAGCCCTAAAATTAGTAAAATACGGCTCTAAAGCTGTCAATAGTACAAATCCTATAACTATTGCGGCTAACGTTACATTAACTATTGTTGAATGTTGCGCACCACCTCCAATAAGACTAGCTGCAACATGTTTAGCTTTTGCAGCCTCTGCGGCTTCTTCTGCAGTTGCACCAAATCCCATATCCGTTGGAGCAACATTACATTTTGCTACCGAAATTTATGAAAAATGTTGAATTTAATGATAAAATAGTGTAAAATACTAATTATCATTATCTTCGTAATCTTCGTCAAAGATTTTTGAGAAAAACAAATCCCCATTTGTTCTCTCATTTTTTTCAACTGTGGGTTCTTTACTCGCAGTTGAATCAAACACAGCGTCCCAGAAATTAGCATCTGTCCAACCTAATTTTATTAATTTGTGATCTTCGGTTATTTTCATATGATACCAACGATCTCTTGACAGATTTTTCAAATAACCGAAAACTTCTCGATTTGTGAAAAATATGATTTGTGGACGATTGTAGATTACTTCCGCGTACCTACCGTACATTGTCGAAACCACATGACCATTTTTTATTCGTTCAAGTGCTTCAAACATATTGTTGAAAGAAGTCTTTTCACCTTGTGTTCGTGTATCATCAATCATGAAAACATCCACTTTTTCATGTTTCGAAATTTCCGTCACCACATGAATCAAACGATCAACTGAATCAATTGGAAGCAGTCGACAAACTAAATCTTTTTGACCTGCTCGAAGCCAGGTGATAAACTCTGACTTTCCGGAGCCTCCTTTAGTATCTTCTAACCAATAAATCGAACGTTTACGAAGACGTTGACTATCTGTAAAATCATTATTGTATTTTACATTTTTTAGAAAGTCAAAAACATCCGTTTGCCATTCTTTAGTTAAAAGCTCTTGAATTTCAGTACTAAACATTTCCTTTCTCCCGCAATAAACCGTCGCTGACTGACGCGTTTCTTTCTTACTAGTATAAGCTAAAACTGCATCTTTTGAAAAGACTTTGCTTATTTTTAACCCACCAATATTTTTGAAGTTATCTTTGAAAGTATCCAAAAGTTTCTTTTTTGATACTCGTGGACCATATAATTCAAGACATCCTTGATAATGCAAGTTTCCTTTTTTTTCTCCAAGCTCTTCCTGAAATTGACCGTAATCAGCTATTTGATCTAAGAAAGCTTTTAATTTTTCTTTCGATGGTAACTTACGTTGGGCCGCATTTGCTTCCCACGTAAAAAACCAATATTTTGTATTTCGATTTACCATTTTTTTATTTCTAATTTTGTTAATTTAATATAATTATCCATTTTCTAATTTTTCATTAAATCTCGAACGTCTGAAGGCCAATTCTGAGCATATTTGATTCTCTGATCCCTCAACATTTTATTAACTACCCTCTTAACACTGTAAACATAGGATATAGTATAGTACTTAACGATAAGACAATTCTCGTATGTGTGAGTAGATCTGATTTTTCTAAAAATCTCTCTTAACCAATCTGTATAGCAGCTATCCATCACAAAGGTAGTCAAAGCTTGTTTCTTATAGATAAAAGTTTTTCCAATTTTTCAAACTAATTTGAAAATAGATAGAATTCAAAATTTTTTACAACTGATTTTGTCACTTCAAGCTCAAATCGAATATCTTTTCCATTAGGTCGTCGATAAACACAAAAATAATTACTACTTCCCCGTCTTCCAACCCGTAAAACACCCTCATCGATGATTACTTTTTTAATTTGACTACGACATTCTTCTAGAAATGAATCAAAATTTTCAATTTCATCACCTTTTTTAAATTTACGATCATAATACAAATCAATTCGACTTAAATTTGTATTATCAAAGTCCAAAATTTCCCAATAAAGTCCTTTTCCTTTAAT